CTTCCAGCTATTTATACTTAGGCTCCCGGGTAATTTAAGAAAGTATATTTCATATCAGAGATTGTACCCTAAACAAACTACGTTTGTTTAGATTAGGTCCTTGCTTAGATGTTTACTTGTAAACATCTTAGCCCGGCAGGCTTTCCCCGAAGGCTTTCCCCGTAGGCTTTACGCGAAGCGTAAACCTTTATGTTTTATCTTAGATAAAACATTTAGGGAAAACTTTATGTTTTACCGTTGCCTAAGTTTAAAAGTTTGTGCGAATGCACAAACCAATGGGTATGCGAACGAAGTTCGCCAACCTTACTACCTCCGGTAGTTTAGGCAGAGCTTTTAAACTTTCTAAATGTTGTTCAACATTTAGAAAAGCCTGCCGGCAACGGCAAGGGTCTAAGATAAAACATTTAGGACCTAATCTGAACAAACTATGTTTGTTTAGGGAAAACTTTATTTAACAACGAAGTTGTTAAATTTAGGCAACGGGCAAAGCTTAAAGATCCTAATAGAACTTTGCGTAGCCCGGGATCTAGGCTTTATAAGCTCTGCTTATAAAACTTTGTATAAATAGGTGTGTGCAAGCACACACCGTACTTCCAGCTATTTATACTTAGGCTCCCGGGTTCTATTTTGGACTTTTTTTCTGCGCTTCGCTACGTTTGTTTAGCTTAGGTCTAAGTTTAACAACTATGTTGTTAAACAAAGTAAGCAAGCAAAGCTTGCTTTCCTAGTTTGTGTTTCACACAAACTTTGGACTTCCACGAAGTGGAAGACTTTAACCGTTGCCCTGCCGGGCTAAGATGTTTACAAGTAAACATCTAAGCAAGGACCTAATCTAAACAAACGTAGTTTGTTTAGGGTACAATCTCTGATTGTATTTTAGACTTGTGTTCTTACCATGGTCTTCTGCGTTTGTTTAGGAATCTAGGGCCAAGACTACCAAAGGTAGTCAGGTTAATGCCTTTGTAATGCTTACAAAGGCATTTACTCCCAGGTTAGATATTTATTCATAAATATTTTACCCAACGGGATTTCCCTAAATGTTTTATCTAGGATAAAACATAAAGTTTTACGCTTTGCCCCTTGGTCCTTACCAAGGGGTAAGGACGTAAAGCCTTTGGGTAAAACTTTATTAAAAAACTTCGTTTTTTAATTTAGACAACGGGGGCTATAATCAATTAATTTAATTTACTAATTATGTCTATCTTTAACGAAGATTTTCTACCAGATTTCCTGAAATATCTAAAAGCAAATTTTACTAAAAATTTAGGTAAAAGCATTTTTTATAAAAATAAAAATAAACAAGAAAAAAAAAAGCAAAAGGCGATTCTTCAGGATCTTAAGGATAAGCAAGAAAATAACGATTGTAATTCGTGTAATAAGCTGAGCTGTAATTACTGTAGGACAAAATTTACGAAGGATCTTGACCAGAGCGTTTTTCGTCCAATTTTAAACATAATGTGGGAACTCCAGAAAGAAACACTTCACAAAGCCCGGCAAACATTACAATTAAAGCTCGTAACAGCAGAAGATTATTCTACAGTTTCAAAAGAAATAAAAAAACAATATTATAAGGAGCATGGATTTTCAGAAAACTATAAATTGTCACAGGAACAAACATCAGATTTTGATCAGTTCTGCGTTGACAGACTAAAAGAATACGAGAAAAGCGATAACGCTAAAATTGCGAGATTTCATCGTTGTGCACGATATAAATACAAAGAAGATAGCAGATTAGATCCAGTCGGGAATTTAAAATTGGCTTACACATTATTAAATCCTGCATATGTACTACAAGGAAAAAACAACGAAAAAATACTTATTGATTTTTTCATGTCAGGAGCTTTCCAACTCTTCGCACCCGATGATTTCAGCTCAGCGCAGCTTTTTAATAAACATTTTGAGAGACTAGGGCACTACCTAACCGGAAATAAGGCTACTCAATCTACTGCGCCCTCTAACCAACCCTCTACCCCTAACCAACCCTCTACCTTTTGGTCTTTGCCAGAGACATAAGCCGAATAAAAATCAGCTAGCGCACCCCTGAACGATAAACAGTATCTAGATTTACATATGGGTAAATTTGTAGCAGCATTTGGTACTGATAAAATAGCAGAACTAGATAAAATTGTAGAAGTTTACGGTAAGCTGCGTAAAAAGAAGTTTAATTAGTTGAAGATCCTATCTTATGCTATGCATAAGATTTGGACTTTAAGCAAAGCTTAAAGATCCTAATAAAAGCTGTGATTTTATTTTGGACTTATATATAATAGGTATTATTCTAATCCTATCTTATGCTACGCAAAAGATTTTGATTTAAAGCTATGCCTAAACTACCTTTGTTAGTATTTATTATTTTTTTAGTTAAAATAAGTCTAGTAAGTTTATCTTATAAAAATTCTTTTAATTCTATATTTTTATTTCTGGTATATTATAACAATGTTTCAAAGTTCTAATAAATTGGTTTATTACTACCCTTCTCTATTAGACCTTCTTTATAAACAATAAAGTTTATAAATAAAAGTAGTATTTATTAATGTTTATGGTAAAATAAAGTTAGCAATTTTATTTATAAACTTTCTTTTAATTCTTACTTTAAACTAAAATACAACATCACTTCCCTTTGGTCTTTACTCATTAGCCGTTGCCCTTTGGTCTTTACTCATTAGCCGTTGCTAATGAGCAACGGCCAAAGGGTAAAGACTAAACTTTTACTATCAATTTTATAATATGAATCAAATAATTAGCAATGTCTTGCTAACTGTCAGTTATCAAATTTATTTACGCATAAAAGTTAATTTATTAGAATTGCCTTTTCCAGCGTCTAAAAGCTATAGCAATTTTTTAATTAATATAATTGCGCCAAGCTACTTTAAAAACCCTTTTTTTTATTTATACCTCGGAGTGAAACTAAACCTTTTTTATTGTCGAAATTTTTTAAAAAATATTTCTTATTATCGAGAACTTATCATTAGTTTTATGCAGGATGAATACGTTGATGGTATCATAATTTCTAATTCCAAGAATTATTTTGAAAGAAAACCTATTCATCTTTTTCCTAAATTGCCGAAACGCAATATAGAAATTTTAAAACAAAACCCTGAGTTACAAAATAAACAAATTGCACAAGATATACACTATATTACTCAAGTTGAGTATACAGTCCAACGTCTGGAAAACCTGGAAGCTTACTTATTATGGTGTATGATCGCCTATTGGTTCGGTTGCGCTTTTTGTTTAAACTCGAAAGCTTTTTTTTAATATTATTTTTGACATTTTACAATTTAAAAATATTATGCAAAATTTAAATAATCCCACAGGATCATCTTCGTCGTCTGAATCTTTACCAATTAATACAGACGATGCTACTCGTTCTGCTCGTCTAACAGCATATTTGAACGAAGCTCAAAAAGTTAAAATTCCGCCTGCCGCTGAGTCTTCGCTAGAAAAAATGATTGAAGCTTATTTCATTAGGTTCTTGGAGCTTAAAAAAAAATATTTTCCTAATTATTATACCAATTTCCATGATTTTATCGCAGTCAATATACTGGATCTACCATTATTCACTTATAATTTCCGACATTGGGCTACCATTAAGAATCGTGCAGTAATACAGAGCTTACATTCTAGGCGTTTACAACTACTAACTAATGAAACATGGCGAGAACTTCTCGACGTTTTAAAAAACAACGGTTTATCTCTACCTGATGACGATTTTAATTCAAGTGGTAATCTAAACAGACGAAGACGGGGTGGCACAGCAGTTGCTCCCCCGAGAAGGATCCCAACACCTTGGAGTACCCCGTATACAGATTTTAAAATTTCTGATTCTGATAATGAAAATTGAGCTCGAGATGTTAGACTTCAAACGTATTATGCTAAGGCACAATCGCATTTTATAGATCAGGGACGGCGAGGAGAACTCGTATCCACAATAGACTGCACGTGTAACCTACCCCCATGCGTTGGCCACCCAAAGTCATGGAAAGAACATTGTTTAACCCATTGCCTAAAAGCCAACGCAATGAAAATTGAGGACGTGGTTGAAAAACTTTCAAAACATACTAACGGTATATACGACAAAAGAAGACAAGATTATATGTTTGGAATCTATTCGACAGCAATACTTTTCAAACTATTATTTGACTTTCATCAACTGTTTTTACCAGAAGATGGTACCGCATTTATGGATGAACTTTCGAATGAAGAATTAGTTGATGAACAAGGCATGAAAGCTCAAATTCAAAACTCGCGTACTTTTTTACAAAATGCTGTCAAAAATCCTTCAGGCTCTACAGTATTCATGCTTGTGGTATTTTTAGCACGAAATAGGTGGGCTTTTGCACATTTTTTGTAAGAAAAAAGCAGGTTTATTAACTTTCTATTTTATTAGCCTTTGTAAAACATTTAGGTAAAGCCTTACTCATTAGGCGTTGCTAATGAGCAACGGCCGGACACGGTAAGGCTTTATAAGCCGAAGGCCGTAGCGCAGAAAAAAAGTCCAAAATAGAACAGAGTTCTATTAGGATCTTTAAGCTTCGCCCGTTGCCTAAGTTTAAAAGTTTGTGCGAATGCACAAACCAATGGGTATGCGAACGAAGTTCGCCAACCTTACTACGTAATCAAGTAAAGCTTGATTAAGTAGTTTAGGCAGAGCTTTTAAACTTTCTAAATGTTATTCAACATTTAGAAAAGCCTGCCGGGCACGGCAAGGGTTAAAGTCTTCTGCGTTATAAAACTTGAACAAACTTGGCGAAGCATAGAACCATAGAAAACTTGGGTTCTATGCTTCGCCAAGTTTTCTATGTTTGTTTTAGAGGCACGGCAAGGGTACAATCTTCGATATGAAATATACTTTCTTAAATTACCCGGGAGCCCTAGATTCCCGGGCTACGCTAAGGTAATTTAAGGAAGGATTGTATTTTAGACTTGTATTCTTACCATGGTCTTCTGCGTTTGTTTAGGATCCCCTTGCCCTTTGGTCTTTACTCCTCCTACTACGTAGGAGTGTAGGTCCTTAGAGTAAAGACCAAAAGGCAAGGGCTAATGAGGGTTGACAGACTGATTAGTTTTAGTATACCATAGTGTTATAAGGGCTATTAGCTCAGTTGGTTAGAGCGCACCCCTGATAAGGGTGAGGTCGCTGATTCGAATTCAGCATAGCCCATAATAAAGCCACATAGAAAACTTGGCGAAGCATAGAACCCAAGTTTTCTATGTATAATTTCAGCTATTTATACAAATTTATGGGCAGAGCTTATAAAGCCTAAGTTCCTCATTAGGCATTCAAAAGTTGGTTTTTCCCCTTATCAGTTAGTTGTAATTTAGTATAATAAAGAGGAAGAAGAAAGCTTTTATGAATTGTCGTTTCAATTACCCAGTTTTCTTCTTTTTTTAGTGCTGATATATCTTGTATCTCTTCTAAATTCGTTTCTTTATCGAGTAACTGGCTTAATCCTAATTGTCTAAATACTACAGATACGTTATTATTTGATAAGACTTTTTTTATCATACCTACTTGACCAGAAAAAATTACTATGTTCTCGTTCTCTTGTTTTATAGCAAAATCATAAACAATGGTTACTAAATTTCCAGGGTCAAATCTAGAAGACATAAAATTATGGTTAATAATAATGTTTTCTTCTTTATTAATTAAGTCTAAATCTTCTTGATATTCTTCTAATAACGTTGTACCTTCTTCTAAAGCTTTTTTTACCGAATTAACGGGATAATCATTTGCTATCTGCTGTTTAAAATGAAGTTTAAGTATCTCATCTAAGTGAAGAATTGGAGTTGCAAAAGCGTCATAAGAATTAACATTCTTCAGTTTATTTAATTCATCATAAAAATTTATAAAATATGTTTCTGATTCCTGCTTATCTAACTTTACTTTTGGTCCAACTCGACCTATCTGCCCTATAAAGAAACAAGAAAGGGTTTTTTTATCAATTAAATCTGTACGCAATGCAACATAATCCCCAGGTGAGATAAGACGTTCTCTGCTATATATTTCAAAGGCAATAGACGTATTCTCCTTTGCTTTATTATTTTTTGATTTCTTACTTTCGTAACCTAAATTTTCTGTTTGTTTTTTCATTCTAAATTGATTTAGTTAATGGTTTACATGTCTAAAGAAGTTAAAATAGCCTTAAAATCAGTATCATTAAACGGATCTTTCCCGTTAAATACTTTATATAAAGTATTTGTAACCTCCTTTTTTTGTTGTTCACTTAAATAAGTACACTTTGATAATACATCATTAAAATTATAAAACTTTTGTAAAATTTCAAGAATTTTTCTTAATTCTTGGTAAGAATTTTGGTTCCACGAGCCTACTTGTTTATATCGGTTTTTATTAGACTGATTGGTTCCACCCTTAACAAAATCGGTTACGGGCTCGATCCACCACAACTCGTTAAAAAGACAAATGGTATAAATCAATGTAAATGAACCTCCATATAGTTTTTTATCCACACTTATTTCACGATGAACGTCATGGCGAAATCTCGCAGTAAGAATCTGAGGAGTTTTTAAATTATTATTTTTGGAGTAAGCAATAAAGTCGAGATCATTCGCAGTTAAATTTTGAAAATTGTCGTAATTTGTACTTAAGTTAGTTTCTGTAATTGGGTTTTCATAAATTTCGTTGAAAATGAATACCATAAAAAACAACGTAAATAAACTCTTTAATTTTTCTCCTTTTTCCGTCAATTGAGATGTTCTCGTATTATAAAAGGTCGTGGATTTATAAATATTTGGTAGGTTGCAAATTTCAATCAAATCTAAAATATGCTTTGTTTCTAGACAATGTTCAAAAATTCTATTAAACCAGGCTGGAAAATCATATTGAAAGTCCAGGGAAGGTAAAAAGTTACCTACAGTCAATATTAATCTATCTAGGTAATTTATAGAACGACCTGGTACGTTTTCAACCCAAGTATACCATTGCTCTGCCTGAAATTTTGGATATGGAGATGCTGGAGGCCATGTTGGCCTTGAAGAGAGAGCTGCTAATTGGTTGAAAGGATTGGATTGTTGATCTTTAGCCAAAGTTGGTATAGCCCGCCAAATCGGTTTAGGGATCTTTTTTATTTGTCCAGTTTTAAGTATATTTCCAAACTCATAGGGTCTCCTTAAAGGCATGTCAGGTCTATGTAAAGGGATTGCTGCGTTTAAAGATGATGATAAAGTATACATAGTTTTTGGTTAAAATAAACAAAGTTAAAATTGAAAAATAAATTTATATATAAAATTATACAACAAAAAATTTGACAAATTCTCGATTTTAGTTTGGCGGTAAAGTTCCAAACAACTTTAAGCTGCAATTTATATTAGTCAGTAGCCAATGTTAGAAATACAACTTTAAAGTAAGAAGACTTGTGTTCTTACCATGGTCTTTTTTTTTTTAATTTATAGAAGTTTAAAACAAACAAAGTTTGTTTGATTTAAATCAAAATTTTGGGTATTAGCAAATAATAAAAAATTTTTATTTATTTTATCTAAGCTTAGATTTAAAGGCTAATAACCATTTATAAGAAAAAACCAAAAAAGTTTTACTCGGTTAGAATTTACAATTGTTTAATTCGCGGGCTTTTCTCTAGTTTATTTAGTAGCTCTAATGCAAGATAATTTTTACCTAAAACCGTTGCCCCGTTGGCTAAGATATTTACCGTTGCCTAAGTTTAAAAGTTTGTGCGAATGCACAAACCAATGGGTATGCGAACGAAGTTCGCCAACCTTACTACGTAATCAAGTAAAGCTTGATTAAGTAGTTTAGGCAGAGCTTTTAAACTTTCTAAATATTATTCAACATTTAGAAAAGCCTGCCGCCGTTGTCTAAATTAAAAAACGAAGTTTTTTAATAAAGTTTTACCCAAAGGCTTTACGTCCTTACCCCTTGGTAAGGACCAAGGGGCAAAGCGTAAAACTTTATGTTTTACCGTTGCCTAAGTTTAAAAGTTTGTGCGAATGCACAAACCAATGGGTATGCGAACGAAGTTCGCCAACCTTACTACGTAATCAAGTAAAGCTTGATTAAGTAGTTTAGGCAGAGCTTTTAAACTTTCTAAATGTTGTTCAACATTTAGAAAAGCCTGCCGCCGTTATCCCGTTGGGTAAAATATTTATGAATAAATATCTAACCTGGGAGCCCTAGATTCCCAGGCTACGCCCAACAGGCAAAGGCTAAATTTAACAACGAAGTTGTTAAATCAAGTTTGACCCAAAGGCTTTACGTCCTTACCCCTTGGCCGTTGCTCATTAGCAACGGCTAATGAGTAAGGCCTTCCACCATTCGGTGGAAGATCCTGGTTATCAAACAAAGTTTGGTAACCTTGGACCAAGGGGCAAAGCGTAAAACTTTATGTTTTACCGTTGCCTTGCCGGCAACGGCAAGGGTCTACGATAAAACATTTAGGTAAAGCCTTACTCATTAGGCGTTGCTAATGAGCAACGGCCGGACACGGTAAGGCTTTATAAGCCGAAGGCTTATAAAACTTGAACAAACTTTGTTTGTTTTAGGTCAGAGATAAAACATTTAGATCTTAAAGCTGCGCTTTAAGTCCAAACCTTATGCGTAGCATAAGGTAGGATCTTCTATTATATAGAAGTCTTCTGCGTTCGCCAACCTTACTACTTAATTAAGCTTTGCTTGATTAAGTAGTTTAGGCAAAGCTTTTAAACTTAGGTATAGCTAAAGGTTTTAATTTAACTAAAATCTTAAGTTTTTGGCAAAGCTTCTTTTGTTTTATTTATAAAAACACCAAGCCCTCCCCCTTACTGCTGAGAGCTAACCCAATTAAATCTTTAGAAATTGGGCTATTCTCAAATTCTAATTTCTGAAATTCAACTGAAGCTAAGTTTGCTGATAATTTTTTCTTAACTTTACCAATTTGTCCTAATTTTATTTTTGGATGTAGCTTACACATAAGTATGGGTGTATTTTTTTCAAACGGAAAAAGGACAGTCAATTCTAGTACTTCAGTTTTTCGTTTTTTTGTTTTTTTTGAATCGTTATGACGAGTTAGATGAAAATAAATAGCAACTCCGACTAAACTTATTAAACTTAGTAAAGAAACAAAAGTCAAAACATTGCCGTATCGAGTATCATTAGGCTTTACTTCCGGACTAGGAGGGTAACGCTGCTGTCCGAGTTCGGGATTAACAATTCCCCCTTGAGTGTTGAACTCAACAAAAGCAGAGCTTATTGGGGATTGAGCCTCAACTATTGTGTGTTCTGCCTCTTGAGCGGAACGGGATTTGGCAGAATTTCTCGATCCCCCTTGAATCTTGGGCTCACCCAAACCAGGGGTTATTCGGACTTCAGTCTCAGCTATTGCCTGTTCTGTTTTCTCAGAGGGACGAAATTCGTTAGAGTTTCCCGGTGCCTCTTGAGGAGTGGGATCACCACTAATATTGGGTTTTGGGACTTTATGCTGAGCTATTGTGTCTTCGGCAGTTTCAGATGAACGGGATTTGTTAGAATTTTCCGAATTAATTTTAGCGAATAAATTTCTCTTTGTCATTTAAATTATCCTTAATTACACTAATTTTATATACGGGCACTTAGTAATACGCCATATTAAATAAAAATTATTCGATGATTCTAAAAAATTAATTAAATAATTACCAATTTCTATTTAATATTTTAATATAAACAAATTAATATTTTATACTTATTTAAGCTTATCTTTCTTTTAGAAAGATATAAATTATTGATATGAGTTCAGTGTAGTTCTTCTAATTAACAACAAAATGATTGTCTCTACAATTTGACAAATTTTCAATTTTAGTTTGGCGGTAAAGTTCCAAACAACTTTAAGCTGTAATTTAAATTAGTAAATAGCTAATGTTACAAATACAACTTTAAAGTAAGAAGACTTGTGTTCTTACCATGGCCTTTTTCTTTTTGATTTAGAGAAGTTTAATCATTTAAATTTAAAATTTTGGGTATAGGAAGAAGACTTTAAGCGAAGCTCGTAGCCTGGCCCATTGGTTTAAACACTTTATGTTTAAACTTTAATAAGCGAAGCTTATTAAAACTTGATATTGTTCTTCGAACAATATTTAGGAACCTAGGAAGAAGACTTCCATCCTTACCATGTCCGGTAAGGACAATGGCGAAGTGGAAGATCCTAAACAAACATAGCGAAGCGCAGAAAAAAAGTCCAAAGTATACAAACTTTGTTTGTATACTAGGATCTTAAAGCTATGCTTTAAGTCTTCTGCGTTTGTTTAGATTAGGTCTAAACTTAACAACTTCGTTGTTAAGTAAAGTTTTGCCTAAATGTTTTATCTTAGACCCTTGCCGTGCCCGGCAGGGCAACGGTAAAACATAAAGTTTTACGCTTCGCCCCTTGGTCCTTACCAAGGGGTAAGGACGTAAAGCCTACGGGCAAATCCTAGTGTGTGCAAGCACACACTTTGGACTTCCCTTTAGGGAAGACTTTAATACAATCTTCGATTGTATTTTAGACTTGTGTTCTTCCCATGGGTAAACAAGCGAAGCTTGTCAACCTTACTACTTGAACTTGTTCAAGTAGTTTAGGGCTCCCAGGTAAAGATCCTAGTGTGTGCAAGCACACACTTTGGCCATTGCTCCTTAGCAATGGCTAAGGAGACTGTCAAAAAGTGACAGACCTGAGCCCTTGCTTAGATGTTTACAAGTAAACATCTAAGCAAGGGCAAAATACAATCAGAGATTGTATTTAGATCTGCCATTACATGGAAGGCATGGGTAAGCAAGCAAAGCTTGCCAACCTTGCTACCTTCGGTAGCTTAGGGCTCCTGGGCGAAGCATAGAACCCAAGTTTTCTATGGTTCTATGCTTCGCTATGTTGTTAAACTTAGACCTAATCTAAACAAACTACGTTTGTTTAGGGTAAAGACTAAGATGTTTACAAGTAAACATCTAAGCAAGGGCAAACCTTTATGGGGCTACCGGGTTTTACTTATAATTATACCATGACAGCTCTATGTAATGTATCCTGACATCAAGTTATCTTTCCAAAGCCCCACGGCTTAAGTATTGTCACTCTTTCTACGTTTCACAACCAAGTTCGAGATGGGTTGGTGTGGTTCCATAGAAACAAGGACACCAGGATTATCCAACCCTTGCCATTGCCAAGGGCAATGGCGAAGTTGGATAAGGTTTATCTTAAACTACCTGGTAGTCAAGCAAAGCTTGACTACTCATTAGCCCTTGCCCTTTGGTCTTTACTCATTAGCCGTTGCTAATGAGCAACGGCCAAAGGGTAAAGACTTCCACTTTGTGGAAGATCCTAGTTTGTGTTTTACACAAACTTTGGACTAATGAGCAAGGGCCAGATAATCTAAGACTTGAAGCTTGGCTTCAAGATCCTAATAGACTTTTTAAGTCTATTTTGGAAAAATTTAGATCAAAATCATACGGTCTGTTAGTCTATCTCAGCTGCAACTATTACTAGCCTTACACTTGATAGCTATCGAACGGTTAGTCTTACCGTGACCTTTGTCTAGAAAACTAGACGAGAGCACTCATCTTAAGGTGGGCTTCCTACTTAGATGCTTTCAGCAGTTATCCTCTCCATACTTGGCTACCCAGCGTATCCCCTTGGCAGGAGAACTGGTATACTAGTGGTATGTTCTTCCAGGTCCTCTCGTACAATGGAAGACTCCTTTCAATGCTCTTACGCCTACACCGGATATGGACCGAACTGTCTCACGACGTTCTGAACCCAGCTCACGTACCGCTTTCATGGGCGAACAGCCCAACCCTTGGAACGTACTACCGCTCCAGGTTGCGATGAGCCGACATCGAGGTGCCAAACCTTCCCGTCGATGTGAACTCTTGGGGAAGATCAGCCTGTTATCCCTAGAGTAACTTTTATCCGTTGAGCGACGGCCCTTCCACTCGGTACCGTCGGATCACTAAGGCCGGCTTTCGCCCCTGCTCGACTTGTAGGTCTTGCAGTCAAGCTCCCTTCTGCCTTTACACTCTTCGGCTGATTTCCGTCCAGCCTGAGGGAACCTTTGCACGCCTCCGTTACTGTTTAGGAGGCGACCGCCCCAGTCAAACTGCCCACCTGAAACTGTCAAACGTCCTGATTCAAGGATCGCCATTAGAATTCTAGCTTCTCCAGAGTGGTCTCTCACTGATGGCTCCAACCCTCCCGGAAGAGAATTATCAACGCCTCCCACCTAGGCTGCGCAAGAAAAGCCCGAATTCAATTCCAGGCTACAGTCAAGCTTCATAGGGTCTTTCTGTCCAGGTGCAGGAAGTCCGCATCTTCACGGACATGTCTATTTCACCGAGCCTCTCTCCGAGACAGTACCCAGATCGTTACGCCTTTCGTGCGGGTCGGAACTTACCCGACAAGGAATTTCGCTACCTTAGGACCGTTATAGTTACGGCCGCCGTTCACCGGGGCTTCGGTTGTCAGCTTTTCTTATTCCGAAGAATAAAATAACCAACTTCCTTCACCTTCCGGCACTGGGCAGGCGTCAGCCCCCATATATTGTCTTACGACTTAGCGGAGACCTGTGTTTTTGGTAAACAGTCGCCTGGGCCTGGTCACTGCGGCCTCTATTTCTAGAGGCACCCCTTCTCCCGAAGTTACGGGGCCATTTTGCCGAGTTCCTTAGAGAGAGTTATCTCGCGCCCCTAGGTATACTCTACCCACCTACCTGTGTCGGTTTGGGGTACAGGTAATTCTTAATTATTAGTAGTTCGAGCTTTTCTAGGAAGTTTAACAACTAGTTAAGTTTCACTATGAAACTAGCTTACACTAATTCCAGGGAATGAATCCGTATCACGTCTCAGCTCAAGGTTAGTTTTTATTCTACCTCTCGACACCTTGAACGTTTCCACCAAAAATCCAATTTTGATTAACCTTTGCTTTCTTCGTCCCTCGGTACTAATCAAGAATTAGTACAGGAATATTAACCTGTTTTCCATCGACTACGCCTTTCGGCCTTGCCTTAGGTCCTGACTCACCCTCCATGGACGAGCCTAGTGGAGGAACCCTTAGGTTTTCGGGGCATTGGATTCTCACCAATGTTTGCGTTACTCAAGCCGACATTCTCACTTCCGCTTTGTCCACATTAACTTGCGTTTATGCTTCACCCTAGAGCGGAACGCTCCCCTACCGATTTTTAACATAGGTCGTAGCGCAGAAAAAAAGTAAGAAGACTTTAAGCTTCGCTTAAAGATCCTAATGTGTGCAAGCACACATTTTGGACTTCCACGAAGTGGAAGATCCTAGTTTGTGTTTCACACAAACTTTGGACTTGTGTTCTTCCTAAACTACTTGAACAAGTTCAAGCAGTAAGGTTGGCGAGCTACGCTCGCATACCCATGGTCTTCTGCGTATATAATTTGATGGAATCAAATTATGGTTGTTTAGTTTAAAAATCCCACAGCTTCGGCAGACCGCTTAGTCCCGTTCATTTTCGGCGCAAGAACGCTCCACCAGTGAGCTATTACGCACTCTTTTAAGGGTGGCTGCTTCTAAGCAAACCTCCTGGTTGTTTCAGCATTCTTACCTCCTTTGCCACTTAGCGGTCATTTAGGGGCCTTAGCTGGTGATCTGGGCTGTTTCCCTCTCGACGATGAAGCTTATCCCCCACCGTCTCACTGGTTGATGGAAAGCATATCTAGTATTCTTAGTTTGCTACGATTTGGTACCGCTCTCGCAGCCCGCACCGAAACAGTGCTTTACCCCTAGATAGCCCAAGTCATCAACCGCTGCGCCTCAACGCATTTCGGGGAGAACCAGCTAGCTCCGAGTTCGATTGGCATTTCACCCCTAACCACAGCTCATCCGCCGATTTTTCAACATCGGTCGGTTCGGACCTCCACTTGGTTTTACCCAAGCTTCATCCTGGCCATGGTTAGATCACCCGGGTTCGGGTCCATAAGAAGTGACATTAGCGCCCTATTAAGACTTGCTTTCGCTTTGGCTTCAGATGGTTTTCTTTAACCACGCCACTCCCTATAAGTCGCCGGCTCATTCTTCAACAGGCACGCGGTCAGGCTTTTCGCCCTCCCACTGCTTGACAGCTTACGGTTTCATGTTCTATTTCACTCCCCTACAGGGGTTCTTTTTCACCTTTCCCTCGCGGTACTATTTCACTATCGGTCACCTAGGAGTATTTAGCCTTACGAGGTGGTCCTCGCTGATTCACACGGGATTTCACGTGCCCCATGCTACTCGGGATAAGAAATTTAGTTGATCCGTAGCCCGGCCCTTGCTCATTAGTCTTTACTCATTAGCCGTTGCTAATGAGCAACGGCCAAAGGGTAAAGACTAATGAGCAAGGGCCCAAACAATCAAGGCTGACCTTATTAATAAGGTTTTTAGTTGGATATATCACTGAACTTTCGGCTACTGGACTTTCACCATCTATGGTGCAGGATTCAGCTGCTTCACCTAGTTAAGTGAATTCTTCATAAAATTTTACCTGGCCCTTGCCTTTTGGTTTTTACCAAAAGGTAAAGACCGTGGCCGGCAGGCTTTCCCCGTAGGCTTTACGCAAAGCGTAAAACTTTATGTTTTACCGTTGCCCTGCCGTCAACGGCAAGGGTCTAAGATAAAACATTTAGGGAAAACTTTATTTAACAACTTTGTTGTTAAATTTAGGCAACGGGTAATCAAGCTTTGCTTGATAACCCGTAGCCTGGGAACCTAGGGCTCCCAGGTTGTTTTCTAGGTAAAACATAGACTTTCTTCCCACAACCCCGACTCGACAGATCGAGTTGGTTTAGGCTGTTCCCATTTCGCTCGCCGCTACTAAGGGAATCGCGTTTGCTTTCTTTTCCTCCAGCTACTAAGATGTTTCAGTTCACTGGGTTGTCTCTTTCCTATCTATGAATTCAATAGGTAGTATAAAAGGTTGCCCTATTCGGGAATCTCCGAATCATAGCTTGTTTCCAGCTCCTCGAAGCATTTCGTTGGTTTCCACGCCCTTCATCGTCTCTAGGTGCCTAGGTATCCACCGTAAGCTTTTCTTCATTTGATCTTTACTAAAACAAGCAAAGCTTGTTCAACTTTTCTAAGTTTAAAAACGAAGTTTTTAAACAAAGATCGTAGCGCAGAAAAAAAGTCCAAAATAGAACAGAGTTCTATTAGGATCTTCCACTTTGTGGAAGTCCAAAATGTGTGCTTGCACACATTAGGATCTTTAAGCTTCGCCCGTTGCCCTGCCGGGCACGGCAAGGGTTAAAGTCTTCTGCGTTAGAAAGTTTGTGCAGGGCACAAACCAATGGACCAGCTATTAATTAATAAGCTGGTGGAAGTAAGCGGACTCGAACCGCTGACATCTGCCTTGCAAAGGCAGCGCTCTACCAACTGAGCTATACTCCCTTACCTGATTAGGATTTGTCCAAAGGCTTTACACTTGACGTCAAACTAGGCTTCACCTAAACTACGGTAAAACATTTAGATCTTGAAGCTTCGCTTCAAGTCCAAACCTTATGCGTAGCATAAGGTAGGATCTTCTATTATATAGAAGTCTTCTGTGTTTAAATTATTTTTTAACTTTTCTCTTCTTCAAGAATATCCTACAGAGCTTATTTACGTCAATCCAGTCCGCCTCTCTCTAATCCTACTTTATTTAAAGAGGCTTTATACGGTGTCTCTAAAACAAACTTTGCGTAGTCTTTACCCTTTGGGCGTAGTCTCACCCCTCACCTGGGAGCCCTAAACTACTCCTTAGCTATTGCTAATGAGCAATGGCCGGAGGTAGCGCAGCGCAGAAAAAAAGTAAGAAGACTTCCATCCTTACCATGTCCGGTAAGGACAATGGCGAAGTGGAAGATCCTAGTGTGTGCAAGCACACACTTTGGACTTGTTTTCTTACCATGGTCTTCTGCGTAAGGTTGACAAGCTTCGCTTGTTTACCCATGCCTTCCACTACGTGGAAGACCTTAATACAATCTCCGATTGTATTTTGCCCTTGCTTAGATGTTTACTTGTAAACATCTTAGCCCGGCAGGCTTTTCTAAATGTTGAACAACATTTAGAAAAACTTTGTTAAAAAGCTCTGCCTAAACTACCGGAGGTAGTAAGGTTGGCGAACTTCGTTCGCATACCCATTGGTTTGTGCATTCGCACAAACTTTTAAACTTAGGCAACGGGGGAAGAACACAAGTCTAAAATACAATCAGAGATTGTACCCTTGCTTAGATGTTTACTTGTAAACATCTTAGCCCGGCAAGGCAACGGTTAAATCACTATGTGAAAGTCCAAAGTGTGTGCTTGCACACACTAGGATGTTCCACTTCGCCATTGTCCTTACCGGACATGGTAAGGATGGAAGTCTTCTTACTTGTGTTCTGTGCTACGCTGCGCTTCGCTATGTTTGTTTAGGATCTTCCTAAATGTTTTACCGTTGCCCTGCCGGTTACGGCAAGGGTCAAAGATAAAACATAAAGTTTTACGCTTCGCTTAAAGCCTTTAGGGAAGTCTTCTTCCTAGGTTCCTAAATATTGTTGCCAACGGCAACAATATAAAGTTTTAACAAGCGTAGCTTGCCATTGTCTTACCGCCGTTGTCTAAGTTTAAAAGCTGCGCTTTTAAATTTAGGTAAGCAAGCAAAGCTCACCAACCCTACGGGTATGCGAACAAAGTTCGCCAACCTTACCCGGGAGCCCTAGATTCCTCATTAGGCATTGCTAATGAGCAATGGCCCCCTTGCCGTGCCCGGCAGGGCAACGGGGGCTACGCTACTTAATCAAGCTTTGCTTGATTAAGTAGTTTAGGCAAGGCTTTATGTTTTCTCTCCGACCCTTGCCGTACCCGGCAGGCTTTTCTAAATGTTGAACAACATTTAGAAAAACTTTGTTTAAAAGTTTGTGCGAATGCACAAACCAATGGGTATGCGAACGAAGTTCGCCAACCTTACTACCTCCGGTAGTTTAGGCAGAGCTTTTAAACTTAGGCAACGGTAAAACATTTAGATCTCGAAGCTTCGCTTCAAGTCCAAACCTTATGCGTAGCATAAGGTAGGATCTTCTATTATATAGAAGTCTTCTGGGCCAAAGCTCAATTTAGTTACAAGTACGGAGTGAGAGGGATTCGAACCCTCGGTACAGGTAGCTGTACACTCGATTAGCAATCGAGCTCTTTCGGCCACTCAGACACCACTCCAATTTTAGTTTTACGTTTTACATAGTGATATTAAATTTCACACTGAATAAATAGTAGGATACATTTTTTAGTCTCAATAATCAAGACCCCACGAGATTTTATGCGAAGTATACTTCGCATAAAGCAAGGATATTTTTATTTGACCCCTTGGGCGTAGCCCCACCCCTCACCTGGGAGCCCTAAACTACTCCTTAGCTATTGCTAATGAACAATGGCCGGAGGTTACGTAGCGCAGAAAAAAAGTCTATAGTCTATAATAGAGCGTAGCTCTATTAAGATCTTTCTTTTAAGAAAGTCTTCTGCGTAAGGTTGACAAGCTTCGCTTGTTTACCCATGCCTTCCATTACATGGAATACCTAAATGTTTTATCGTAGACCCTTGCCGTTGATCCTTACCGTGTCCGGCCGTTGCTCATTAGCAACGCCTAATGAGTAAGGCTTTACCTAAATGTTTTATCTTAGACCCTTGCCGTTGATCCTTACCGTGTCCGGCCGTTGCTCATTAGCAACGCCTAATGAGTAAGGCTTTACCTAAATGTTTTATCTTAGACCCTTGCCGTTGATCCTTACCGTGTCCGGCCGTTGCTCATTAGCAACGCCTAATGAGTAAGGCTTTACCCTTTGGGTAAAACTTGAGTTAACAACGAAGTTGTTAAATTTAGACAACGGCGGCAGGCTTTCCCCGAAGGCTTTCCCCGTAGGGGAAAACTTTATGTTTTACCGTTGCCCTGCCGTCAACGGCAAGGGTCTAAGATAAAACATTTAGGGAAAACTTTATTTAACAACGAAGTTGTTAAATTTAGGCAACGGTAAAACATAAAGTTTTACGCTTGGCGTAAAGCCTTCGGGGAAAGCCTCCCGGGCTAAGATGTTTACAAGTAAACATCTAAGCAAGGGTACAATCGAAGATTGTATTTTGCCTTTGCCCGTTGGTCAAAGGCCAACGGGATCCTAAACAAACATAGCGAAGCGCAGCGTAGCACAGAACACAAGTAAGAAGACTTCCATCCTTACCATGTCCGGTAAGGACAATGGCGAAGTGGAACATCCTAGTGTGTGCAAGCACACACTTTGGACTTGTGTTCTTACCATGGTCTTCTGTGAAAAAAAGTCCAAAGTATACAAACTTTGTTTGTATACTAGGATCTTAAAGCTATGCTTTAAGTCTTCTGCGTTTATTTAGGGGAAGAACACAAGTCTAAAGTGAAATTCGTGTAAAATGTTCAAAAAATTAGAAGTATGAAAAATTTTAGTAATGTTCAAAAAATTAAAAGTATGGAAAATTTTAGTGAAGACGAATTACAAATTTTTATATTTCGATATTACTTTGAAGATTCAAATCATTTTTACAAAAATTTTTGTCATAAAAAAAAAAATAAACTTCTATCAGACTTTGTATTCAATTTTAGTATTTTCATTGGGCTTGGTTTAGTTCTCTTAACTCAATCTAAATCGGCATATGCTATGCAACAACCAGATCCGATTTGGGCAACAGGCGCTGAAGCGTCCTCCCCAAACCAAGCTGATTATCACTCTCATCTATCAGAGTTCTCGGGTGCACCCACTTCAGGGATCCCGCCGATGGAACCAACAACTGAGACAACTCCGTTGTCGTGTTTTAACTGGATGACTTGCTGCTTTCCTTCGCCTATAGCTCCGCCACCGGATGACCAGCCGCCACGTACACACGCATCTCCCTTTTCGATGTCTGGCCCATTTCCCCCTAGATCTTCTTTTGCTAGTTCATTAGCAGAAAATCCCCTGTCTTCTTCATCTCCGAGAGCAAGGTCTGTAGGAGCTGCCGCTACTAGCGTTCAAACACGTAGAGGAGAGAGTAACGTATTAAGCCACTCAAGTCGGAGTGAAACTCCACGAGCACAAAGGATGCTATCATTAAGTACTCAAGCTGTTCAATTCAAGCTAAAAAAAAGCACATTAAACCCGAAAGTAAAACTTAATGAACTTCAATATCACGGTGAGATTCCAACTCTAGCTGTCTCTAGTCAAGATACTTTGGTTAACTTTGCAATACAAATATTAACGTCATCGGATGATCGTGAATTAGTAGCTTTCATCCGCGATGCAGATTTGCTTGCATTCCGAAACACGACTACTAATGGTAAGCTTGATGGGAAACTTGGTGTAACTATTTGTAAGCTAAGAAAAGATGCTAATTTTGAAACAGCAGACAAATTGTTGGCGAAAGATCAAAAAGAAAGAAAGAACTACAACGATGAGTATTTTAACACACATTCTGAAGAATGTTGGGATATTACGGAAGTAAGAAAAAAAATATTTCGTTTTAATGAAACTCGAAAGCGCCTTGAACCCAAGCAATTCGAGCTTCACGAGAGAGCGGTAGGGTATGAAAATAGCACTGACAAAGGTAAGGTTACTCCTGGGGAAACACAATTGGTGCAAACTTTAAGACAACTATTTTCGCCTAAGACTGTTACTTTGTACGAAAATTCAGGTACCAACTTAAAGTCAGAGACATCAATTTATAAAAAAGGTAACCCGGCCATTGCTCCAAAATAGACTCCTTCCTTAAATTACTAGGGCGTAGCCCGGCCATTGCTCATTAGCAATGCCTAATGAGGAATCTAGGCTTTATAAGCTCTGCTTATAAAACTTTGTATAAATAGGTGTGTGCAAGCACACACCGTACTTCCAGCTATTTATACTTACGCAGAAGACCATGGTAAGAAAACAAGTCCAAAGTGTGTGCTTGCACACACTAGGCTCTTCCACTTCGCCATTGTCCTTACCGGACATGGTAAGGATGGAAGTCTTCTTACTTTTTTTCTGCGCTGCGGTAAACAAGCGAAGCTTGTCAACCTTACTACCGGAGGTAGTTTAGGGCTCCCGGGTAATTTAAGAAAGTATATTTCATATCGTAGAGTCTATTAGGATCTTCTACAAAGTAGAAGTCATTAGCAATGCCTAATGAGGAGCCCTAGATTCCTCATTAGGCATTGCTAATGAGCAATGGCCGGGCTACGCACGGTTTGCTTTCTTTATGTTATATGTATATATTAGATTACTAAAAGAGATAAAAAAAATGATTCAAATTTCTGATTTTGTTTTAGAATTTCGTGATTTTATTCTCCTATCTTGGCCGTCTTTAAAAAAGCTAGGAGATGACGATCGGCCTTACTATTGTAAAGAAAACTGTATTGAAGCAATCTGGGAGCTTCTACTCGAGCCCCTTTTAGCTACAAAACTGCAAACTACCGTTTATATTCAGCAATATTGGTTAAGTGGTGCGGAAATTTATTTTAGAAGCCCACGAGCATTTTTTCCGGATGTAAAAAAATCAACTCACGAAATTTTTTGTTTACCGAAAAATAATGAATTTTTCTTCGAGTTTATTTATAAAAAAAAAATCTTTTTAAATAAGCCGGGAGCCCTAGATCCTGGGCTACGATCTAGCTCCCGTTGCCTTACCTTAACGCAAGGAGAAAATCCGGAACAGAATTATTTTCAATTTTCTCATTTCGTGACTCTTTCTGAAAATGAGTCGATGCCAGATTTGGAAAAGCCTCCTTTTGATTATGCTGTTTGTAATTTTGAAAACAAAGAAGTAATATTTAAAGTGGATTCTTGCGAGTTTTATATTAAAAAAATCGAGGATTAAGCAAAACAAGGATAAAGTCCAAACCCGGCCATTGCTCCAAAATAGACTCCTTCCTTAAATTACTAGGGCGTAGCTTTAAGATCCTAGTATACAAACAAAGTTTGTATACTTTGGACTTCCTAAATGTTTTACCGTTGCCTAAGTTTAAAAGTTTGTGCGAATGCACAAACCAATGGGTATGCGAACGAAGTTCGCCAACCTTACTACCTCCGGTAGTTTAGGCAGAGCTTTTAAACTTTCTAAATGTTGTTCAACATTTAGAAAAGCCTGCCGGTTTAAGATGTTTACAAGTAAACATCTAAGCAAGGGTCAAAGATAAAACATAAAGTTTTACGCTTCGCCCCTTGGTCCAAGGTTACCAAACAAAGTTTGGTAACCAGGATCTTCCACCGAATGGTGGAAGGCCTTACTCATTAGCCGTTGCTAATGAGCAACGGCCAAGGGGTAAGGACGTAAAGCCTTTAGGGAAGATCCTAAACAAACATAGCGAAGCGCAGCGTAGCACAGAACACAAGTCCAAAGTGTGTGCTTGCACACACTAGGATCTTCCACTTCGCCATTGTCCTTACCGGACATGGTAAGGATGGAAGTCTTCTTACTTTTTTTCTGCGCTGCGCTACCTCCGGCCATTGCTCATTAGCAATAGCTAAGGAGTAATTTAGGGCTCCCGGGTTTAATACAATCTCTGATATGAAATATACTTTCTTAAATTACCCGGGAGCCCTAGATTCCCGGGCTACGCTAAGGTAATTTAAGGAAGGATTGTATTTTAGACTTGTGTTCTTACCATGGTCTTCTGCTTCGCCATTGCCCTTGGCAATGGCGGATTATCACATTTATTTTTATTATCCAGATATTCTTTAGTCTTTACCTTTTGGCTATTGCTCATTAGCAATAGCTAATGAGTAAAGACCAAAAGGACCGTAGCCCGGGAACCTAGGCTTTATAAGCCGAAGGCCGTAGCGCAGAAAAAAAGTAAGAAGACTTCCATCCTTACCATGTCCGGTAAGGACAATGGCGAAGTGGAAGATCCTAGTGTGTGCAAGCACACACTTTGGACTTGTTTTCTTACCATGGTCTTCTGCGTTATAAAACTTGACCAAACTTCGTTTGTTTTAGGCTCCCGGAACCGGTAGATTAAGCATAATTAGAATTATGCGTTGATTGAAGGAGCTTCAACAGAAGCTAAGTCTAGAGGGAAGTTGTGCGCGTTACGTTCGTGCATTACTTCCATACCTAAGTTAGCACGGTTAATAATGTCAGCCCAAGTGTTGATTACACGACCTTGAGAGTCTACAACAGATTGGTTGAAGTTGAAACCATTTAGGTTGAATGCCATAGTTGAAATACCTAAAGCAGTGAACCAGATACCAACTACAGGCCAAGCAGCTAGGAAGAAGTGTAGAGAACGAGAGTTGTTGAAAGAAGCATATTGGAAGATTAAACGACCAAAGTAACCGTGAGCAGCTACGATGTTGTAAGTTTCTTCTTCTTGACCGAATTTGTAACCAGCGTTAGCAGATTCATTCTCAGTAGTTTCACGGATTAAAGAAGAAGTTACTAGAGAACCGTGCATAGCAGAGAATAAAGAACCACCGAAAACACCAGCAACACCAAGCATGTGGAATGGGTGCATTAAGATGTTGTGCTCAGCTTGGAATACAATCATGAAGTTGAAAGTACCAGAAATACCTAAAGGCATACCGTCAGAGAAAGAACCTTGACCGATAGGGTAAATGATAAATACAGCAGTAGCAGCAGCAACTGGAGCAGAGTAAGCTACAGCAATCCAAGGACGCATACCTAAACGGAAAGAAAGTTCCCACTCACGACCCATGTAGCAGCAGATACCTAAGAAGAAATGGCAAACGATAAGTTGGTAAGGACCACCGTTGTATAACCATTCGTCTAAAGAAGCAGCTTCCCAAATTGGGTAGAAGTGAAGACCAATTGCGTTTGAAGTTGGAACAACAGCACCAGAAATGATGTTGTTTCCGTAAAGTAGAGAACCAGAAACAGGCTCACGAATACCATCGATATCTACTGGAGGTGCAGCGATGAATGCGATGATAAATACAGAAGTTGCAGTTAATAAAGTTGGGATCATTAGAACACCAAACCAACCGATGTATAAACGGTTTTCAGTGCTAGTAACCCATTCACAGAAGCGAGCCCATAGGCTAGCGCTTTCACGTCTTTCTAAAATAGCAGTCATAATAATTTTTAATTCTTAAAAAAATTTTATTTCTCAAAACCGGATACTCTTACATAATCTAAGCTTCCGTAGCCTGGCTTTAACAAGCATAGCTTGTTAAAACTTTATATTGTTGCCACTCGTAGCGAAGCGCAGAAAAAAAAATCTTCTGCGAAATTTATAAGTTTTTTTATTCCGACTTGGTAAATAGTAGTATTACATATTAAACACCAGTTATCAAGTGATTATAACAAAGTTAATTAAATAAATATATAGAGCAATTTGGAAAGTCAAAAGATAAAGTTGAAGAAAGTTTTAATTTGAACACGGGGCCCTTGACGTGCTCCTTAGCCTCACCCCGAAGACCGTAGCGCAGAAAAAAAGTCTTCTGCGTTCACCCTATGGGTGAAACTTCAACAAGCGCAGCTTGTTTTAGGACAAGGTAAAAACTAACGAACAATGGTCCGGCAAGATTTATTCGTAGCGTAGCACAGAAAAAAAAGTCCATAATAGAGCTACGCTCTATTAAGATCTTTCCTAAACAAGCATAGCGAAAAGAAGTTTTAAAATTTTGAAAGGCTTGTTTTGATTGTATCTAAATAATTTGCCGTTTTGTGTACGTTGTCTAAACTTATCAAGAATTTTCTGCGATACTGGTGTAGAAGTGATTAAATAAAGTTTTCCATAAGGGATGATTTCTTTGGTCCCTTTAGCTTTATTCGCTTGATTTTCCTTATCACTAGCATCATTTGTTTTTGTTTGAAAAATATAGAGAATAGCACCGTCTAGTTTCCCGTATTTCTTTTCGATTGTATAATATATTTTATATTTGCGTAGATTATTATCTGCTTCTTGTATTTCAGCCACTACACATTGTTTGAGAGCTGTCCAACATTTTTCTTCAAGGTAATTCTTGCTTTGTTCCTCATTTAGTAGAATAAGCTCTTTTTGGAAAAAAGATTACATTACCCAAAGTAAGTGTTAGTAGTGTTGCTGACAATAGAATTGAACTGACAGACCCAATTAACTTTTGAATTATTTTGTTATTAAATACTATTTTTAAAAATAATGTTTAGGGTTACTTTTAATTAAAGTTTCTAGATAAATTCTAATTGATTTTAAATCTATACTCGTTAATTTATAATTACCTACTCTAAAAAAAGTATCCACTAGATTTTATATTAAATCTTCTTCTAATACTAAATCTAAGACTCGTATGAAATGATCTTTTGTAGGTAGAGAATTGAAATCAACTTTATTTTGTTTTTCTTGATTTACTAAGGTTTTCTCCAAATCTAATAAATACGTGTTTGTGCTTGATAAAAAGTGTCCAACAGAGTGCTTAGGATATTGAAGTTGTTTTAGTATTATAAAAAGAAAAAGACTGCAAGGTGATTCAAAAAGAAGAATTATGACTGGTGGCCAGTTAAAAAAGGCTATTCTTCCCTTGTGATCACTAGCCGTTTCAAGATAAAAAACAGTTGCCGAAACTATTATTTCACAAAAGCTGCACTCTCTTACAGTTAAATTATTATGATTTAACTAACCCATCTTTATCTCTCAAATAAAACCTTTCTAAGAGAAAATCCAAATGTATATAAAGCTCAGTTGTAAAAAGAAAAACTCCTGCATCTATAAATTCAAATTCAGAAGGCCACCGTAAATCGCCTTTTTCTAAAAAGCGCGATAAAGGATATCGCGATTTTATCAATTGAATTGTCTGTTTATTACACATTTTATTTAGTTATTTATTAGCTAAAAAAAAAAGAATGCGAAGAGGCAAAGCCTTGCTCGTTAACCCTTGCTTCCCAAAGGACAATCCAAGGGGGTAAAGCAAGGGGTATACGAACTTAGTTGGTCACCTTATTACTTTGCTAATTTAAACAACGCAAGGGACCAAGTCTTAGGTAAAAAACTCTATTAGATTAATCTAATGGACGCATTGAAAGAACAGGCTCGTTATCACGATCGATACCTTTTTCAAACCCAGCAGCAGCAGCACGTGCTCTACCAGCATGCCATAAATGTCCTACGAAAAAGAAGAATCCAAGACAGAAATGAGAACAAGCTAACCAACTACGAGGCGAAACAAAGTTAACTGCGTTAATTTCAGTTGCTACACCACCTACAGAATTTAGTGAACCTAAAGGAGCATGTGTCATATATTCTGCAGCACGTCGTTCTTGCCAAGGTTGAATATCATTTTTTAGTTTATTAAGATCAAGACCATTAGGTCCTCTTAATGGTTCTAACCAAGGTCCTCGGAAATCCCAAAAACGCATTGTTTCACCACCAAAAATAATTTCACCAGTTGGTGATCTCATTAAATATTTACCTAAACCAGTTGGTCCTTGAGCAGATGCAACATTAGCTCCAAGACGTTGGTCACGTACAAGGAAAGTAAATGCTTGAGATTGAGAAGCTTCTGGACCTGTAGGACCATAAAACTCACTTGGATATGCAGTATTATTAAACCAAGACATGCAACAAGCAATAAAGCCCATTAATGAGATAGCTCCAAGACTGTATGATAAATACGCTTCACCAGACCATACAAAAGCTCGACGAGCCCAAGCCCACGGTTTTGTTAAAATGTGCCAAACGCCACCTAAAATATTTAGTGTACCAATCCAAATATGACCACCAATAATATCTTCCATGTTATCAACACTAACAATCCAACCATCTCCACCAAATGGAGATTTTAAGATATAACCGAAAATAACAGCAGGACTAATAGTAGGGTTAGTAATTAGACGAACGTCACCTCCACCTGGAGCCCAAGTATCATAAACACCACCAAAGTACAATGCTTTCCATACTAGAAGCCAAGCACCGATTCCAAGAATAACAAGATGAATTCCTAGAATAGTAGTCATTTTGTTTTTATCTTTCCATACATATCCAAAGAATGGAAAAGACTCTTCTAAAGTTTCAGGTCCAATTAAAGAATGATAAACACCACCAAACCCTAAAACAGCAGATGAAATAAGATGTAAAACACCAGAAACAAAATATGGAAAAGTATCAATAACTTCTCCACCTGGGCCTACACCATATCCTAAAGTTGCTAAATGCGGTAATAAAATTAGACCTTGTTCATACATTGGTTTTTCTGGAACAAAGTGCGCAACTTCAAATAAGTTCATAGCACCAGCCCAAAAAACGATAAGTCCAGCATGTGCTACATGTGCACCTAATAATTTTCCAGAAAGATTAATTAGTCGAGCATTACCAGCCCACCAAGCAAAACCAGTAGATTCTTGATCTCGACCACCTACAGTTAATGTACCATTAAAGAGCGTTTCCACGTGGTAAAACCTCCTCAGGGAATACAAGTTTTTCATGAGGCTGATCTTGAGCAGCCATCCATGCACGAATACCTTCATTTAGAAGAATATTTTTTGTATAAAAAGTTTCAAATTCAGGATCTTCTGCTGCACGAATTTCTTGTGAAACAAAATCGTAAGCTCTTAAGTTTAACGCTAAACCTACTACTCCAATAGCACTCATCCATAGACCTGTTACTGGAACGAAAAGCATGAAGAAATGTAACCAACGTTTATTTGAAAAAGCTACACCAAAAATTTGAGACCAAAAACGGTTTGCAGTTACCATTGAATAAGTTTCTTCTGCTTGTGTTGGGTTAAATGCACGGAAAGTATTTGCACCATCACCATCTTCAAATAATGTATTTTCTACAGTTGCACCATGGATAGCACAAAGTAGTGCTGCCCCTAAAACACCAGCTACACCCATCATATGGAATGGATTAAGAGTCCAGTTATGAAATCCTTGGAAAAATAAAATAAATCGGAAAATAGCAGCTACTCCAAAGCTAGGTGCAAAAAACCAACCAGATTGTCCTAAAGGATAAATTAAGAAAACAGACACAAAAACCGCAATAGGTGCAGAAAATGCAATTGCGTTATATGGACGTAATTTTACTGAACGAGCAATTTCAAACTGTCGTAACATAAATCCAATTAAAGCAAAAGAACCATGTAAGGCAACAAAAGTCCATAAGCCGCCTAATTGGCACCAACGAGTAAAATCACCTTGAGCTTCTGGTCCCCATAAAAATAGTAATGAATGACCCATACTATTTGCTGGAGTAGAAACTGCAGCTGTTAAGAAGTTACAACCTTCAAGATAAGAACTTGCAAGTCCATGAGTGTACCAAGATGTTACAAATGTAGTACCAGTAAGCCAACCACCTAGAGCAAAGTAAGCAGTTGGAAATAATAAAAGACCAGACCAACCAACAAATACGAAACGATCACGACGTAACCAGTCATCTACTAGATCAAATAGACCACGTTTTTCTTCAGTTTTACCAATCGCTATAGTCATAGCGTAAATCTCCAAAATATTATAAAAAATTAAAATACAAATGTTTTTGAGTTAATAATAAAAATTTTTTATTATTTACTAATACCCAAAATTTTTAATTTAAATTATGAAACTTCTATAAATCAAATATTTTTTGTTTGTTTAAGACAATTTTTATTATAATTGTGAATTGTATAAAAATTCAACTTACTACTTTTTTCATAAAAATAATGATTAGCTTAAAAATAAAGAAGTAAAACAAATTTATTATTAAAAACTGAGATATTTTAATAATAAAATTTGTTTTATACAATTAAATCCCTTTACATTAACAAATTGGTTAACTACTTTTTAAAATTAATAGACTCTATTTATTGACTAGGAGCTTTTCCAAAGTAAAAGTCTTAACATAAATTTAGAAGACTGGTCTAAAGGCTTAATACTTCTTCTTTTTTAGAATTAATTTTAAAAAAGCTAAGTTTAATATATTTTAGTTTATTTATTTTAGCAAATATGATATTTAAAAATTAGTAATCCCTAGCTTGGAAACCTAAAGTTCCCAAATTTAATTATTTAAATTATCTTCTATGAGCAAAACCTGACTTTAAATTTAGAAGCTAATCAAAAGTTATTGATAAAATAAACTTTTGCTTAGCTTTATAAGCAATAAAGAAAACAACGTAAAAAGATGCAAAGACCCATGGAAATTCCTTCTTAACCATAACTAAGTTTTATTTTGTGCTTAGCCAGGACATTAAGCACAAAATAAAACTTAATCTTTATTTTTTGGTGAAAACTAACGATTTTTCCGTAGGCTTTACTGTAGCCCGGGAACCTAAGGCTCCCGGGGCAAGACGTAAAACTTTATTTTTTATCTCCGACCCTTGCTTAGATGTTTACTTGTAAACATCTTAAACCGGCAGGCTTTTCTAAATGTTGAACAACATTTAGAAAGTTTAAAAGCTCTGCCTAAACTACCGGAGGTAGAAAGGTTGGCGAACTTCGTTCGCATACCCATTGGTTTGTGCATTCGCACAAACTTTTAAACTTAGGCAACGGTAAACCATTTAGGACCTAATCTGAACAAACTATGTTTGTTTAGGAAAAACTTCGTTTGTTAAACAAGTTTGTTCATTTAGAGACAACTACAAAAAACTTAATAATTTGAATTTGACAACTTTAAAATAAAGTGTTTAACCGAATTTACCAGATGTAGAAGCAATTAAGAATGCAGCATAAGTTAAAACGTAACCAGCTGAAAAATGAGCTAGTCCAACTAATCTTGCTTGTACGATTGAAAGAGCAACCGGTTTATCACGCCAACGAACTAAGTTTGCAAGTGGTGTTCTTTCATGAGCCCAAGCAAGAGTTTCAATTAGCTCTTGCCAGTAACCTCTCCAAGAAATTAAGAACATAAATCCAGTAGCATAAATCAGATGGCCAAATAAAAACATCCAAGCCCACACTGATAAACTATTCATACCAAATGGATTATACCCGTTGATTAATTGTGAAGAATTTAACCATAAATAATCTCTTAGCCACCCCATCAAGTAGGTTGATGACTCATTAAATTGATTTACATTTCCTTGCCAAATTCCTAAATGTTTCCAATGCCAATAAAATGTAACCCAACCAATAGTATTTAACATCCAAAATACAGCAAGATAAAAAGCATCCCAAGCTGAAATATCACACGTCCCACCACGACCTGGTCCATCACATGGGAAACTATATCCGAAATCTTTTTTATCTGGCATTAGTTTTGAACCACGTGCATCTAAAGCCCCTTTTACTAGAATTAGTGTTGTAGTATGAAGTCCAAGAGCAATAGCATGGTGTACAAGAAAATCACCAGGTCCAATAGTTAAAAATAAAGAGTTAGTATTATTATTAATAGCATCTAGCCAACCAGGTAACCATAAACTTTGACTTGCCGTGAAAGCAGGACTTGCTGATGAAGATAATAATAGATCAAAACCATAAAGGGTTTTCCCGTGAGCAGCTTGAATCCATTGAGCAAATACTGGTTCAATTAAGATTTGTTTTTCAGGAGTTCCAAAAGCTTGTACTACGTCGTTATGTACATACAGTCCAAGAGTATGAAAACCTAAGAAAAGACTTACCCAACTTAAATGTGAAATTATAGCTTCTTTATGATCTAAAATTCTTGCTAAAACGTTTCCTTTATTTTGTTCAGGATCATAATCTCGAATAAAGAAAATAGCTCCATGAGCAAATGCCCCACATAAAATAAAACCAGCAATATATTGATGATGTGTATAAAGTGATGCTTGAGCTGTAAAATCTTGAGCTAAAAAAGCATATGGGGGTAACGAATAAATATGTTGAGCTACTAATGAACAAACAGTGCCAACTGCCGCAAGAGCTAATCCTAGCTGAAAATGTAAAGAATTATTTACTGTATCAAATAAGCCTTTATGTCCAGCTCCAAGCCCTCCAGCAGGAGGCGTGTGTGCGTCTAAGATTTCTCTCATACTATGCCCAATACCGAAATTAGTTCGGTACATATGACCAGCTAAGATAAAAACAACTGCAATAGCTAAATGATGATGAGCGATATCTGTTAACCATAAGCTCTGAGTTTGAGGATGAAACCCACCTAAAAACGTTAAAATAGCATTTCCTGAACCTTCAGCTGTATTAAAAATATGATTTGAAGAATCAGGATTTTGAGCATAAGCAGCCCAATTTCCACTGAAAAAAGGACCTAAACCTTGTGGATGTGGTAAGGTTGTTAAAAAATTATTCCAACGCACATGCTGTCCACGCGATTCTGGGATAGCAACATGTACCAAATGACCAGTCCATGCTAGTGAGCTTACACCAAATAGTCCAGATAGGTGGTGATTTAATCTCGCTTCTGCGTTTTTAAACCATGAAAGAGAAGGTTGAAATTTTGGCTGTAAATGAAGCCAACCTGCAAATAAAAAAAGGCCCGCACCTAGAATCAGAAAAATAGATCCATTATATAAATCCTGATTGCTACGTAATCCAATTGTATACCACCACTGATAAACACCAGAAGTTGAAATGTTTACTGGACCAGATGCTCCGCCACGAGTAAATGCTTCAACAGCTGGTTGACCGAAATGAGGATCCCAAATTGCATGTGCAATTGGGCGAACATGTAATGGATCTCGGCCCCATTGTTCAAAGTTACCTTGCCATGCAACATGAAATAAATTACCAGCAGTCCATAAAAAAATAATCGCCAATTGGCCGAAATGAGATGCGAAAATTTTTTGGTAAAGATTTTCTTCGGTCATACCGTCATGACTTTCAAAATCATGGGCAGTTGCGATTCCATACCAAATTCGCCGAGTAGTAGGGTCTTGTGCCAGACCTTGGCTAAATTTTGGAAACTTTGTTGCCATAGTCTTTTAGAAATCCTCCGTTTCTTAAAAAAACAAATTTAACTTTATTCTAAGATTTTTAGTAACTTTTTCTTCTTGCCCAGTATTTAAAGACAGATACAAATTTCTACTTAGTAAAAAATCCGAATACAGTCGAAAATTGAAGCCTGGCTTTAACAAACGAAGTTTGTTAAAACCCCATATTGTTCTTCGAACAATGATTAGACACCTTAAAAGAAGACTTCCTAAATGTTTTATCAAAGATAAAACATAAAGTTTTACGCTTCGCGTAAAGCCTTTAGGGAAGAGCCTAATGTATACAAGCACACACTTTGGACTTGAAGCGAAGCTTCAAAATCCTAATAGACTCTTTGAGTCTATTTTGGACTTTCACTTGGCCATTGTCTTACCAGACATGTTAAGGATGAGATATTTAACTCTTTTTTTGAACACAAAATTATCAACTAATGAAAACCTCATTTAAGAATTAGACTTTTAAATTTGGCCCTTGGTCAATAAACTTTATTTGGTAACTGTAAAGATAGTGTTCAAATATTTACTCGATTACTAAGCAGCAATAAATTTGCTGAATTAACCAACAGCGATAATTCTTGCCAAGAAGAAAGACCAAGTAGTTGCGATACCACCTAATAAATAATGAGCTACACCAACAGCACGACCTTGAGTAATACTTAATGCTCTTGGTTGAATCGCTGGGGCTACTTTTAGCTTATTATGAGCCCAAATTATAGATTCAATAAGTTCTTGCCAATAACCACGTCCACTAAATAAGAACATAAGACTGAATGCCCAAACAAAATGAGCTCCAAGGAACATTAAGCCGTATGCAGATAAAGCAGACCCATAAGATTGAATAACTTGAGAAGATTGTGCCCATAAAAAGTCACGAAGCCACCCATTAATAGTATTTGCACTTTGTGCAAAATTCCCACCTGTGATATGAGAAACACTAGATGCATTTACAGTACCCCAAACATCTGATTGCATCTTCCAACTAAAATGAAAAATAACAATAGATAATGAATTGTACATCCAGAAAAGGCCTAAAAATACGTGATCCCATGCTGATACTTGGCATGTGCCGCCTCGACCTGGTCCATCACATGGAAAACGGAAACCTAAGTTAGCTTTATCGGGAATTAAACGTGAACTACGAGCATAAAGTACACCTTTTAGTAGAATTAAAACTGTTACATGAATAGTGAAAGCATGAATATGGTGAACTAAAAAATCGGCTGTTCCTAAAGAAATTGGCATCATCGCTACTTTTCCACCAACAGCAACTACATCTCCACCCCAAGTTAAACTAGTCGCAGCTAAAGCATTTGGTGCAGTTAATTCTGGTGCTAAAAAATGAGTATTTTGAATCCATTGTGCAAATACGGGCTGCAATTGAATTGCTGTATCAGAAAACATATCTTGTGGTCGCCCTAATGCACTCATAGTATCGTTATGAATGTATAAACCAAAACTATGGAATCCTAAGAAAATACAAACCCAATTTAAATGAGAAATAATTGCATCACGATGACGAATTACACGATCTAATAAATTATTATAATTATTAGTTGGATCGTAATCACGTACCATAAAAATAGCGGCATGCGCCCCTGCTCCAACAATACAAAAACCACCAATCCACATATGATGTGTAAAGATAGAAAGTTGAGTTGCGTAATCAGTTGCTAAATAAGGATAAGGTGGCATTGAATACATATGATGTGCCACAAGAATTGATAAAGAACCAAATAAAGCTAAGTTAATAGCTAATTGAGCATGCCAAGAAGTTGTTAAAATTTCATAAAGTCCTTTATGACCTTCACCAGTAAATGGGCCTTTATGAGCTTCTAAAATTTCTTTCATACTATGTCCAATACCCCAATTAGTTCTATACATGTGACCTGCAACTAAGAAAAGAACAGCAATGGCTAAATGGTGATGAGCTGTATCTGTTAACCATAAGCCTCCGGTAACTGGATTTAAGCCACCTTTAAAAGTTAAAAAATCACTATATTCAGCCCAATTTATAGTAAAAAACGGAGCCAGACCTTTTTGAAAACTTGGATATAATTGTGCTATTAAATCTCGATTTAATAAAAATTCATGAGGTAATGGAATTTCTTTTGGATCTACTCCCGCATCAAGTAATTTATTAATAGGTAATGAAACATGAATTTGGTGGCCTGCCCAAGCTAAACTTCCTAAACCTAATAAGCCTGCAAGATGATGATTCAACATAGACTCAACATTTTGAAACCATTCTAATTTAGGTGCAGCTTTATGATAGTGAAACCAACCAGCAAAAAACATCGCTGAAGCTAATACTAAACCACCAATAGCAGTACTATAAAGTTGTAACTCACTAGTAATACCACTAGCTCGCCAAAGTTGGAAAAAACCAGAAGTAATTTGAATTCCTTGAAAGCCCCCTCCAACATCACCATTTAAAATTTCTTGTCCTACAATAGGCCAAACTACTTGAGCACTTGGTTTAATATGAGTTGGATCAGTTAACCATGCTTCGTAATTAGAAAAACGCGCTCCATGGAAATACATTCCACTAAGCCAAATTAAAATTATACCTAATTGGCCAAAATGAGCACTAAAAACTTTTCTAGAAATCTCTTCAAGATCACTAGTATGGCTATCAAAGTCATGTGCATCGGCATGTAGATTCCAAATCCAGGTTGTAGTAGTTGGCCCTTTAGATAAAGTTCTTGAAAAATGTCCAGGTTTAGCCCATTTCTCAAAACTAGTTTCAACTGGATTTCGATCGACTACAATTTTCACCTTTTTTGCTTCTCGTTCTGGTGGACTAATTGTCATCGAATTTCTCCTAAAACAAATATTATATAAATTTCACTTATGTTTTTTCTACCAACTGCCTACCCCCTTTAAGGGAAGGTTATCAAGCGAAACTTGATTACCTATTGTTTGAATACATACTGATATATATTCAATTAAAATTTTTATGTTTATGGATAAAAATCTAAGCAGCATCAAAAGTTAACAAACAAACTGTGGCTCTGGAATTAAGAAATAAGAAATAAGAAATAAGACCCCCACTTTGCGATTATTCAGTAGCAATAGCTTATAATTATAAAATTTAACCCTTGCCGTGCCCGGCAGGGCAACGGTACAATCAAAAAGTGTATTTTGGACTTACCTTTTTTTCCATAGTTTTATTTAAATATAAACCTTAGACTTATTGTTGTGCTAATGTTCCTTTAAAAAGAAAGCCTATCGGATATAGGATAAATTAAACTTTACTTTATAAAGAATCTAGGGTTATTCATTTTGCTATAAGCAATACATCAGCCTTTCTAGCTTTGGTAGCTTAGGTAAGCACTGAAAATTTAAACAAAGCTTCCCAGGTTTATTAACTAGGCTTTACCCTCTGGTCAAACCTTTGTGTTTTCTGCTTCCACTGCGCATAAGTATAGCGAGATATTGAAACCAATAGTTTCTAAATGTTGTTCTCACCGCCTTTCGACCAAGTAAAATACAAACAATATTAAGTTTTAACAAATGTAGCTTGTTAAATCTTAATTAGTTATTGCAGTAACAGAGTGGAAATAAAATAGTGTAGATGAGCCCTTACCCTTTGGTAGAAGAGTAAAGACTAAAGCAAGAGCTCATGCAAGGAAAAAAAATCTTCCCCTTGATTGGATACAAAATGTTCAAATGTAGAGCTTTTAAATTTGAACCTTGGTTACCAAAAGTTATTTGGTAAACTTAGAGCAACGAGCTTCGCTTTTAGCCAAATCTTCGTTACAAACAAAAGTTATAACTAAAGAAAGACGAGTTTTATTTAACTTTTTTGTTTTAAACTTAAAAAACCATCCAAATTTGGTTATTTTAGGTAAAGTACTAAGTTTAATAAAGTATATAGAAAAAAATCAAATGAGTAAAAAATTATGTACTATTAAGTTTTTAAGCTTTTACTAAAAACAAGGAAGATTTTTTAAAACAAAAATCAATCTATCTTAATTAACCTAATTAGAGTATATCAATTTTTCTTTAATTTGAATTGTTATTTACAAAAAAATTAATACTTTAAAAGTATCGTCTTATTTTTAAATTTTTACATAAACAAAAAGCGCTTTAGGGGTTAAAAGCTATTAAACTTTTTTTAATAACAACATTTTTTAGCAAACTTACTAAGATTTGAATAATGAGGCGTAAAAGCTAGTAAATTAAAAATAAGTCTATATGCTTTTTTATAAATCGGTCATCGAAATTCACTAAGCTTATCTAAAAAAGTAGAAAGGACCAAACATAAAAACTGTTTGTTGTGCACCCTTTTTCTGTATAATTTGCCACATAAACTTTTTAAATGAGCCACATTTAATTAAGCCCCTACTGACTCTTTTGCTGCATACATAACTTCAATAGTAATCTCATTAATATTTTTTTCTCTCGCAAATTTTTCCGTATTACGCTTAATTTTTCCTCTAACAAAACCTGGAATTTTATTTAATTCTGCTAAGCCATCAGGAGCCCAATTTAAAATTGAATCTGTTGAAAGAGATTTTGTTATAACTTCTTTTGTATCATGACCACCGAAAATCTCTAAAAGATGATCTTCCATACCTAAAGTGAAAGAGTTATAAACTAAATCCGCTATTTGATTCGTCCCCTCATAACCTAAAAATGGGCGATAACCCAATGGAAAATTTTGAATATGAACAGGAGCAGAAATTACACCACAAGGTATATCTAGACGTTTTCCAATGTGACGTTCCATTTGTGTGCCAAAAATAGCTGAAGGTTCAATTCTTGCAATCATATCACCAACTTGCGTATGATCGTCAGTAATTAACACTTCATCGCAAAAACCTTGAACTTGTTCTCGAAACCAATCTGCATCATGTTTACAATAAGTTCCGGCACAAGAAACACGAATTCCCATTTCTCTAGCTAGAATTTTAGTCATAGAGGAAGCGTGAGTTGCGTCACCAAATACAACAGCTTTTTTTCCGGTTAAATTTTGACAATCAATTGATCTAGAAAACCAAGCTGCTTGAGAAACAAATTTTGTTTGCTGCTCAATATATTCATCAAAATTTTTATAATAATTATTTTTTTTTAGAATTTCTTTTATTTCCTGAATACATTCTGCTGTATCTACTATCCCCATAGGTGTTGTAGTTACATATGGAATATTAAATTCTTTTTCAAGATAAGTTGCTGTCATTAACCCCACTTCACGATATGGAATTAGGTTAAACCAGGCTTTTGTTAAATTACGCAAATTAGTAACTAAACCACCTTCAGGAATTACTTCATTAATTTCAACCCCTAAATCATTTAAAAGTCGTTTGAGTTCTCTTGAATCATGTTGATTATGAAACCCTAGTGTAAAAATACCAATAATATTAGCGGACGGCTTTTCTGTTTTTTCTAATTCTAAAGTATTACTTCTTCTAGCTTTTTCAATATAAAATCTAACAACTTGTTCGAGAGTTCGATCTGCAGCTTGTAATTCATTAACACGATAGTGATTAACATCAGCTAAAATTACATCTGATTCAGATTCAATTGCCGCGCGATCAACAAAATTTTGTAAATCTTCCTGTAAAATACTAGAAGTGCACGTAGGTGTTAAAACAATTAAATCTGGCCGTTCTTCTTTATCTTTTCTTGTAATATTTTCAACTACCTTTTCTTGTGACCCTCTAGCTAAAACATGTCTATCTACAATACTTGCTGTTACCGGAGTAAAATCTCTTTCTCGTTCTAACATCGAACGCATTACATTAAAATAATCGTCTCCAAGAGGCGCGTGCATTATTGCATGAACATTTTTAAATGAACTTGCAACACGAAGGGTCCCAATATGAGCAGGTCCTGCGTACATCCAATATGCTAATTTCATATATAATTCTCCAAAGTGATATATACCAAAACGGCTTTTCGAAATTATTAATAAGAAAAGTTAGGCTCTTCCTATAAAAATTCAATTTTCTGTAAACCGGGGTTTTTTTTTTATTTATTTTAGAAGATTTTTTGTTAAACCTTTTTTTTAGACAGGTTTTACAAACCTTGTTTGTAAAACTTGATTTAAAAGCATAGCTTTTAAATTTAGAAATAAGATGAATCAGTGTCATTTTTAAATTTAAAAAAGAAACTTATAAATTTATTGGGCCAAATAAAAAAATTTAAAATAAAACATGATTGATGTACTTTTTTATTATTAAAAAGCATATTTTAAAAATAGAATCTTTATTAAAAGCAAAAATTAAAATAAAATTTATAGATTTTAATAAAAGTTTTTTGTTAGAATAAAAAATGGTTGATCATATTTTTTATACTAATTTAATAAAAATCACTTATTAACTAGTTTTGCGAATTTTTACTAGATCTCTAAGTTAACAAACCTAGTTTGTTAACCAAGTTTTTCTAAATTACAAACTTTGCGCAGCGTAGAAAAAAAGTCCAAAATAGAACAGAGTTCTATTAGGATCTTCCACTTTGTGGAAGTCCAAAATGTGTGCTTGCACACATTAGGATCTTTAAGCTTCGCCCGTTGCCCTGCCGGGCACGGCAAGGGTTAAAGTCTTCTGCGTTTGTAATCAAGTTTTACAAGCTACGCTTATAAAGCCCGTAGGAAAAATCGTCTAACTAGTACAGCTCAGACAGAGAAGTAGTAAAAAAAGCTTTTAAAAGTGAAAGTTACAGAAAAATTTATGTTTTTTAAATTTTAATTGCAGTTGAATAAAAATGCCTGCAACTCATTTAGATATTGTTAATTTCTCTTTTAAGTTAATACTCTAAATTGTTAACTATATTGATACCTAAGCTGATGAGCTTCGCTTATGTGACGGAATAGGACTAAAAAAATTAGTGTTTACTCAAAGGTAGATTTTAAACTTAGGGTTTACTTGGAAAACTAAACTAAAGCAAATTTAAAAACTTGAAAAAAACAAAATTTTAATTTTCTAAGTTAAAAAACGAAGTTTGTTAACCAAGTTTTTCCCATCGAGAAAATCTAAGGTTATTAAATCATGTTTAGTAACAAAGTCACGTAATGAAAGTAAAAAAAATTAAGTAAAAACAAAATTAGTTTTGCTCTTTGATCAAACTTAGAAACAAGCTTTGGGTAGAATACAAAAATTTTGAGGTTTAGTTAAAATTAAAAACTTTAAATAAACTAAATATGTGTCAAAATTATTTAGAGTTATTAATTAATATTTTCGAAAACTAGTACCAAAGCACCTAATCGCCAATTACAATTTAAAAATTATTTCCGAGGAGATTTGTATTAGCTATGACCTTTTTACTTGCAAAATTACCTGAAGCTTATGCACCTTTTGACCCAATTGTAGATGTGTTACCAATTATCCCTGTTCTTTTTATACTATTAGCATTTGTATGGCAAGCATCAGTTAGCTTTAGATAAAACTTATCTAACTAGCTAAAAAATGATAGCTGACTTATTATTATACTTAAATTAGCGAAGTGGGTTAAGGTTTTTTTTAAAATGTCTCTAAGCTTACCTTATGACGCTTAATAACCAACGCCTTACATAAAAGTTAAAAACCACACCCTCACCCCAAAGAGGTATAGGAACAAAGCTGCTTACCTGAAAGCCCTAAACTACCGGAGATAGTAAGGTTGACAAGCTTTGCTTGTTTACCCATGCCTTCCACTACGTGGAAGACCTTAATAAAATCTCCGATTGTATTTTGCCCTTGCCGTGCCCGGCAGGGCAACGGGGAAAGAACACAAGTCTAAACTACAATCAGAGATTGTATTATTGTATTAAAGTCTTCCACATAGTGGAAGTCCAAAGTGTGTGCTTGCACACACTAAGATCTTCCCTTTAGGGAAGTTTTGTTCCTAGGTTCGTAAATATTGTTGCTAACGGCAATAATATAAAGTTTTAACAAGCATAGCTTGTTAAAACCAGGCTACACTACTTGATACCGGTGTCCGATAGAATTTGCTGGTAGAGCAAAATTTTATTTAACAACTTCGTTGTTAAATAAGGAGTATATTAAGATCTTGAAGCTTCGCTTCAAGTTTTCTATATTTAAAAGTTTGTGCAGAACACAAATAACCCTTGTTTGAACATTTTATGTTTAAATGGGCGTAGCTTTTAAATTTAAGTACGTGAGTAAAACTCGTCAACCTTGCTACCTTTGGTAGTGTAGAAAGTTTAAGCGAAATTCTAAAATCCCAGGCTAAACTGGGCTTAAAATTTCGTTCTTAAATTTAGACATTAATCTTCGAATAAGTTTTATACATTTAGAAAACTTCTCAAGACTATGTCAAAAAAAATCTTTGTTTAAAAGCCTGGCTTTTAAATTAAGAAGTTCTAATTTAAATTAGAAACGTTTATTTTGATTGTAGTTTTATTAGAAAACAAACTTAAAATAAACTTTTCTAAATCTAAATATTTTGTTATTTAGTTGAGGTATATAATGAATTTAGAAATTATTTTCCAATTAGCATCACTTGTTTTCATTTTAGCAGCAGGTCCTATTGTTATTATTTTACTTGCAAGCCGTGGTGGAAATCTTTAATTTGTTCTTTTTAAATATTTTAAAAAATTAAAAATTTCCAATAAATGTTAAGATTTTCAAAAATAAGGATAAATCCAAATTTATGATACTTTCCGATAGTCAAATTTTTATTGCTCTTTTTACTGCCTTAGTAACTGGTATTCTTGCTCTTCGTCTAGGAATTGCTCTTTACAAGTAATTAATAAATAACAACTTATTTTTTAATTTAATAAATATAAAGAAAAAAGTTACATCTTACTATGACATCATTAATGATGTCATAGTAAGATGTAACTTTTTATGTCCTCATTTTTGCTATGTCCCTGTTTTAATATAAACTATTCAATTTTAATACAATGTAATCTCTCAATTTATATTTTGTTTAAAAATGAAGTTCTTCTACAACGGCAAAATTACGGTAATACTTGGTTTATGCTTTGCATAAACTAAGATTTCGTTTTTCAGCTATTCGTGATTTATAAAATAAAAATAGTTTGTATTTAATAAGCTTTTTTTTCTGGAATTTTTAGTTGCAAAAATACGCAAAGCTAATTAACATACTATTAGTTAAAATTAAGGGTTGCTAACTCAATGGTAGAGTATTCGGCTTTTAACCGATTAGTTCCGGGTTCGAGTCCCGGGTAACCCAAGAATATAAAATTTATTTGTTAACCCAGTTTAGTACATCTACGATTAGATAGTTAATATATTTATTAGTGGTTTGTTAGAAAAATTTCGTTTGATAATTTTACCTATTATCTAAAACGATAATAAATGAAGCTGGGGTAGTTAAAGGGTGGTAGAAATACCCCACAGCTAGCTTTGTAAATTAAACAAAGAGCTTGAGAAATTAATGTATCTCGTTCTCAAAAAATGCTTTTTTGACACAAATTACCTAAAATGTTTGATTAATAGATTTTGATAAAATTATTAAACGTTGAGATCCGATAAAAAAAGTCCCAACTCCTGGACAAAATAGAAGTTGTGGGGTTTCTAATTTATTTTTATTAGAAAAAATATTTCGAGTTTTGACTTTTTTATTAGAGCTTAAAAAATATCTGCTTATTTTATTCATTTATATTTGGATCATACTAAAATATAATAAAACTAAAAACTAGTAAAAGTTTTTTAAAATTGTTATTTTTTCAAGCTTAAGTTTTAAAATTATAAACCTGGGAGCCCCATGGGAAGAATACAAGTCCAAAGTGTGTGCTTGCACACACTAGGATCTTCCACTTCGCCATTGTCCTTACCGGACATGGTAAGGATGGAAGTCTTCTTCCTAGGTTCCTAAATATTGTTCGAAGAACAATATCAAGTTTTAATAAGCTTCGCTTATTAAAGCCAGGCTACGCCCTATTTATAGCTAAGTTTTAGTTTATAAAAAAATTTAAATTTTCTAAATTAACAATAGTTGAAACTTAGATGTAGACCGTTGGCGTTTTAGTAAAAATCACGAGGTCTAAAACAAACGAAACTTGTTAAAGTTTTACCCTTTAGGTGAAGCCTCCGGTAGTCAATCTTTGCTTGACAACCTTACCCCGGAGGAGTGGGGGCGTAGCCTGACTGCTTTTCTTTAACTGCCGAGGATAGTTTAGGTTATGAAAATCCCCGCGTAAGGAGAGAAATAATAGAGCAACATCAAAACTTAAACTTAGATTCAATTAAATTTAAACTTAAAACCCGGGAGCCTTAGATTCCCGGGCTTTGATACTTAATGTTGAGAAATGTCATTATCACAGCGATTAATTGTACCGTTGCCCTGCCGCCGTTGTCTAAATTTAACAACTTCGTTGTTAAATCAAGTTTTACCCAAAGGGTAAAGCCTTACCGGACACGGTAAGGAGGGGCGGCAAGGGTAATAGAATCCAAATTTATTTTTTTTTTCTATTAATTAAATTAAGTAAAAAATCAATTTGAAAAAAGTTTACTTTTTTAGTTAAAGAGTCATCTAGAAATTGCTTCAGTAAGCGTCTTCTAATAGCTAAAGGGAGAAAATGAAATAATGACATATTTAATTCAAAACTTTTTGTTTTTTTAATTTGAAATTCTTGTTGTAACCGAGTTGATACAGAATTTAAATAAATTTGTTCAGTATTTGCTATTTCTGCGAACTGTAAAAAAAGTTTATCAATTTGCGGATTAAAAAAAAATCTTAATAAAGGTAATAATTGTTTTCGAACCCGATTTCGATAATATGTTAATTGATTATTTGTATAATCAGGATAAACTGGAAGGTTCCAAAAAGTACATAGTTGTTTCACGTCAAATCTATTTAAAAATAAAACAGGCCGAAACACACAAAGTTGTTTATTGGTTAGTTGACATGATCCAAATAAAAGTGTATTTGGACTAATAAAGCTCAGATTTTGATTATTGTATCTTATGATATGAATAAAGTTTGAAACTAAAGCTTGCCTAAAAAATAAAAATACGATCAAATCCCTGATTTGATTAAAAGAATTCATCTGATAAACGTAACTAACAGAATCTTTACTGAAGTTAGGCGGAAAAGTGATCACTTCTAATATAAAAAATTTTTTATTAAAAAAATCTTTTTGCTTCAAATTCTCTTTTTCTGGTAAAAACAACTTAAATTTATTTGAAATTTGTGGTTTATCGAAAAGGTTGAGCGTAATAATAGATTTAGAAATATTTTGTTGATTCATAGTTTTAGCGCTCAAATTAAAGCTCTCAGTGTTCTTTAAATTTAAGCTATTGCGTAGCGCGGTATTGAAAGCTCCAGGGTTTAATTTCAAAAATTCAAGTTCTAAAAAATTTTGTTTAAATTGAGTCCAATATGATACTTTTACAAACTTAATTATGATTTTAGAAATTTTTTTCGAAAAAAAAATAGGTTTAAAATTAAAAACTGATACTTTTTGCCTTATAATAAAAGAAGAATTTTGCGCATTATAAGACTTAAATAAAATCTGGGATTTTATTTTAGGAAAGCAAAGCTTAACTGGGACCTTCACTAACCCCGCTCTAGTTACTAACTTAATTTTTTTTATCTTTTTTGTAACGAACTTGTATTTTTTAGCTTTGCTTGAGCTATTAACTAAATTAATAAAACCACTCTTTGTATTTTTATTTTTTTTATGCCAGAGATTCCATTTTAATCTATAAAAATTAGACTGTTGGTTTAAATTTGTATAATTTAAAATAATTGTACTTATATTTAATTCACGTTCAACTAAAACTTGAGATTTATCAAAATATAAAGGTCGAATAAAACATTTTTGACATTCTTTATCAGTCAAGTAATAATATTTTAAAAACTTTAATTCGTATACTTCATTAGGTATTCGGAATTTTTCTAAAGTTAAAAAAAAGAAGTCGTCATAAACCCAAATATTATTCATAGAAAACAAACTTCTTTTTTTATTTTGCACGCCAACGCAGCGCTTAAAAGTCTCAGCTATTAAAAATAAAGAGCCGAAGGGAGGGCTCTGATTAAAATTTTTGGTTTTTTGTTGGAGAACTTGAATTTTGCACTGGACAATATTTTGCTCAAATTGATTCCGCCGCTTTAAACTTTCATTATTTATTTGTTTATAAAAAGTAAACAAATTATTTTGTAATTTTAAAAAAAGATGATTACAAAAATTTACTGTAAATAATACGTCATTTAAAGGTAAGTCCTGATTTTTAAATACTTTATTTGATCTATCTGTAAGGTTAGCAAGTTTTTGCTTTGTAATACAAAACGAACGAGAAAAATAAAAGCTTTGTCGAGAAATGGGCCTAATCCAGTTTAGAGTAGATAGTCCTCGCGTACTAGTTCCTCGGATAAGATTAAGAATAATTGTTTCAATTCGATCCGTTGCTGTATGTCCTGTAAAAATAATATCATAATTATAAAAATAGCTTAATCTTTTAAATTGATAATATCTCCAATTTCTGGATTTTTGTTCAGTAAAAATGTTTTCTGATGGTAAATTTAAATAAGCCGGAATTGAAAATATAAAACCTACTCTGAAAATAAGTGCGCTTGTATAAAATGAATCAGTTTGCCAAAAATGATTACAATATAAAACGCCAAAATCCCACTTCCATTGGTTTTTTAACTGTAATAAAATAAAAAATAAGCAAATTGAATCTTGACCTCCTGAAATAGCTATTAAGATAAACTGAGTAGGTATAACTAAATTTTGTTTAGTGATTGTTACATGAGTTTTATTAACTAAATCAATTATTTGATTACTATTTTTCTGAATTTTCATAATTTAAGTATTAATTTCAGATAAAAGATACACTTTTTAACTTTTTTCAACCATGTTTCTAAATTTAAAAGCGTAGCTTTTAAATCAAGTTTTACAAATAAAATTTGTAAAACATAGGTTTTTCACTCAAACTAAAATATATCATTTGTATTAAATTCGCCTTATTTAAAGAACACCTCTTACTAAACGTAGATTGACTAGTAAAATGGACACTTTGGTTCGTATAACTTTGTTTTTTATCACATATTATTTTTTAATTTTAACTAAAATAAACATAAATTAAAAATGTATGTTCTGAATCTTACTAAAATGACCCTATTTGCTGAATAAAAGTTCAGTTTACTTCTCAAAACAATCAAACGTAATTAATTTAATTCAACAGTGTTGAGTTTGTTATAGAAGAGGATTCCAGCTCCAAGGTTTGTGCTTTGCACAAACCAGGATTTTCTACGTAGTAGGAGTCTTTACTTAAGTATTTAACTATCGAGAAAGTTCATCACATTTAGTTCAGCTCATTTAGAGATATATAACTAAAAAAATTTATTTAAAGTTATCAGTGTTAAAAAAGTCTACTAATATTTTTAGTTGGTAGTTCTATAATGCTTTAATGTAAACTTGAAAAATAGTTCAACCTTAAACATTTCAAATGTAAATTGAATTATTCCAAAAAATTATTTTTAATATATAGATTTAAATATTTTGTTTAAGTAAAGCATTGTTCGTGAGCAAATTTTTTATTTTAAACAAACTCTACTAAAACAAAGTAAGCTTGTTCAAGTTTCATCGTATGGACGAAACCTTGTGATCTTTATCAAGAAGTGAATACCCTAGTTTAAGACAAAAAAATTAAGGTCGCGTAGCCCGGGAATCTAGGGCTCCCGGGTTAACAATTAGAAATTTAAATATTAAGTTGTAATACTTTTAAAATAAAATTTAAAATTATTAAGAAAAATATTTATTTTAAATTGGCTAATTAGATTAGTTATTATTAATTAATACTGAATAAGAAATTACTTTTTGCCAGGAACCAGACTTGAACTGGTGACACGAGGATTTTCAGTCCTCTGCTCTACCAACTGAGCTATCCCGGCACTTGATATTAATTAAAAGAATAACATATTTTTTATCTTCATGACAAGATCAAATCTGTACTTTTTTATTATTAATTTACTCGTTAATCAATATTATACTTTTTATGTTAAATATCATTCAACTAACCTTTGCAATACTTGTTATCGTATTAATTGTTCCACAAACGCCAACAGAAAACGCACTATTAAGGATTTTTTATGAAACCCGAGTTTTCCCAAATTCAAATTATGGTCAAACAAAAAAATTTTTAAACTTGTTGACTTGGGTTTGCATTTTTATTTTCTTAATTTTAACATTTACTAACGTTTTTAGCTAGATTTTTTTCTAAAAAATAAAATTTTATTTATTACTATATTCTGGACAAAGTTACAGATCTCAATGAATTTTGAATAATTTTATATTATCACTAAGTCCATTGTCTGCATTTAGAAATAGACAATAGTCCTAAAAGAACGCAGGTAGGAAGGTTAGCAAGCTTCACTTGTTGCTCATTATTTTGCACTAAGATTTAAACATAAGGTGTCGAAAACAAGCGAAGCTAATTAACATGTCACCGCCGATATTAAGCTTTGTGAATAAGTAGGATAAAAAACAATAAAACAATATAAAGGGGTAGTCAAGCTTCGCTTGGCAACCTTGCCCGCTGCCTAAATTTAACAACTTCGTTGTTAAATAAAGTTTTCCCTAAATGTTTTATCTTAGACCCTTGCCGTTGACGGCAGGGCAACGGTAAAACATAAAGTTTTACGCTTCGCCCCGGGAGCCCTAGGTTCCCGAGCTACGGTAAAGCCTACGGGGAAAGCCTGCCGCCGTTGTCTAAGTTTAAAAGCTCTGCTTTTAAACGCAGAAGACCTTTTTTCCTGCGCTCCGCAAAGTTTTTTTAAATGTTGAACAACATTTAAAAAAGCCTACCGGACACGGTAAGGAGGCAGGGCAATTATAAAAGGTAAAAAGAATTATGAAAAACTGGAAGATGCTTAAAATAGGTGGGTATTTGATTTTTTGGTTACGTGGAGCTTCAAATATTCCTCCGGCTATCCCTACTCAAATTAGAGAAGGCTGCATTATTGATAAAATAATGGGCGTAAGCTTTGATGGCGAAAAAAAGTATAAAATCCTGATAAATAAGTCATTATTTTTAAATGCTATTTATAACAGAGACTTGGTGCCTACTAATTTGGGAGGGCAAACGGAGTCGTACTTAAAAAACTTTGTTCGTATCCCCCTTCGGGGTGAGGGAAACAAGCTTAGCTTACCTTCTTAAGGAAGGGTTTCCTAGCTTCTGGAACACGGTTTTAATGCCTATATTCTAGTATTTCTATTAACTTGTGTATTATTAAAAGAGTGTTTATGTCAGTAATAATAAAATCAGTTTAAAAACTAGCTGTCGTTGAATCAAGTTTTTTTTCAGTTATCAGAATAAACGAAGTTAGTCTAAGGTCATACAAAATAAACACTAAACTAAATCTAGGTTATAAATTTTTTATTTTAATTGTTAGAAGCTCATAAAGTTAAAAAGCTGGACTTCATTTGAAAACAAGAACTAACTGGGGTGGAAGGATTCGAACCTCCGAATGGCGGTACCAAAAACCGCTGCCTTACCACTTGGCGACACCCCATCGAATTAATATATAATATATATTAAGTATAACATTAATTAAAGTTTTTCTGTCAACTTTAGAATATTTAAATATATAGGCTCTATCACTAGATATCCAATTTTTCCATTATTAACAAACTAGGGAAAAATATTCATTTAAAATTTTATTTTTCAAATGTAAAAAAAATTTTAAAAGTTAAACTTAGATGACTTATAGTACTAAGGCTAAAACAAGTCCTGTTTATTTGAGAAAATTTGTCTAAAACTACTTCAAACTTTAGTGAATTGTAACTTTAAACTATACAAGCATTTTATGTTTACCATGTTAGAGGCGTACCAGCTAAATAAATAAGATTTTGAAGTCAATAGGGAAAATGTAGTGTTTAAATTGCCTTTTATATTTAATTTGATAAAAATTTAATTTAAATTGTACATTTCTTTGCATTATCTGTTACGGTGTCAGAAGGCCCACCCTTCGGTAGTCAACTGAAGCTTGACAACTTTTCCGTAAAACAAGCGTAGCTTGCCGTTGTCCCCTTGGTCTTTACTCATTAGCTATTGCTAATAAGCAATAGCCTAAACTACCTTGGGTAGCGTAGCGCAAAAAAAAAGTCCAAAATAGAACAAAGTTCTATTAGGATCTTCCACTTTGTGGAAGTCCAAAATGTGTGCTTGCACACATTAGGATCTTTAAGCTTCGCCCGTTGCCCTGCCGGGCACGGCAAGGGTTAAAGTCTTCTGCGTAAGGTTGGCAAGCTTCGCTTGCTTACCAAGGGGTAAAGAATAAATTCAAAAACAAAGTTTCAAGCTTTGTGCAAAGCACAAACCAGGATCTTCCATCTTCCATTGCCCTTGCAATGGCAAGGGGCAGAGGTTTTGAATGAAGTTTTACCCGTAGGCTTTACGCCAAGCGTAAAACTTTATGTTTTATCTAAGATAAAACGTTTAGGTAAAGCTTACAGGACACCGGTAAGGATTTAAGTTTCACCATTATTCCCTTCGTTAGTTAAAGTGAAGCCTCTTGGTCTTTACTAAGAGGTATAGACTAAGCTATCTTTGGTAGCAAGGGTGAAGGTCTAGCCCGGGATTGGGTGATGCTTGATGTTTTATCTTTCAGAAAACATTTAGCAATGGGGCATGCAATGAAATCAAAAGTAGTTTTTTAGTGTTTAAACTAAGCTCTAAAAATTCTTTTTTTAAATAACAAAAGAATTTAAAACCCCTACTGCGAAAACTAAGAAAAACCATAAACCAAGACCCGAAAAAATGCTACTTTTATTTTGTGTCCAACCGTCAGGTGAAGCAAAAGCAACTGGAACTCCAACAACTAATAAAAATGATACACCAATTAATGCAAATAGAGTTAGTTGAAAAATGAGAGTCATAAATTTTATCTCCAAAAGAATTTTAATATAAAAAAATAATTATTATAGATTATTAAAATTGGTTCTCGTGCAGAAGAAACAAAAAAGATAATCGCTCGATTCAAATCTGACAGACCTAGATCCCTAAACTAATTAAGGTAGTAAGGTTGTTGAGCTTCGCTTACATATCTACATGTAAACTCTGAGTTAGCGCTGGAGCTATGTTTGTCTATAATAAAAGTTAGAATGAAAACACTACAGATTTCTAAGCCCAATCAACTAAAAAAGCTAAAATTGAAAATAACAAAATTTTAGAGTTTAAAAGCGTGATTGTATTAGTTTTTTATTAAAAGTAAAAAAATCTGCATTATTTATTTTTCTTATTTACTGTCTTTTATTTTTATTTTTAATATATACCAAAAATAAAAGTAAAATAATGATTAATTTTTAAAATAAGAACATATAATTCTTTATAGTATTATACACAATTTATAGAATTTGTTACTATTAATTTAAATAATGCCTATAACTTCAATCTTATTTCTAAAATTAACCGTAACCTGATTTTTACTAAATTTAAGTCATAACCCGAGATTTTACAAATAAAGGTTGTAAAACTTGATTTAAAAGCTACGCTTTTAAATTTAGATCTAGGAAGAAGACTTCGTATAAAGTTTTAAGACCCTGGCTACCAAATACAAAATTAAGTGGGAGATCTTACTAGATTCAGAGAGATTATTCTAAGACTTTTTTGTATTTTGGATAACATTGCATTTTCACATTTTCATCTTTACCCTTTGGGTAAAACTTGATTTAACAACGAAGTTGTTAAATTTAGACAACGGCGGCAGGGCAACGATAAAACATAAAGTTTTACGCAAAACGTAAAACCTTACGACAACACAAAAGACAGGATAAGGTATAATGGAAAAAAATCTCAAAAACCAAAGGCTATAATATAAGGACAAAAAGAATTAGTTGTTTTACTTTAATTTATTCTATTGAAAAAAATGATTTATATTTTTTCACGAGAATAGCTCAAGGCACAAAAATCTACGTTAAAACAAATTTTTTATACGACATAATTCTAGAAACACGCTTTTTTATTTTTACAAAATTTAAAATTTTGTTTAAAAGAATTGGTATAAACTAAGTAGACCCTGAACTAAAAGCATAGCTTATAATTAGGTTTTCGACTGAATCTTATATACCCCGTGCGTTTTGTTTTAATTTAGAAAGAAGTACATACTTCTTATTATATTTTTTTAGAAATAAATCTTAACATTAGAATGAACTGTTCTTAAACGGTAAAGAACTTTTGTGAAATTTTACTAAAAAATTCATTGAAACTCTCAAGCGAAAAAAACATAAAAAGTGATAAGCCTATGTTATTTATTTGAGAGCTATATATTACTTTTTACTCAATTTTTAAATGTGACTCCGTACACTTTAGGCTTCACTCGAAAATAACAAGCTAAATTTATATTAAATAAAAGTATTTTTTACATATTGCCAGTAGTAAATCGATATGATATAATTATAAATATGCGGATGTAGCTCAGTTGGTAGAGCGTGGTCCTTCCAAGTCCAATGCCGCGCGTTCGAGTCGCGTCATCCGCTAAATTTAAAGGATTTTATATTATATACAAAATACTCATTAATTAGCCTACCTATTTCTAATGTAAGCATCAAATAGTTTTATATTACTACGTTTAATGGCTTATTTTTAAAATGGATCTTAGACATTTCAAAGATGTTCCGAAGACTAGACGAGTTTGTTATAAAAATGTTATATTAAAAGATATGGCGGGCGTAGCCAAGTGGTAAGGCAATGGATTGTGACTCCATCATTCGCGGGTTCGAGTCCCGTCGTTCGCCCAAATTAACTAATTAGATTTTATTTAAAAGGTAATTCTACGAAATTTAAAAACTATCGTTTAAAAAAACCCGGGAGCCCTAGATTCCCGGGCTACGGTATAGTAGCTATGCTTAGGAAAACTTTGATATCAGATTTCAACTAAAATAGCCTAAATTAACGTTATAAAAGAATTAAAAAATACGTAAAACAAGTTTAGAATAGATTTGACAGTTCTATTAGGATCTTCCACTCATTAAACGAAGTTTAATAAGTACTAAATACTTCGTTTATTATCAGAGCCACTAAGAAATAATCTCACACTTTCTAGAACTCGTCTTTAAAAGAAGGTAAGCTTTTAACTTAATTTGAGGTAAAATTCAACAGTTAAATATATGAATCTTAACAAAATAGTATAATTACAGGTTTTAAAATGAAATTATCAGTGGACACTCTTTGTAAAGCTTGATTCTATTTCTAGACAAGGTTATACTACATTTGTCTAAACAAAAATTATCTCACTCGTTTTAATGGTATTCCAATTTATTTTTTGAAATAATTGGTGAGTAAGCTATTAAATTTAAGAAATTTCGTTTTCTCTAAATTCTACAAGTTTTTCACTTAAAAATAAGTTTCAATTGTAATGATTGTACTTTATGAAACCAATAAAAATAAATTTTATTTACTTTTTGATAGGAAATTTTAAAATCATCATCTTTCTCTTGTTTGAACATTTTATGTTCAAATGTTAAAATTATTTTCAAATTTAAATAGAATTCATTTATTTTCATAAGGATTAATAAATAAGACTTTACAGATGTTTCATTTTAAGGGTGAAGCTTAATTATAAACTTTGTTTGTAATTTAGAAACTCAGTTTTTTAGTAGAGAGAATTTCAATAGATAAAACAAAGAGAGTTTTTTTAAACTATTAATTTTTTAAATAAAAAATTAATTAGTATAAATTCATAAATAATTCGATGCTTCAAAAGTTTAATGAAGTTCATTCTAGTCTAGTAGTTTCTAAAAAGCTTATAAAACAAAATGAATTTCTCCAAAGTTCTAATAAACTTTGGTAAAGTAAGAAAATGTTAGTATTAATAATAAAAGACATTTGGTCGAGACTTTTAATCTCAAGTCTAAAATCCACATTTTTTAAGCTCTGTTTTTTTAGTTTTTAAATAAAATCTAGTAAAAATATTCACATATTAAAATTTGTACGGAAACCTTTATTATAACCTAAACTTATAACTAACAAAAACTTTATTAGAAGCGATATTTCTGATTGATGAGTTGAATTATTTTAAAAATAAAAATAAGATTTAAGGAGTTTTATAATGTCTGGAGCTACAGGAGAACGCCCGTTTTCTGATATCCTGACCAGTATTCGGTACTGGGTAATTCACAGTATTACTATTCCTTCTTTATTTATTGCAGGATGGCTTTTTGTAAGTACTGGTCTTGCATATGACGTATTTGGTAGTCCTCGACCTAACGAATATTTTACTGAAGATCGTCAAGAAACTCCACTTATTACTGATCGTTTCAACGCATTAGAACAAGTGAAGCAGTTAGCGGAATAATACTGTCAATTGTATCTTTATTTGAAATAGAAAAAAAATAAAAAAATCTTGCACTTTAACCCCATAAGACCTTTTTTTTAGGTAATCAAGCGCAGCTTGATAACCTTGTCTCAAAGGGGCGTAGCCTGGCTTTAACAAGCTACGCTTGTTAACACTTTATATTGTTGCCGTTGGCAACAATATTTAGGAACCTAGGAAGAAGACTTCCCTAAAGGGAAGATCCTAAACAAACATAGTTTGTTTAGATTAGGTCTAAATTTAACAACTTCGTTGTTAAATAAAGGTTTGCCCTACGGGCAAAGCCTAGTGTGTGCAAGCACACATTTTGGACTTCCACGTAGTGGAAGGCATGGGTAAACAAGCGAAGCTTATCAACCTTACTACCTCCGGTAGTTTAGGGCTCCCAGGTGAGGGGTGAGGCTATGGTGCACAAATTTCTAAGTGTAAACTTTTAGTTTACATCAAGCTTCGTCCGTAGGACGAATCCAAATTTAAAAATTTAGAGCTTAAAGTTTGGATTTACTTGTAATACTTGGTAAACGATTAAAATTTGTTAACCTTGCCTTAAAATTAGCATGGTTAATTCAAGTTTTTTTTAAGTTGGTAAGTTCCTAAATGTTTTATCTTAGACCCTTGCCGTTGACGGCAGGGCAACGGTAAAACATAAAGTTTTACGCTTCGCGTAAAGACACGACTTAAGAACTTTGTTCGTTACTATCACTAAAGTTGTTAGTTTAGGCCTTAGGCCTTCGAGAAAAAAATTTTATTTTAATTTTATAATTTGTGTCTTTGCTAAATGGAAATTAAAAATTTAGGCTGAGTAAAGACTTGAAACTTTGTTTCAAGATCCTAATATAATTTCTGATTGTATTTTAGACATAAACTTTAGAATTTGAAAAGTCAAAAACTAATTTAAAGCTTAGCTTTTAAATTTAGACCTAAATTAAATTTTTGTTACCTACTATTTTACGTTTCTTCTAAAAAAGAACAAAAAAAGTAATAAAAATGCAATATTTGATTAGACTTAGACAAAAAATTTGAATAAACTTTGCTTGCTCTAGAGTAAGGCTTAACCTTTCTAATAGAAAGGTTGGCGAGCTTCGCTCGCATACCCAAGAGGTAACACTTTATTACAAACTTAGTTTGTAATAAAGCGATTGCTAAGTAAATTTAAGAGGTCACAATAGAACATGGCTACAAAAAAATCATCTTATACTTATCCTATTTTTACTGTTCGCTGGCTTGCTGTTCATGCTTTAGCTGTACCAACTGTATTTTTTCTAGGTTCTATTACAGCAATGCAATTTATTCAGCGTTAGAAAGTTTTCATAGGAAAGAAATATGGCTAAACCAAATCCGAATAAACAATCTGTTGAATTAAACCGTACTAGTCTATATTGGGGACTATTATTAATTTTCGTATTAGCTGTACTGTTTTCCAGCTATATTTTTAATTAAAAGATACAAATTATTTGTATCTTTTAATTAAGTACATGTTAGTAAGATTTGTTCTACTTAAAAATTAACACCTAATAAATTTGTTGAAAATCCCATTTAAAAAAATTTATTAGGTGTTAATTTTTAAGTATAGTTTCTAATCTACAAACTTTGTTACCAAACATAAAACAAACTGTGTAGACTTTTTTATGTGTTTGGTAACTTTGTACATTTAACACAAATATTTATATTTAATTGTAGAGAGAAAAGATATCATAATTAACGTAAAAAAATTGTAGAACTATCATCTAAGAACTTTATTTATAATCATTGAACTGATTTGTCTAGTAAAAAGTTTTGATATATTTTTTTCAAAAATTTATTAGAAATACAGCTTAGAAAAAGCTTGGGTTAAATTTATAGGCTTTCACCTATTAGTCGTTTCTCACTAGTTGATGAATAAGCAACTTATTTATAAATTACTAACTCACATACCTAAATTACAAACAAAGTTTGTAATAAAGTTTTACAAGCTACGCTTGTAAAGCAAGAGGTTTAGACATTTAATTAGATTATACTCATTGTCTACAGTCTGAACAGTGTTCGACGACAAAAAACAAAAAGGGAAAGTTAGTAAATATCTAGATCATATTTTTAGGCCCGATCTTTTTTGATTATTTATTACTAAATTATAAATTTTATTTATAATAAAGTTTTCCCCTTCGGGGAAAGCCTCCCGTTGTTTAAACACGACGTGTGTTTTAAAAAATAACACATAAAAAAGTTAGTTCAAAGAGTTTTATCAACCTTGTATCTTGGGTAACAAGGAGATTAATCGTTTAAGCAAAGCTTTTAATCCAAATAATTTTATAATTTTATTGCTCCAATTATTAAACGTTTGATACTTTAGGAAAAATATCAATGTCTAACACTGGAACTACTGGACGTATCCCTTTATGGCTTGTGGGTACAGTTGTAGGTACTGCAGCACTTGCTTTATTAAGTATATTTTTTTATGGCTCTTATGTTGGTTTAGGTTCTTCACTATAGTTTTTTATTTAATTCATCTCAGTTTTATTTAATTTAAACAAAAATCTAAATCTTGTTTTACGAACAACATTGTTGGAGCTTTGCCCGTTGCTAGAGGACCTATACTATCTTCCCTATTATATTGCGTCGACGCAATATAATAGGGAAGATAGTATAGGTCCAAAATAAAACATCAAGTTTTAACCTATGGGTATATGACCGAAGCTCATTCACCTTTAACTGTTGGTTTTAACCTTCGGACCTTGCCCCGCATTAAGTGCGGGATAGTAGTAGTTTATACAATGCAAAGCCCAAAATTTGAGTTATTGAAATCCGTATTTTTAACTTTTCTACTAAAGCGATCGTATTTCAAATTATCATTTTTTATAAATTATAATTTAAGTTTAAGCCCAACTTGATATATAAGAAAATATTTCTAAACTAATTTTTGTCACTGTTACCAACTTATTAGAGATTACTTGTTGACCTTTTAAAAGTCTAGCAAAAAATACAACATGTAGGGGTAAAAGCAGAAGCGATCATTAAGAAAAATAAGATATTTACTAAATCTTTAACAAAAGACAAACTTATATTTGCTGTATTCTAGTTTTTGGCAATCACTCCTAATAATACTAAGGCTTATGGCCTTCCATTATTAGATAAATAATAAGCATTAGGTTATTATTAAACTATTTCTTTTTCTTTTCAAGAAATATAAGATCAAAATTTATTTCAACTGTTTTCTTCAATATAAAGAATCTAATATAAAATAATAACCGACTCAGTCTAGTTTATTAACACTATAATGACGATACTTTAATTATTTTGCATTCGCTTATATTAATTATTTTTTTAAACATAAGACTAGTTGATGCGCTTAGAGATATGATGTTACATTGCTCTTTACTAAACAACTTGAGAAATCTAGATATCCGGTTAAAAGCTTTATAGCAACTATCGAAAAGATTTTTAGTAATTATTTTTAATAATTAGTGATTTATAGCAAAAAATTTTGAGTGTCTAACTAAAATTTTGTATTTTTATTTAAATAAGGTTAAAAACGTCTCTAAAATTATATTTATATCGTTTTTCTTAATAAAAATAGTTTATTAAGAAATTGCCCTGAAGAGGACTTGAACCTCCACGCATTACGCAACTGATTTTGAATCACTCGTGTCTACCATTTCACCACCAGGGCATTTTCTAATATTATACGTAAAATGAAAATATTAGTAAAATTTCTAAATTTTTTATTAAAAAAGTATGAAATAAAGTAACTATTTTTATAAGATCTTTAGTTTTTCTAGTATAATTTATATAAAACTTATTTTTAGCGCCTTATTATTGAAAATAAAGTTTTGTTTGGCCCTTATATGGTCGTAAGGCTTTACCTAAACCTTTTCTTTGGTAGAAAAGATAAACTTTTAACAAGCTAAGGTTAGTTTTTCAAGCCTATGGGCAAATCTTGACTTTTAAAAGTCAAGGTTTGCTTTGTCAAATCTTTGCTTTGGTCTTTACCTTGCTTTAAAACAACAAAACAATGGATAAAGACTTCTACGTAGTAGAAGATCCTGGTTTGTCCGAAGCATAAACCTTGAAAATAGGGTTATGATACTATTCAAATAACGCCACATAGTATGTTGTAGAATGTTTAAGAAGTCAAGCTTAGTTAGGCGATGAGCTCATGGGTAAAAGGAGAATTTTTTTAAATTCTTTCGAAATTTAAAAGCTACGCTTTTAAATCAAGTTTTATAAACGCAGAAGACTTTAACCCTTGCCGTGCCCGGCAGGGCAACGGGCGAAGCTTAAAGATCCTAATGTGTGCAAGCACACATTTTGGACTTCCACAAAGTGGAAGATCCTAATAGAACTCTGTTCTATTTTGGACTTTTTTTCTGTGCTACGCTGTGCTACGCTGCGCTGCGCAAAGTTTGTAAAACCTTTAAAAGAACGTAGCCCGGTAACCTAGGAAGAAGACTTCCCTAAAGGGAAGATCCTAAACAAACATAGTTTGTTTAGATTAGGTCTAAATTTAACAACTTCGTTGTTAAATAAAGGTTTGCCCTACGGGCAAAGCCTAGTGTATGCAAGCACACACTTTGGACTTCCACTATGTGGAAGACTTTAATACAATCTCTGATTGTATTTTAGACTTGTGTTCTTCCCCCGTTGCCCTGCCGGGCACGGCAAGGGCAAAGTACAATCGGAGATTGTATTAAGGTCTTCCACGTAGTGGAAGGCATGGGTAAACAAGCGAAGCTTGTCAACCTTACTACCTCCGGTAGTTTAGGGCTCCCGGGTTTAAATTAAGGTTTTTAATACTAGATTACAACTTAGATAATATAGAATCAAAATTAAAAAAACGAAATATTGTCCTTCTAGAATATTGACCCCATGCTTTTTCAATCACTCTTGTTTTTTTATTTTTTTGTAGAAATAATTTTTGTTCATTCGTCTTGTTTTCATTCAAAATTTTATTTTTATGAATAAGTTCAGTGTTTTTAGATAAGCTAGATTCGGGTTTAAATTTGTATAAAATTTCGTTAATTTCATGTTGTCTAAGAATATCGTTGCGCATTAAATATGCAGCAAAATAATCTAAAAGTTCTCTATTTTGATCTAAAATACTAAATGCAGTATTAAAGCAGCTTAAAAGTAAACCATGATAAATATAATCACGATCCATAGCATATAGATCATTCCAATTAACAGACGAATTAACTGAATTAACAGCTAAATCTGTTAAATTACTATTATTATGATAAAACTCGTCTGGTGGTATCCATTCATCATTCCGTTCGCTTTCCTCAGGATCAGGAAGATAAATTCTATACCAATCATCGTAAGCTGGATCTAAAAACCCGATTTGTCGTGTAATCTGTGTTTGCCACCATGGACGTATTGACCATTTTTGAAAATCGCGATTGAATCCAGATGAACGAGTTTTTTGGATAATTTCAGTTTCAGTCTCAATTGCTAATTGATTAAATAATTCAAGAGTATCTAACTCTTGAATTTCTTGTAAATTTCGTTGAGAAAAAATAGGATTAGACTTTCTAACAACTAAATCTTTTGAATAAAAATACCATTGACTAATCATTGATTGTACTAAAGAAGTTGCAAAATTTAAGTCTTCAATACCGATATCAGATTGCCATGGCTTATTTGAACTAAAGGATTTTGGTATTTCTGACTTAGAACTCAAATTACTTGATAAAACTAAAAACTCTGCAGCTTTTCCAGCATATAATCCAACAATCCGAGATTCTAATTCTAATTTTCGACTAATTTTTAGAAATTTATTTTGAATAATGGTACTAATATAAGTTTGTCTTGCATTTTTTTGCCGTGGCCATAAGTGTAGTACAGTTACTGAAGGATGTTGTAATAATAATGTATGAACTACAGCTTTCCCAGCCTGATAATAAGCTAATCTACTAATCAGAAATGGATCAATAGAATTTGGAATTTGAAGTTTAGGTTTGTCGGTGCTATAACTTGTAATTGATTCAATACCCTGTTCAATAGTTTGAATAGTATGAACTGTTTCGCTTAAAATTGCTTTCATTGATGATTCATTCATTACAGCCGCTAAATCTGCTGCACTAAAACCAATAGTTCGGTTTGCTAAGTAATCCCAGGAAATAGTATTTTCAGTTCCTAGATTTTTACTATAAAGTTTTAAAATTTCTATTCGTTTTTGTTTTTCAGGTAAACCAAGGTGAAGAATTTGATCAAATCTTCCAGGTCGCGTTAAAGCTAAATCAAGAACATCTGGTCTATTTGTTGCACCAATAACAATAACGCCTTTTCGAGCTCGAAGACCATCCATTTCAATTAAAAATTGCATTAAAAGTCTTAATTGTTCTTGTTTTGCTTCTTGTTTATCAATACTTTGTTGAATAATACCAAGACTTGAATTCTCATATGACTCAAAATCTCTAAACGCACCTTCTTCTTGAACGGAAAAATCTAATACATTTTGTTGGTCTCCATCTAAGTTATTAATTTGGGTTTTATTAAACTTTATTTTTGGCTTAGGTATAAATGGAGTACTCGTTAAATCCCGCAGACCTTTTGTATTGCTGGGAAGAGAAGCCGGGTTAGACTCACTAGATTCTTGTATTGCTTCAATGACTTCATCTGTTCCCATTGGATTTTGAATAACATTTTCTCGTTTTTCACCAAGAGCATCAATTTCATCTATAAATACAATACATGGAGCCATTTGACGTGCTTGTTCAAATAAATTTGTTAGTTGTTGTGCTCCACCTTCTTCTTGTTCAGGATCATTTAATGAACTTCCTGATTGAACTAAAACAGGTACTTCCGCTTCACCCGCAATTGCTTGTACTAGTAGAGTTTTTCCAGTACCAGGTGACCCAACTAAAAGAATTCCTTTTGGAATAATATTTCCAACTTTAAACGACCGTCCAGAATTTCTAAGGAACCAGACAATTTCGCCTAATTCTGGTAAAATTCCATCAATACCTGCAATATCTCGAAATCGTTTAGATACTTTTCTTATTATTCGAAATCCTGTACGTCTATCATCAATCCCAAGTTCTTCTTTTAAGCTCGGGTCCATGATACCTAATGCGGCTAGAAGATCAAATACGTAAGAAATCAATTCTTTACCATATTTACGATAAACATCCTGGAATATTTGTAACACAACTAAACCAAAAGATAATTGTGTGATCATCATCCAAGACCCTGATGTAATAGGCTCCCAAGATTGGTAAAATACATTGCTAAAATTATTTAGAAAAGTGTTTTTAACGTAATTTTTTCGTTTATAGCTATTAAAAGATTCATACCTATTTTCTATAATGTTTTGATAAACTGTAAAAGCTTTTTTATAGACATTACCAAAAATTTTCTTTTGAGTAGCATTTTCACTTAATACCATTTGAACTGAAGGAACATAATGGTAATTAATTCTAATTAAGTTATTTTTTTCAGTAACTGGTTTTACTCGTCGATTTAAACCTAGAAAAGTATTTTCTTTTTGGTTAAGTTTCTCATAAATGATATCTTCAAATAGAATTGAAGAGTTTGTTAAAGCTGCTAATTTATTTGAATACCTTGTGTTCAAATATTTTTCCAATAAATTCTTTTGTTGGGAATCTCCTAGTTTATTACTTATTGAGTTTATTTGGTAATCAAGCTTCGCTTGATAACCTTGGTCCGAAGGAGTGAGGTCTTTGGCCGTGGTCCAGTTGTCGTGTTTGAAAGAACTAACGGGAGAACTAAAAACAAAATCATTTAAATTTTCATAATCGAGTTTATTTAAAGGCCATTGAATTGCCTGTTGTTTAGGATTTCGAATCCGAACCACTGGAACATTTATCTGAAGTTTTTTTTCTAATTCTGATTTTTCTTCTTCTGATTTATCTTCCAATTGTTTTGCTATCTGAGCTCTCAGTTTTTCTAAAATTGTATGCCATTTCGATTTAGTCAAATAGGGTACTTGAAACTCTTCAGTAAAGGCAACTACAGGTAATTTTATCGACTTGGACTTAGGATCCAAGTGAAAGTGTGTTTGAACGTTTTTTAGCTTTAAAATATCTTTTTGTAGCTTTAAAAATTTATTTGGCGATATATTTTTTTTAATGCTTTCTAATTCTATCCTTACCGTGTTCGATAAAGGGGCAAGGCTTAAATCGGAGTCTTTTTTTAAAGAAAAACCATCGTGCCCTTGGTAATCAAGCTTCGCTTGATAACCTTGATCCTCCCTTGCCGTGCCCGGTAAGGCAACGGTCGGAGTGAGACCTTTAGTAGGAGCAAAGGCAGGAACATCGAATTGCATTAATTTATGGCCGAAAAAAGCTTTGCGTCGATCAGTAAGCGGGTTATCGGACGATAAAAATGGCTTAATCCATCTACGAATTTCTTCTTTGTTTCTTAGACTGAAATCATGTGTAAAAGTCTCACGTAAAACCCCCGGTCCTTGATAGAGAGTTTTTTTCACACCCTCTAAAAAAGTAGGTCGATAGTTTAATTTCAAAGTTGGAACTTTAGACTGAGGGTAATTATAATTAGAATAAGAAGTAAAACTTGGAGATAATTCTACTTTAAAAGATGGTGAAAACAAATTAGATTTGTTTTTCATTTGACTTGTCGTTATTAAGCTTTTAATTATTGGTAATTTCTTTTGATAAAAAAATTGTAAAATCAGTGATCGGACTTCTGTATTAGTACTATCTGGAAAGTCGTATCCTGACATTGCACGTGGTGGGGTTGCCAAATTTGCCTTGAATGACACGAAATCCTGTAAAATTTGTAATATTTGTTCTAAATATTCATCCTCACTCTTACTTGAACTAGTAAGTTGCTTTAAATGAGGGTTTGTCAATAATATTTCATTATTGGATTGTTCCAAAATTTTACTAAAGTCTGAATTTTTAGGCATCTTAGTTTCATCGAAATTAAAATCTTTACCAATTACTAGGTTTAACAGACTTTGAGAACTAGAAGGATTTAAGGTAGGTTCTAATAGTAAAAAGTTGGGTTTTAATTGAGTATTATAAAAAAACTGTCTTAATTCATTTTGGAGTAAATGTAATTTATTAAAGAAAATTGATTCTGACTTTAAACCAACTTTGTTAATCGTATTAGCTCGGTTATCTAAAACTCTAGATTGGGCTTGATATTGATTCGAAAAACCGTGTAGTATTCGACTTGATAATTTATTTTGTGAGGTTAAATTTATTTGTGGATCAATTTTATTTCCCAAAAAATTAGATTTACTAAATAGAACTTTTTTAGATTTTTGGTTAAATTTATATTCCGCTTGAGCCCTTGCCGTGCCCGGCAGGGCAACGGGAAAAGAGTCCGTGTTGGCCAAAGTATTTGTTAAAAATTTTTGACGTTCCTCGGAATATTTTTTTATTGGTAAAAGTGGAGTTTTTTTATTTAAATTACTCCCTGTTAAATTCAAAGCTGAGATGTTTGTGGTTATTGAATTTAGTTTTTTTGGCAATTCATCTAAATTGAAATAAAAAATTTGCCAATAATTTTTCATAATTTTAGATGGAGGCTGATTATTAAAAAAATTTGCTTTTTTGCTTGAATTTGTATTTAAATTAAATTTCAAATTTGTCCGTTGGGTGAGGATCGGATTTTCTATTTTAACAACATTTTTTTCTTGATTCCAAGTTTGAAAAAGACCATCAGAAGAAAAAGTAAGGAAATCTTTTGGTGACACTAAATGCCAAGTAGTACCAATTGAGAAATTATTATGCGGCGTAGCCTCAGTGCTTTGCTCGTTGACTTGCGGTAACGCAAGAGACCCAAGGGAGATCTTAGGCTTTTTAAAAAAATTGGGACTAACTGAAAACGATCCTAAAAAAGATTTTTTCGGAAAAATTCCAACATAGCCTTGGTTTTTTTTATTTGCCCACTTTGAATTTAGTTTTATTAAAAAAGAATCACTATAAAAATCTAGTTGTTTAATAAAACCTGAGTGCTTCTGGCCTCGAGCTTCCTTAGTTAATTGAAAATACGATTTAGTATAATTTTTCTGAGATTTATCATTTTGCTTTGAACGAAAATCCTCTTCTTGAGCCACACCTTCATCAAAGTCAGTTAATTGATATTTCACTGATTTAAAATCTTTCAGTATTTCGATTTGATTAGTTAAGGATTGTCTTGGAGAAAAATGTTTATTTGAAATCTCGTAGTCTAGAACACAAGTCTTTTGGGTAGGATCTAGTTTTAATTGCGAGGATGTAATATGTTGAAAGGTTTCCCAGGTAAGTTTTGGGTAAGAAGGGTAGATTCCTGGTAAATTTTTATGAAGAAAGTAAGAAAAAACTTGGTTTTGATAACGAGAATAAATAATATAAGAAATGCCAAAAATAAATGGAAAAAAACTAATTACAACTTGAAGATTGGCAGCTCCTTTTAAAGTAAAGGTCAACGAATTTTTCGTCCAAAGTTTATACTCGGATATGGACACACTAATTTTCAACCAAGCTGATCTCCAAATTTTAAAATTTGAAAATAAATAAAAAGGAAACATGAAAAACCATAGCGGAAAAAAATAAAAAATAGTAGAATTTACTGAATATAAAGCTAGATAGCCTATTAGCTCTAATCTTCTATTACAGATATATGATTTTTGTATTTGTGAAGAAAATTTATTTGGGTTATAAAATTCTCGATCTTGCTTTAGTAATTGAACTTCTAATTGAATACTATTAAAAATAATATTGGTTGTTTTTAATCGTTGACTTCGAGTAGGTAAAAATTTTTCCATATGCAATTAGTCCTTTATTTATTGTTTATTTCTTTACTCTACAAATACTATTAAATTATAAAAAAACGTTGATTATTTTACAAGCGAAACTTTTTTTATTTGTTTTAAATAGCTATTACTTTCAAAGTAAAACTTCAAACTTAAACCATGCTTAAAAAAAGTAGCTTCGATAAAATCTGGAATTTACCATTTCTAAAACTTCATTATGCGCCAAGTTCTTGCGCGAGGCTTCCGGCACACAGAAAAAAAATTAGTTTTTCTACTGCCCTTTAGTAGACAGGTTCTTTTGAAAATGATAGACTAAATAAAATAGAAGCCTTTTTAACTCAGTAGGTAGAGTATTTGCATGGTAAGCAAAAAGTCGCCGGTTCAAATCCGGCAAGAGGCTTAGTTTTAATTTTAGATTTATATAATAATTTTAACAAATTTTACAAATTAATTTCAAATTAAGAATATAATCTAAAATTAATTTTATTGTTTAACTAAAATCTTTTAATCATACTGATATTAGAATATTGGCTCTAAAACGGAATGTTTTTTAAAGTTAACAAATTTTGTTGGTTAACTAAGCTTTACCTAAACTACGCCTTACCCATTGCCCTTTGGTCTTTACTCATTAGCTGTGCTAATGAGCAATAGCCAGAGGCTTTACGCGAAGCGTAAAACTTTATGTTTTATCTTTGATAAAACATTTAGGTAAAGACTTCCACTTTGTGGAAGATCCTAAACAAACGCAGAAGACTTTTTTTCTGCGCTTCGCTACGTTTGTTTAGATTAGGTCTAAACTTAACAACTTCGTTGTTAAGTAAAGTTTTGCCCTACGGGCAAATCCTAGTTTGTGTTTTATACAAACTTTGGACTAATGAGCAATGGCCAAAGGTAGACAGATTGGTGAGCTTTGCTCACATACCCGGAGGCTTCCCCCGTGGGCTTTATCGTAGCCCGGGAACCTAGGGCTCCCGGGGCAAAGCGTAAAACTTTATGTTTGATCTTTGATCAAATATTTAGTCAAAACTTGATGTTGTTGTACCTCTTACCTCCTCTTTTTTTAATGTAACACCTTCAAGTCGTACCCCGCGCGTATTAGACACAAAGTACACTTTGGCATTTCTATCTTGAAAGGCCTTTTCAAGTTGTTTACGATATTTTTGTTTTCCTAGCGGAACACAAGAATCACAACTTAAAACGTAGTCAGTATACATATTTTTCAAGGTGTCCTTGCTTGATGGATCAATTATAAGACGATTTTCAATAAATATGTCAATACTTTTAATTTTTTCAATCTCTAGTAAACTCACCACATTGCTCGTGCGTTTTACTTCATTTTCTGGATTTACTTTCTTTTCTATAGTCATTTTTTTTACCTCTTTCTTTATTATAATTTAACTATCATTTAGCATAGCCCGGGAATCTAGGAAGAAGACTTCCACGTAGTGGAAGGCATGGGTAAACAAGCGAAGCTTGTCAACCTTACTACCTCCGGTAGTTTAGGGCTCCCGGGTTTAATAACCCTAAGTTTAAACGATAAGGCAAAACAGACGTGTGTGCTTGCATACACTAGGATGTTCAAGCTTCGCCCGTTGCCCTGCCGGGCACGGCAAGGGTTAAAGTCTTCTGCGTAAAAACTTTATGTTTTTACTTGGGGAAAACTTTGATAAAACATTTAGCTCTTGAAGCTTCCCTTCAAGTCTTTAAAAACTTTTTTAAAAATTTAATTGACTAAAACATTGTTTAGAAAAAATTTGAACTACCTAAATCTTTAAGTTAAGATTATATATTAAGGTAAAAACTTTACTTTTAAGTTAAAACTTATTATGAATAAGCTTTATAAAATTTATTAGAGTTAGCTTTTTATAAAACAAACCCTAAAATTTTTCCTGAAAAATAAAAAAATATGAGTTCTGACCTAAAAAAATATCTTTTAAAGTTTTTTTATGGCTTTCTCTAAAAAACTGTGTGATATTTTTTTTATTTGTGACCAAAACTACATGTTGTTAAAAAGGTATCTTTTAGAGAAATTTTTTAAAACGTCATAAACTAATAGGCAACTGGACTTAGTTTATTCTTTAAGTTTTGTTTTTTTAAATGTTTTCTGATACAAAAAATAGTTAGAGTAAACTTTCAGTTTAGACTTAGTAAAAACCAAAGGCCTAAATTCCTTAGTAACCCTTAACAATAAGTTTTTACTTAGACCGTAAGGCTTCAACCATAGGGTGACCCTTGAATAAGCTTTGCTTGTTTTAGCAATGGTCCAACATAGTGAAGTTAATCTTTACCTCTTGAGTTTTAAAAGTTCTTTTCCATTCTTGTAAACCAATGCCCAAAGGACCATAAATACTACTAGGCGAGTTTCACTAGAATATTAATAGACTCACCTCCACCTGGGAGCCCTAAACTACCGGAGGTAGTAAGGTTGATAAGCTTCGCTTGTTTACCCATGCCTTCCACTACGTGGAAGTCCAAAGTGTGTGCTTGCACACACTAGGCTTTGCCCGTAGGCTTTACGCTTCGCTTAAAGCCTTTAAGGAAGTCTTCTTCCTAGGTTCCTAAATATTGTTGCCCACAATATAAAGTTTTAACAACCGTCGCTTGTTAAAACCAGGCTACGCTACTTGATACTGATGTCCGGTAGGATTTACTGGTAGAGCAAAACTTTATTTAACAACTTCGTTGTTAAATTTAGCCTTCGCCTCTTGGGTTAGATATTTATTCATAAATATCTTACCCAAGAGGCTTTGCTCTATGAGCAAAACTTTATTAAAAAACTTCGTTTTTTAATTTAGGCAACGGGCAAGGTTTATCAAGTTTCGCTTGATTACCCTGGAATCTAGAACTTTTGGTATCGTTTAGCCCAGTTTTGTCTACATGGTTTATCTCTTCCCTCTATAGCCAGTGCATCGCTGAACAAAATAGAAAATGCCACTCTTTGGGTAAAGTTTATGGTACGCTAAGGTCGACCAACAATGCACAGAGAAGGGTAAACCAAAATAAAAGACCTAAAAGCTAGCATGCGCTGCGTTCAGACCGCTTTTTTTATAAAAGCTTATAAATATTTGACTTTTAATTTTTATATAAAATAAAAATATGGAGATTTTTTTTTATGTCTATTTTAGCTTGGATTGAAGATCAACGAAAATTAAAACTTCTTAATGCTCCAAAATATAATCATCCTACATCAGATGGTAGCCAAGGGCTCTGGACTCGTTGTGATCATTGTGGAGTAATTTTATATATTAAACATTTGAAAGAAAATCAACGAGTATGTTTTGGTTGTGGTTATCATTTGCAAATGAATAGCCAAGAACGAATTGAACATCTAATTGATTCTGGAACATGGCGACCTTTAGATGAAACTCTTTCTCCTTGTGATCCGCTCGAATTTAGAGATCAAAAAGCTTATACTGAACGATTAAAAGAAGCACAAGAAAGAACTGGTCTTCAAGATGCTGTTCAAACTGGTACAGGTATGCTTGATGGAATTCCAATTGCTTTAGGTGTAATGGATTTTAATTTTATGGGTGGAAGTATGGGTTCGGTAGTAGGTGAAAAAATAACTCGCTTAATTGAATATGCTACTCAAGAGGGTTTAACTCTTATTTTAGTTTGTGCATCAGGTGGGGCTCGGATGCAGGAAGGTATTTTGAGTTTAATGCAAATGGCAAAAATTTCTGCTGCATTACAAGTTTATCAATCATGTGCTAATTTATTGTATATTTCCGTATTAACTTCTCCAACAACTGGCGGTGTTACAGCAAGTTTTGCTATGTTAGGTGATCTCATATTTGCTGAACCAAAAGCACTTATCGGATTTGCAGGTAGACGAGTTATTGAACAAACTTTACAAGAACAATTACCTGATGACTTTCAAACCGCAGAATATTTACTTCACCATGGATTACTTGACCTTATTGTACCACGTTCTTTTCTTAAACAAGCTTTATCAGAAACTATTACTCTTTATAAAGATGCTCCATTTAAACGTTTTGGAAGTATACCACATGGAATTCAGCAGCCCCTTAATTTTATTAATGAAGAAAAAATTCGTAGAAGATGGAGTAATTGGCACAATTTACGACTAAGTGGACCCGAAAAAATTATAAAAAAAGAAACATCTTTAAATCAGCCTGAATTTGTGGCTCTTGAGACAAATTTGAATCAAGATGAAACAAAGTTTTTTTACAATAATGAGCATTCGTATCGACAAATATTAACATCGTTTCAAAATATGTTTTTTTGTTTACAAAATAAAGGATTCGTTTCAACTCAAGATAAATTATCCAATTATGGTGGATCAGAATTTGAACCTTTAAACCAAAACCCAAATTGGTATTCTTTTGAAAAGACGAATTCAACTTTTGATAATTTTATTAATACATCTATTTTATTATCGACAAATAAAGTAATTCAATGGCGAGCTTTACACAATACTAAAATTAGTTCGCAAAAAACAAATTTTTTGAAAAATTTAATTAATAAAAAAAACAAAAATTTTGTTTATCGAACAATTTCTAAATCAAATAAAGCTCGTTAATTTTTATTATTTCAAAATTTAAGCCACAGATTTTCTATATAACGAACTCAGGGGCTTAAATGTAAATATTTATATTTATATAAGGCTTATATCTAAGCTTAAGTTTTGTTTTATAAAACTTTGTTCTACAGATAAACCCTTTTTCGGCCATTACTTTGCCTAAGCTACCGAAGGTAGCAAGATTAAGATTTTCCTATAAGCAAAATGAATACCGGTTGCCCTTTGACCTTTACTCCTCCTACTACGTAGGAGTGTAGGTCCTTAGCCATGGCTAAGGAGCAATGTCCAAAGGGTAAAGACTAAATATTTCATCTTTTACCTATAGTGTCACTGCGTAGAAAGATACAACATAACGTGTCATTTTGTAAATGAATCCTTGAGGCTTCAGCCGTAGGGTGAAACTTGAACAAGCTTTGCTTGTTTTAGCAATGCAAGAGTCAAATCGTCGAATTTCAATATGTGAAAGTTTTTTACTTCGTAGAAATCAATTTTTGCTCTTCGAATAAATCAGAACACCTGTCCATACAAAATGTATAAGCTTATTGACTATAAAAAATTTATGAGTATTTTAGTTGAAGATCTATCAAAAAATTTTAATGGTTTTCAAGCCCTTGATCATGTCAATCTTGAAATAAAAACAGGATCTTTGGTTGCTCTTGTAGGCCCATCTGGATCTGGTAAATCTACATTATTACGAATTATTGCTGGTTTAGATAGACCTAACAAGGGAAGAATTTGGTTAGCTGGAAGAGATTCTACATTTTTGTCAATTCAAGAGCGAGAAATTGGTTTTGTTTTTCAAAATTATGCTTTGTTTAAGCATATGACAGTTTATGAGAATATTGCTTTTGGTTTACAAGTTCGAAAAACATCTTTATCGATAATTAATAATAGAGTAAAACAACTTCTACAACTTATTCAATTAGAGAATTTTGCAGATCGATACCCAAGTCAGCTTTCAGGAGGCCAAAGACAACGCGTTGCTTTAGCACGAGCTCTTGCTATTGAACCAAAAGTATTATTGTTAGATGAACCATTTGGTGCTTTAGATGTAAAAGTTCGAAAAGAGTTGAGAAATTGGTTACGACGTCTACACGAAGAAGTTCCTGTGACAACTATATTTGTTACACATGACCACCAAGAAGCATTAGAAGTAGCTAATGAAATTGTTGTTTTTCAAAAAGGTCGAATTGAACAGCTTGGTAATCCACAAGATATTTATCATCAGCTATCTATAAATTATTTGCCATAAATTTGCTTTTAAACTTTGTATCCAATCGGGAAAATTTTTTACAAAGGTGGTTTACGAACCCAAGTGCTAATTTTATTGATAGTCACTTACTTTCCAAAGTTAACAAACTTTGTTTTTTAACTAGGCTTTGCCTACACTACCCAAGGTAGGAAGGTTGGTGAGCTTTGCTCACATACCTAAATTTAAAAGCTACGCCTAAACTACTTAATCAAGCTTTACTTGATTAAGTAGCGTAGCTCGGGAATCTAGGGCTCCCGGGTAAGGTTGGCGAACTTCGTTCGCATACCCATTTGAACATAAAATGTTCAGACAAGAGTTGGTTTGTGTTCTGCACAAACTTTTAAACATAGAAGACTTCCCTTTAGGGAAGATCCTAAACAAACATAGTTTGTTTAGATTAGGTCTAAATTTAACAACTTCGTTGTTAAATAAAGGTTTGCCCTACGGGCAAAGCCTAGTGTGTGCAAGCACACACTTTGGACTTGACGCGAAGCTTCAAGTCTTTAATATAAAATTAGTTATAAAATAAGGATAAATGAAGTCAACAACTTAAGTCTAAAATTGCCCTTAGGCAGTGCCCCGACCTTCAGATAGACTTAATTGGTAAGAAAAAGCTTTACTGTATCTAATAAAATTTAGTCTTTTGAATAAAATTTTATTTAAGACTTTAAGCATGGCTTACTTAGTTAAGAAACCTTGGTTCTTAACTTTGAACTTCTAATTTGTGAAAAACCCGGGTTTGTGCTTCGCTAAACCTTGAAATTACGTTCTTAAAATTAAACAACTAGAGAGACAAGTTTTATTTTACTGTTATACGGCTTTTTATTTTGACCTGAAACGGGAGCAGATCTATAATTGTTCGGTTTCATTGTCAAAAGCTTTTTTAGTTCTTATATTTAAATCTAAGAGGAATTTCGTTTTGAAGATATTAAACTTATACGAAAAAAAAATTTTTATGGTATAATAATACATAAGGGTAGCCTATAAAAAACTTTTATAATTTTAAATTTATGTTAACTTTAAAAATTTTTGTTTATACTGTTGTTAGTTTTTTTGTTTCTTTATTTATTTTTGGATTCCTTTCTAATGATCCAGGTCGAAATCCTGGTCAAAAAGATTTAGATTAATACCGAAGCTTGGTATTTACGAAGTATAAACCGTAACCCGGTAACCAAAAAAGAAAACTTTCATAATTAGTTTGTGCTTTGTTAAATGTAAATTTAAAACCAAGAGTCCTAAACAAACATAGTTTGTTTAGATTAGGTCCTAGTTTACGGGACTATGATTTGCATGATGTATTACCCTTCGGATGAAGCTTCTTGGTTTTTACCCTCTTCCAGAGAGTTTTAAAAACCCAAGAGGCTTCCCAGGTTACGCTTGGAACACTTGAATAAGCTTCCCTTATTTTAATAAAGATATAAATTTTAGACTTTTTTTAACAGAAGTATATGAGTAAAGCTCGTTAAACTTACTATCTACTGTAGTTTCAAGCTACCAGGTTTATTTTTAACGTAGGTTTTGTTTGACGAACAAAACTTGAACTTCGATGTAAACTTGATATACACTTCACACTTAGATTCAGACTCTCCAGTCAAAGTATTTAATCTTTTCTTCTTTAACTTTCATTAACTCGTTTCACTTTGTAAAACAATCAATTTTATAATCGAACGTTTAAAACTTGCCCCTTGCGGTAAAAAGGATTTTTCCATAATAAAAAATTTGGTGAACAAACAAATTTGAGTCACTTCGATACAGTAAGTACTGTAAATTTTTTATTTTTTAATTTTTTTAAAAATACAGGTATAATAAATACAAAAGAAAGCAGCTGTTTTTTATTTTTGTATAAAAGTTTGCGTGAAAAATAAATTATTTAAGTATTTCAGGTTTAAATTAAAAAAAGAAATTGTCTAAATTAATAGAAACTTAATAAAGTTTAGACAATAATTAAATTTTAAATATGATTTATTTAATACAATCGAGAATCTCTAATAAAACTATAAAAAAAAATTAATATGCCACGATCACAGCGAAATGATAATTTTATTGATAAAACCTTTACTGTTGTTGCTGATATTTTGCTAAAAGTGTTACCGACATCTAATCGTGAAAAGCAAGCCTTTAGTTATTATAGAGATGGTATGTCTGCTCAATCTGAAGGAGAATATGCTGAAGCACTACAAAACTATTATGAAGCGATGCGTCTAGAAACGGATGCTTATGATAGAAGTTATATTCTTTATAATATTGGTTTAATTCATACTAGTAATGGTGAACATGGTCGAGCATTAGAATATTATTATCAAGCTCTTGAGCGTAATCCGTCTTTACCACAAGCATTAAATAACATTGCAGTTATTTACCATTATCGCGGTGAACAAGCAATTGAAAATGGTCAATCAGAAATATCAAAAATGCTCTTTGACAAAGCAGCAGATTATTGGAAAGAAGCAATTCGTCTAGCTCCAACAAATTATATCGAAGCTTTTAATTGGTTAAAAATGACAGGTCGAGAAGTCTAAATTTTTAAAGTCTTTTGTGGACATTTTCATAACTTCAAGTCTTATTTCTTTAGTTATTTAATTTTGTTTTAAGCTTTATTTTAAAAAATATAGGTTCCACCTTATGATAAAATTTTTAAAAATCAAATATAAAAATTTCTGCGAAATAGAAAAACTAAGCTTTGAATTTTATTCCCAACAATAAAGGTTTACAAGTTATATTTATAAAGCCTATGCAAAAAATTCAAGTTTTCAGCGAAGATTTTATTAGGATCTTTCACCTAGTGGAAGTCTTTGTGATGTAGTCTAAAACTACAGCTTTGACTTCCACCTTTACGAGATTTGATACCATAGTGTTTAAAATAGATAAGTAAAATCTACTTGTAGAGTAGACTTTTTAAATTAAATCAATTTCTTAGTGTTTTCGAGAAAAAACGACTTACCTACATTGTTAGCTGAAAACAATTACATCTTTTATTAATTATTCATTTTTGTCAAAAAATAGAAACTATGAAAGGCTCTAGAAAGAAATAAAAAAGTCAATTTTTGGGCCCAGTCGGACTCGAACCAACGACCTCAACTTTGTAAGAGTTGCACTCTACCAACTGAGTTATAGGCCCTTTATATAGTAAATTATAATACATTTTTTAATAGAGAGCAATTGATTAAGTAATTTGATTTTTTTAAGAAAATAACTTGTTTTAATATTGCTTTAAATATCCTTTTAAAAAGAGAAAATAATCAAATGAAGCTAGTTTCATTTTTTTGCTATCATTTAGATTTATAATTGGTTTCTTCAAACTACAGTCAAAGACTTTATAAAGGTTGGCACTTTATTAAATATAGTATATAAGGAAAGTGTTAATCTAGGCTCTAGTTTCAATTAAAGTTTTAATACAAATATCAACTTTAGCAGTAAAAACAATTAAATAAAAAAGATAATATAAGACATCTCATCTTTACTTTTTTTTCCAAAAACTAAGCAAAGTTTTTGTCATACCACGTAAGCAGATTGAGTCTTTTTGATCTTAGATAAAATATTGAATTTCATTCTATAAATATGTGAGTGAAACTCACCAACCTTTCATAAAAGACTTGTACGGGGTAGAACATCGTAATAGAATTTACGACCTATACTCCCTAGATATTGTTCCGATAACAATATAAAGTTTTAATAAGCTATGCTTATTAAAACCTGAAGGCTTCACCCTCACTCCTTCGGGGTGAGGGTGAAACTTGACTCCTTAGCGGTGTCCAGTAGGCTTTACCTTACGGGTAAAACTTTATTCAAGACTTCTATATAATAGAAGATCCTACCTTATGCTACGCATAAGGTTTGGACTTCCACTCCTTGCCATTGCAAGGACAATGGAAAGTGGAAGATCCTGGTTTGTGGTTTGCACAAAGCTTGGAACTTCGTTCTTGAATTTAGTTTTTACCCCTTGGTAAGCTAGCAAAGCTTGCCAACCTTACGCAGAAGATTTTTTTCCTACGCTACGCTACCGAAAGTAGTTTAGGCTATTGCTCATTAGCAATAGCTAATAAGTAAAGATCGAGAGGGCAACGGCAAACAAAGCTTGTTTTAGGGAAATAGTCTATTTTAGACTTGTGTTCTAGATGAAGGGTTTGAGTAAAAATCAAGAAATAAAGTATAACCTAAATAACCACGTAAAGTCCAAAGTTAGCAAATAAAGTTTACTAACTAGGATTCAAATTTATTGATACAGGAGATAAGTTGAGCGGTTTTGGTGGTCTACCAAGATTATGTTGGTAACAAAGTTTTTCTAGTAAAATAAAGGCATCAAATAAAATTTCTATTTGACATTTTATAAACGTAGCTTTTAATGGGTTGAATTATTTTAGTTAATTTCTTCTTGCTCAATATATAAAAATAAAGACGCCATTGCAACAGCAGGAAATACAAGACCTACTAAGGGAACTAAAATAGAAGGTAAATAAGAAGCAGCCATAATAAATATTCCTTTTTTAAATTAATTTTTTTAAGTGAGTCTTATTATATACCCACATGAAGAATTGGTATTAGACTTTTCTAAGTAAAAACCAACGGTTTTACTCAGAGGGTGACACTTTATTTAAAGTTTATCTTTGCTCGGGTTTTTAGCCGTCGGATCTTTTTTCTGCTAGAAGAGTTTATTCTACGAACAAAAGTTTGTGTAACCTTTGAGTTGACACTTAGAGAAGTTAAAAATCTAGCGGAAAAGCAATGGGAATTTAATGGCTTAAACTACCGAAGTAGCGAATTTCGTTTGCATACCAATGGGTATGCAAGCGAAGCTTGCTAACCTTACGCAGAAGACTTTAACCCTTGCCGTGCCCGGCAGGGCAACGGGCGAAGCTTAAAGAGCCTAATGTGTGCAAGCACACATTTTGGACTTCCACAAAGTGGAAGATCCTAATAGAACTCTGTTCTATTTTGGACTTTTTTTCTGCGCTACGCTACCAAAGGTAATTTAAGCCATTGTTTGAACACTTTGTGTTCAACTAGTTAAAAACTGATTTTAAAGCTATGCTGTTAAATTAAGAGTGTCGTATTCAGGTTTGTTTTAAAATAAAACAAAAGTGAAACTTAAAATGCGAAGCTGTTCCAAAGTTACCAAATAAAATTGAGTAACTAGAGTATTTACTCTCCCCGCAAGGCGGAGATCTTGGAGCTTTGCTCCGAGCCGTCGCATACTTTTTTATGTAAAGATTTTTATTGGGTTTGACTTTTTGACTTAAAGACTAAAACAAAAATATAGCATGGAACATTTTAATAAACCTTGCTTGTTTGAGTAATGATGGCACAAAACAAGAACTTTTAGAATTAGTAAAATTCTATAAGATTATTTTTGTAGTAATTTATTTAGTAAAAACACTTTACATAGTTAAGTTATTAGTTTAAACTAAACACAAGAACTCATTTTTATAAAAATCCTAACTGATTTACTAATTTGGTTTTAATAGCGAAGTTTAAACCTTGGATGTAGTATCAAAATTATAGTGTCGTTTTACAAAAATTGTAAAACTTCAAGCAGTTCAATTCAAGTCAACATTTACCAAATCGCAAATTTCATTTATAACCTAATTTTAGCTTAGAAAAACTTTTAAAAAGAAAATTTTTCCTACATTGTTTAAAATCTTATGTGTTCGAATTTTCCTGAAAGACTATTAATTTATTGAAGTTTCTTTTTTAGGAAAGTGAGTTTAATAAAATTTTAGTTTTCTAAGCGAAAAAACTTATGCTAAATTAGCATCTTTCACAATAAGATAAGGTCATAACAAATATCAGTTTTTTTTCACTGCGAAATGTAGTTATTATTATATCATAATTTTAAATACATTTTAAAACTATTTGAGTAGTGAATGAAAGCTAAATTAAAATAATTTATTCTTTAGCATCACCTAGCTTCATTAACTTAGCTTTAAAGCATAAAAGTCCTAAATCTAAGGTAAAATTAAAATAATTAAAGCATTCATGGCAGAGTGGTCGATTGCACCGCACTCATAATGCGGTTCTGAAAAGACGTCGTTGGTTCAAACCCAACTGAATGCATATTTTTTATATTTTCTTTTTAAAAAGGTCAACACTAGAAGGTATCAAACCTGAGTAAAAATATTTGTGTTAAAATTCGAAACTTACATGTTTTAGATTTACTTATAATAGAAAGACCTGTTAAAAGCGTTATTTAAACCAAAAATTTAAAGTTAGATAAAACATCAACTTTAACCTTTCGAGTATGCAAGTGGAGCTCGTTAATTTTACCCCTTGGTAAAAACCAAGGGGTAAGATTTGTGTTCTGGGCTAATCTACTTTAACAAGCATTAATGCTTGTTAAAGTAGATTAGGTAAAACAAGGTAGAAACGGCAAAGACCTTCTACTTTGTATAGTGTACATTAGAATAACGAGCTTAAGTTTATTTTTTATAAAAATTTTCGAAACTCCAGAAAAATTTAAACTAAATATTTCTTATAAAGTATCAATAGTTTCAAATTCAAACTTAATTTCTTTCCAAACTTCACAAGCAGCTGCTAGTTCAGGACTCCATTTGCAAGCTGCACGAATAACGTCTCCACCTTCACGAGCAAGATCACGACCTTCGTTACGAGCTTGAGTACAAGCTTCTAACGCAACACGGTTTGCAGCCGCACCTGGTGCATTACCCCAAGGGTGTCCTAAAGTACCACCACCGAATTGTAAACAAGCATCATCACCAAAAATTTCTACTAAAGCTGGCATGTGCCATACGTGAATACCACCTGAAGCTACAGGCATTACTCCTGGAAGTGAAGCCCAATCTTGAGTAAAGTAAATACCACGGCTACGATCTTTTTGAATGTAATCATCTCTCATAAGATCAACGAAGCCTAAAGTTACTTCACGTTCACCTTCAAGTTTACCTACTACAGTACCTGAATGAAGATGATCACCACCTGATAAACGAAGAGCTTTTGCTAAAACACGGAAGTGAATCCCATGATTTTTTTGACGGTCAATTACAGCATGCATAGCTCTGTGAATGTGAAGTAATAAACCATTATCACGACAGTAGTGTGATAAACTAGTATTTGAAGTAAATCCACCAGTTAAATAATCGTGCATAACAATAGGTACACCTAATTCTTTAGCTACTTGTGCACGTTTTAGCATTTCTTCAGAAGTTCCTGCAGTACAGTTTAAGTAGTGACCTTTAATTTCACCAGTTTCTGCTTGAGATTTATAAATTGCTTCTGCTACGAATAGGAAACGGTCTCTCCAACGCATAAATGGTTGTGAAGTTACGTTTTCATCATCTTTAGTAAAATCTAAACCACCACGTAGACACTCATAAACTGCACGACCATAGTTTTTAGCTGAAAGACCTAATTTAGGTTTAATAGTACAACCTAAGAAACCACGTCCATATTTGTTTAATTTATCACGTTCTACTTGAATACCATGAGGAGGTCCTTGGAAAGTTTTTGAGTATGATGGTGGAATACGAAGATCTTCAAGACGTAATGCACGAAGCGCTTTGAAACCGAAAACGTTTCCTACAATAGAAGTGAATAAATTTGTTACAGATCCTTCTTCAAAAAGATCTAAAGGATATGCTACGTATGCAATATATTGATTTTCTTCACCAGGAACTGGCTCGATGTCATAACAACGTCCTTTGTATCGATCTAGACTAGTTAAACCATCAGTCCATACAGTAGTCCAAGTACCAGTTGAAGATTCTGCTGCAACTGCTGCACCACACTCTTCAACGGGAACACCAGGTTGAGGAGTCATACGAAAAGCTGCTAAAATATCAGTATCTTTTACTTGGTAATCTGGAGTATAGTAAGTTAATCGATAATCTTTTACACCTGCTTTAAAGCCAGCGGCTGTTTTAGTTTCAGTTTGTGGAGCCATTTATCACAAATTTATTAAAAATTTTTACGATCATATAATCTGCCCGTTTCTAAATCTAAAAGATTTAGTTACCAAATTTTATTTGATAATTTTGGAAATAAAATTTATTTGAAGCTAGTTAAGCTTAGACATTACCATCAAAATCAAATTTTTAGCAATGGATATTCGAGGAAATAGTTTTGAAATAAATTATTTACTCGTCAACCTTTCTACCAAAGGTAGCTTAGGGACGAAGCTTAAAAAAATAAGGCTTTAATCTCACTCCGAAAAGGTATACGAACAAAGTTCCTTACCTAAGAGTCCCATGGGAAGAACACAAGTCTAAAATACAATCAGAGATTGTATTAAAGTCTTCCACATAGTGGAAGTCCAAAGTGTGTGCTTGCACACACTAGGCTTTGCCCTACGGGCAAACCTTTATTTAACAACGAAGTTGTTAAATTTAGACTTAATCTAAACAAACTATGTTTGTTTAGGATCTTCCCTTTAGGGAAGTCTTCTTGCTAAGTTCCTAAATATTGTTGTCAACGGCAACAATATAAAGTTTTAACAAGCGTAGCTTGTTAAAGCCAGGCTACGCTACTTGATACCGGTATCCGGTAGGATTTGCTGATAGAGCAAAACTTTATTAAAAAACTTCGTTTTTTAATTTAGGCAACGGGCAAGGTTGTCAAGCGAAGCTTGACTACCGGAAGATGGAACTTTAGCAAGTAAAGCTTGTTTTAGCAAAGACTCAAGCTTTACATTTTGCATCAAACTTTCTATTTTATATTTAATAATTTTTTTAAATCTAAAAAAATTATCTTAATTAATAGTATAACATTATTTAAAAAGAACTTTTTTTTACTAAACTAGTAATTTTTATAACTTATATTGAACATTTTAAATTATTCAATTTTATAAGGTTTGTGTGAATCACAAATCAGAATCTTCTAGAAACTGGCAATCTTTAAAAATCTTAAAAATTAGTTACTTGATTGTTTTACAACCTGATATCTTGCTCTTGCTCTTTTAAAAACAAAATTAGCTTCTACTTTTTGTTTTTGACCTTCAGCTTCTTCTAATTTGATTTTGGCTTTATTAAAAGAATTTTCTGCTTCTTCTGCCTCAATTGTTTTTGAAGATTCTGCCTCATTTACTAGTACGGTAATTTGATTTTGTTTAACTAAAGCAAAACCACCCATTAACGCTATTGAAATCCAATCATTATTTGCCCGAATTAACATAACTCCAATGTCTAATGCTGTAATTAAAGGTGCATGATTTGATAGAACTCCCATTTGACCTGTATTAGTGGGTAAAATAATTTCTTCTGCTTGATCATTCCAAAAAATACGATCAGGCGTCATAATGCAAACCTGTAAACTCATTCTGTTCACCTCCAAATATGTGTTATTCCTTGAGTTTAAAATACAAAGCCGCGAATCTTTACCGTGCCAGTCAGCCCTCAAATCTGATAGAGTTTAATCTGTCAATTAAAACATATAAAGCATAGACAACGGTAAAATGATCTAACTTTAAATATTGCATTGGAATTAACGAATTACATAGTAAGTTAAACGTTGTTTCAAAACAAAATTTTACTTTGATCATTGCTAAAACAAGCTTTGCTTACCGTTGTCCCCTTGGTCTTTGCTCATTAGCTATTGCTAATGAGCAATAGCCTAAATTACCTTGGGTAGCGTAGCGCAGAAAAAAAGTCCAAAATAGAACAGAGTTCTATTAGGATCTTCCACTTTGTGGAAGTCCAAAATGTGTGCTTGCACACATTAGGATCTTTAAGCTTCGCCCGTTGCCCTGCCGGGCACGGCAAGGGTTAAAGTCTTCTGCGTAAGCTTGGCAAGCTTCGCTTGTTTACCAAGGGGTCAATATTAAATTCAAGAACGAAGTTCCAAGCTTTGTACAAAGCATAAAGCAGGATCTTTCACAAAGTGGAATTCTTGAATAAAGTTTTACTTTATAGATTAAACCTGATGGTCTTTATCTTTTGATAGACGCTTTACCAAGCGAAACTTGTTAAAATTATAATTTGTACTCTGCATAAATTTTGGAGCTGTGCTCATCACCCTTGCCCATATTGTTCAACGAGGTTGATGTAGAGACCAGGCCATTGCTGTTTACTCTGTATCTTTTGGTATGCGAGCGAAGCTCATCAACTAATAAGGACAGATTAAAGGTCAATGTAAGGGATAAAACACGGGGCAATGTAAGAAATTTCTAAAAAAACTCAAAAAACTATTTATAGTTCTTATGCTTTTTAAACCTCTATTTATAATGGCAAAAAGCTTAGATTTAAATTTCCATTGTTTAAACAGAAACTGTTCAAACAGTGAAAACTTTTTTTAAAAGTTGTGCTTTTAAATTTGGATCCGAGTTACCAAATTTTGTTTGGTAATTTTGGATCCAAATTTAGTTTTTCTCTTGTAATGAAGCAGCTTTAGCAATTGCTTCATCAAGAGTTCCTACTAAATAAAATGCTTGTTCTGGTAAATCATCTAATTCACCAGAAAGGATTAAATTAAATCCTTGAATTGTTTCTGCTAAACTTACATATTTTCCAGGAGAGCCAGTAAATACTTCAGCAACGAAGAATGGCTGCGATAAGAAACGTTCAATTTTACGAGCTCGCGCAACAACTAATCTATCTTCTTCAGATAACTCATCTAAACCTAAAATTGCAATAATATCTTGTAATTCTTTATATCTTTGTAATGTTTCTTTTACATTTTGTGCACATTCATAATGCTCTTCTCCAACAATCCAAGGTTGTAACATTGTTGATGTAGAATCTAATGGATCTACTGCAGGATAAATTCCTTTAGAAGCTAATCCTCGTGAAAGTACAGTAGTAGCATCTAAATGAGCAAAAGTAGTAGCTGGTGCTGGATCTGTTAAATCATCAGCAGGAACGTAAACAGCTTGAATTGATGTGATAGACCCATCCTTTGTAGATGTAATTCGCTCCTGTAATCCACCCATTTCTGTTGCTAATGTTGGTTGATAACCTACAGCTGAAGGCATACGACCTAGTAAAGCTGACACTTCTGACCCTGCTTGAACAAATCTAAAAATGTTATCAATAAATAACAAAACATCTTGTTTGTTAATATCTCTAAAATATTCTGCCATTGTCAGTGCAGTCAGACCTACACGCATACGCGCTCCTGGTGGTTCATTCATTTGACCATATACTAAAGCAACTTTTGATTCAGAAATATTATCTTCGTTAATTACTTTAGATTCTTTCATTTCCATATAAAGGTCATTACCTTCTCTTGTACGTTCTCCTACACCCCCAAAAACAGAAACTCCTCCATGTGCTTTTGCGATATTATTAATTAATTCCATAATTAATACAGTCTTACCTACTCCCGCTCCACCAAATAATCCAATTTTTCCTCCACGACGGTAAGGCGCTAATAAGTCAACAACTTTAATTCCAGTTTCAAAAATTGAAAGCTTAGTGTCTAAATCCACAAATAAAGGAGCTGATCTATGAATAGGTAATCCTTCTTTAGCATCAACTGGACCTAGATTATCAACCGGTTCTCCAAGTACATTAAAAATACGGCCTAGTGTAGCTGGTCCAACTGGAACTGTCAGGGGTTTTCCTGTATCCACTACATCCATCCCACGCATTAATCCATCTGTAGCATTCATAGAAACTGCACGGACACAGTGATCACCAAGTAATTGCTGAACTTCACAAGTTACCGATATTTCATCTCCTGCTTCGTTTTTTCCACGAACAATAATTGCATTATAAATATTTGGCATTTTTCCTGCTGGAAAAGCAACGTCTAAAACGGGTCCAATAATTTGTGTAATACGTCCTACATTCTTTGTGTCTACAGAAATACTCATAGTTAAAAATTTATAAAATATTATTTATTGTCACGAGTTTTAGGCAAGAAGCCATAAACTCTAACTAAAATCGATAGTAAAAACACAGCCGAGCACGAGGCTTCAGTCTTCATTAAACGTTTTCTTTTTGAGAAAACATTTAGCAACAGATATTCGTTTTACTTCTAGCAAAACATCAACCTTGCTACCTTCGGCCATAATTCTCATTAGTCCAAAGTTTGTGTAAAACACAAACTTTGGACTAATGAGTAGCTTAGGCAAAGTCTGTCATTTAAAAAGTTTGTTTAAAGTTTGTAAAACAAAAATTAACCTTAAACACATCCTTAGTGTGAATGCTTACATTTAAGACCCTCGGTTTCCATTTGGAACTTTATTGCCAGATGTAGTTATATACATGTGAAAATGTTACTTTTATTTAAAAGTAAAAGCAAATATCCTAAAAAAAGTTTGAGGTTAAAATTTAAGTTTACTTTCTAAATTCCAGCTTATTTTACATTGTGTTATTTGTAATAATGAAATTATTCTAGTTTTTACGCGGACCCTACCTCTAGCTTTATCATTTCTAAATTTGAATAAATAAAGCTTATTTGATTTTCCCTACGGGCTTTACAAGCGTAGCTTATAAAACTTTAGTACAAACGTAGAAGACTTTAAATTTTAAATTAAAAATGTTATGTAGTTATTAGTGTAGATCAGCTACGTTTTGGCTAAAACAATGCTCTTTTATACATAAAGCTTATAAAGCTTTCCTGTAAGTTAAATCAAAATGGGATCTCTATTAAAAATGGTATTTAATAGAATGACGTTTTTTAGCAAAAATCTAAAAATTTGTCGAAAAACAAAAATTCAACACAAAACGTTAATATACTGGTTTAATTTATGGTTTAATGATTGGTTTTTTTTATAAAAAAAAGAAAGCCTTTAATAAAGTCATAAAAAATAAGCTTGAAAATATAGTTTTTAGTTAAGTTTTATTTGTAAAACACAGCTTCAGCCTTTTAAGGTGAAGTATTTCCTTTAAAAAAATGTTTCTAAGCTTAAAAATCGTCGTTTAATTTTGAAGTTTTAATAAGGCTCTTCAAAGAATATAGTTTACCATAATAAATTCTTTTACTCAAGCAAATTTATTTATGTTTGCCGTATGTTAGGCTTTGTTCTACGACTAAAATTTTGTGTAAATTTATCCTAAAGGTTGCTTTCCCTAAATGTTTTATCTTCGATAAAACATAAAATTTTACGCTTCGCCCCGGGAGCCCTAGGTTCCCGAGCTTCGGTAAAGCCTACGGGGAAAACTTGAACAAGCGAAGCTTCTAAATTGGAAACACTGAAGCTTCTTGCCAGGCTACGACGTACAAAAAATTTGTTCTTAATTGACTATATTATTAGTACAAATGAAACAGATTGTATTTTTATCCTGACATATGTTAATATTTTTAATATTATCATATTTATATTTTGATTATTAGTTTGTAATTGATGGCTATAATTTTTTAAAACCTCATTTTAAAAATATTTTTATCCTTCTATTCTAAAGTGAAATCAATTATTTAAGTCTTCTAGTATTTTTAAAACAAAAGTTAAAACACAAAAAATTTGTTTTAAAAATTGATTTCTAAGTTTGAGTGTTATTCATCCTTTGCGTTGCCGCAAGATTTTACGCAAAGCGTAAAACTTTATGTTGTATTCTGCTACTGCATAACAGTGTAAGTAAAAGAGAAAACATTTAGTCTTTACCCTTTGGTAAGCAAGCGAAGCTTGCCAACCTTACGCAGAAGACTTTAACCCTTGCCGTGCCCGGCAGGGCAACGGGCGAAGCTTCAAGATCCTAATGTGTGCAAGCACACATTTTGGACTTCCACAAAGTGGAAGATCCTAATAGAACTCTGTTCTATTTTGGACTTTTTTCTGCGCTACGCTACCAAAGGTAGTTTATACCATTGCTCCTTAGCAATGGCTAAGGACCTACACTCCTACGTAGTAGGAGGAGTAAAGACCAAAGGTCAACGTGAACAAAACATCTTAGGGTTTCCCTTCGACAAAAACTTGGTTAACAAACGAAGTTTGTTCACTTAGAAAACCAACAAAATAAGAATTGAAGATAAACATAGTCTTACTCTTGTTTGAACACTCTGTGGTCAAATTTAAGTTTTTAATTTTCAGAAAATCTTAAAAACTCGATTTACTAAAAATTGAATACACATTTTAATTTTTTCAATAAAAAATACTACTAAAATATTATGTCTCGCTATCGTGGTCCACGCTTAAGAATTATACGCAAACTTGGAGAATTACCTGGATTTACTAGTAAATCTTCAGCTCGACAAACTCCTCCTGGTCAACATGGTACTAGTGTTAAAAAATTATCACAGTATGGTATCCGTTTACAAGAAAAACAAAAGTTACGTTTTAACTATGGAATTACTGAATCTCAATTAATACGTTATGTACGAAAAGCCAGAAAAATTAAAGGTTCTACTGGTGAAATTTTACTTCAATTATTAGAAATGCGCCTTGATAACATTGTATTTCGATTGGGAATAGCACCTACTATAGCTGCAGCTAGGCAATTAATAGGTCATGGTCATATTATTGTTAATAATGAAAAAGTGACTATTCCAAGCTATGAGTGTAAACCAAAAGATACCATATCAGTTTCTAAAAAAAAGCATTCTCGAAATGTAGTAAGTAACTTTTTTGAAACTTCAAATATAAATACCATTCCGATTCATCTTTCTTTTAATAAAGAAACCCTTATAGGAACAGTTAATAATATAGTGAATAGACAATCAGTAAATCTTAACCTTAATGAATTATTAATTGTTGAGTATTATTCGCGTAAAGTTTAATAATTACTAAGTAATTTATTTTATTTCTAAAATAAATTAGAGAACATTTTACTAGAACAATATATTTTGGACTTTTTATAGGTTTTAACGATTGATTAAAGCTTTATTTAACTAGAAATACTTAAGCATCACTTTATAAGTCTAGACTAAAACTTTCTTTCTATAATTCTATCAAAAGAAAAAAAACAAAGACTGTAAAGTTTTCCAGGCTCCCATGAGTTTAAATATTGTATCTTATCTCAATATAAAACTAAAATTTTATATTGAGATAAGATACAATATTATTTTAAATTTTTTGACAATGCCTAAATTAATAATTATAGAAAGCTTTTTGATAATGATAATTATTATTTTCTAAAATAAGGAAAGCTTGTTTAAGTTTTCTCTAAATGTTTGATCTTTGATCAAACATAAAGTTTTACGCTTCGCCCCGGGACCCCTAGGTTCCCGGGCTACGGTAAAGCCTACGGAGAAATCTAGCCTTTTTAAAGTTCTGATTTGACCATCTTATTGATTTAGTATTATCTATGTCTAAGTGTAACAAAGAGACAGATAGAATTGACGTTCTAGTTCCGTTAATGTCACACTGGGCAAATGACTGAAGTGAAAAGTGCAGTTTAAACAAACTCAACCAGTAAAGGAATAGATTCAATACCCAGTAAAAAAAATTAAAGAATGCATAAGAAAAAATTTGTTTTATTCTTTGAAAGAGCTGTATTTGGGGATAGAGGGACTTGAACCCTCACGGTTTTTCAACCAACGGATTTTAAGTCCGTAGCGTCTGCCAATTCCGCCATATCCCCTAACTAGTTTTTTTTTATTTTAATAAGTATATCATAAAAAATACGTTTAAAACAATTATTTTTAATTATTTTCTATTACAGGTACACTTATACATTTAAATATATTAAATAAGGAAAACTTTAATTTAAACAGAAAGTGTTCAAATTTTAGATCAAAGCAATGGAGCAATGCTATGTTTTTAAAGTTAAACAACGATACGTCAATATTTTTACGCCTTTACAAAAATTTATCTTTTAGATAAAACATTGCAAATTAAATCTAAATTTAGTAAACTTTAAATAAACATTTTATTTTTTCACTAAACTTTTAAAATTATAAAAAGGGTCGATGCCCGAGTGGTTAATGGGGGCGGATTGTAAATCCGCTGATTTATATCTACGCTGGTTCAAATCCAGCTCGGCCCAAAAAAAATAATTAACTTTCAAAATTAACAAACAAAGTTTCTAGGCTTTACCTAAACTACTCCTTACCCAGTGCCCTTTGGTCTTTACTCATTAGCTGTTGCTAATGAGTAATAGCCAGAGGCTTTACGCGAAGCGTAAAACTTTATGTTTTATCTTTGATAAAACATTTAGGTAAAGACTTCCACTTTATGGAAGATCCTAGTTTGTATTTTACACAAACTTTGGACTAATGAGCAATGGCCGAAGAAAGGTTGGTGAGCTTTGCTCACATACCCGTAAGCTTTTCTCGTATACTTTACTGTAGCCCGGAAACCTGGGGCTCTCGCGGCAAAGCGTAAAACTTTATGTTTGATCTTTGATCAAATATTTAGGCAAAACTTGATGTTGTTGTACCAACAACATTTAGGGAAAACTTTATGTTGGATCTCCATTGCTCTTGGCAATGGCAAGGGCTGATCAAACATTTAGGCGAAGCTTTGTGTTTTATGTTTACATTGTCTCATTAGCCCTTGCTCATTAGTAAGGGTGGACGGATAACATAAAGTTTTATCAAGCATAGCTTGTTTGACCTGAAAGGTCAAACCTTGCGAAGCGCAACGTAGCACAGAAAAAAAGTTCATAATAGAGCCACACTCTATTAAGATCTTCCCTAAACAAACATAGCGAAGCGCAGAAAAAAAGTCCAAAGTATACAAACTTTGTTTGTATACTAGGATCTTAAAGCTATGCTTTAAGTCTTCTGCGTTTGTTTAGATTACCCGGGAGCCCTAGATTCCTCATTAGGCATTGCTAATGAGCAATGGCCGGGCTACGGGTCGAAATTTAACAACAAAGTTGTTAAATAAAGTTTTCCGCGTCGGGCTTTACGCGAAGCGTAAAACTTTATGTTTTACCGTTGCCCTGCCGTCAACGGCAAGGGTCTAAGATAAAACATTTAGGAAAGTCTTTAGAGAAGTCCAAAGTGTGTGCTTGCACACACTAGGATCTTTAAGCTTCGCCCGTTGCCCTGCCGGGCACGGCAAGGGTTAAAGTCTTCGGCGTAAAAACTTTATGTTTTTACTTGGGGAAAGCTTTGATAAAAAATTAAGACTTGAATTCAAGTCTTAATTTTTTTTATTTAGTGCTAAAAATATGAGCTTAGTAGGATTCGAACCTACATTAGAAACTTAGAAGATTTCTGTCCTAATCCCTTAGACGATAAGCCCTAATACTTTTCTCATTTCTATTAGATATTAATATATCAAAAATAATCTAAGACTTCAATATTCATACAATTTTTTTTCATTTTATTTTATTGTGAAAATTTTATTTATGTCAGTTTTGCTTGTTAATGTTGTTTTAAATTTAAGTAATAACTTGATATGAAGTTTATTTACCAAAGATATATACGAGTAAAGCTAAAAATGACGCTTTTAAATCAATCTTACTTAATAGTTTTATTAAGTAAAATGTTGTTTTACGAAAAAAAAATTTATGAATAACGAAAAATATTTAGGATAAAATTCAAAGTCAATATAAAGTTTTAATTTAGAGTAAAAACAAGGAATAAGAAAGCTAGTTTTAGCTGCTTTATTTTTTCGCATTGGCTAAACTACCTTCAGTAGTAAGATTGGCGAGCTTCGCTCGTATACCCGTAGGGTGAAACTGGGTATTACCCTACGAGTAATATATATCGAATAAGCTTTACTCGTTTTAACAACAAGTAAAACAATAGGACTAAGATTCCAAAATACACTCGAAGAGTGTATTAGGATCTTAAAGTTTGTGGGAATGCACAAACCAATGGGTATGCGAACGAAGTTCGCCAACCTTACCCGGGAGCCCTAGATTCCCGGGCTACGCCACTTAATCAAGTAAAGCTTAATTAAGTAGTTTAGGCGAAGCTTCAAGTCTTGCTTTAAGAAAGAATTAACCCTGAAGCATTAAATAGTTTGTGTTTGAAAACCAAGCTTTGATTTATTAGGCTGAGTTTCTTAGATTGTTTTACTGATATCCAAATACTTTTTTAAAAGTTTCTCGAACTTTATCACCTGAATCAATAGACTCAAGAGGGTCTTTTCGTAAGCGATGTCGTAAACATAGAGGAATTACTCTAAAAATATCTTCAGGCGTTACTTCAGTTCGGTTCTCAAAAGCGGCAATTGCTTTACTTGCACGATTTGTCACGATATCACCTCGTAATCCATCTACATTTAATTCTGAACAAATTTGCGAAATTTTAATACGGAAATCATAATCAATTTCAACATTTTTTAAATTTTTACGGGCTTGCGTAAGTTTTTCAGTTAATTCTTTTTGTGAATCCTTGTAATTTTTTCTAAATTCTAAAGGAGCTTCATCAAAACTTGCTCGCTGTTCAACAATTTGAACTCTTAAATTAGACTCTTTTACGGTTCCGATTTGAGCATGCATACCAAATCTATCAAGCAATTGAGGCCGTAATTCTCCTTCTTCAGGGTTACCTGAGCCTACTAAAATAAAACGTGCTGGGTGACTAATTGAAATACCTTCTCTTTCAACTGTATTCCAGCCAGATGCCGCTGAGTCTAATAAAACATCTACTAAATGATCATCTAATAAATTTACTTCGTCTACGTATAAAATTCCTCGATTTGCTTTGGCTAATAAACCTGGCTCAAAAGCCTTAACACCTTCTGTTAACGCTTTCTCAATATCGATTGTTCCACAAACGCGATCTTCGGTTGCTCCCAGTGGTAAATCAACCATTAAAATTTTTCGATTAGTAACTTCAATTTTTTCATTTTTTTTCAGTTTTTCACGAACTTCTTCGCTCATTAATTCGGGATCTTCAGGATCTGAATTAAATGGATCATTTAATACAACTTTTATTTCTGGCAATAAATCTACCAAAGCGCGAACAGTAGTTGATTTTCCAGTTCCCCGATCACCCATAATCATTACCCCCCCAATTTTAGGGTCAATTACATTCAAGATAAGGGATAATTTCATTTCTTCTTGCCCTACAATAGCAGTAAACGGAAAAATGGGACGACTTTGATCAAGAGTTATTATATCTGACATAAATTCTCATTAACTTGTAAAAATAGATATTTTCTTATTTAAAAATACTATTTAAAATAGTATTTCTTCTTCTTATACTAAAAGAAAAAAATGAAAAAAACAATATAATTTTTAATAAATTGATAAATTTAGTACTAAAAATTTATTTTGCAGAAAAGAAAAAATCTAGCAGTGAAAAATCTATCTATGAGAAAACTTCGGAGACAAACCAAAATTTACTAAACGATATTTAAAATATATTGCTTAAGGGTGTTCTCTAAGTATAAATAGCTGAAAGCTATTTATACAAAGTTTTATAAGCAGAGCTTATAAAGCGTTGGATTTTTGAATTTCTAAGTTTGAAAGTTACATTTTTAAACACAGAAGACTTTTTTTCTGTGCTACGCCAAGTTTTACAAGCTTTGTTTGTAGAACCTCCTGGATTACTCTTTACCTGAGCAATTGCTGAATGTCTTGTACTTTTTTAGCCATGGTCTTTGGACGACGCAAAGCTTTACCCTCTGGCCCTACGAGTAAAGCTTTTGGATCTTTACTCTTTGTTAGACGCTTTAAGCGAAGCTCGCTAACGAATAATGAAAAACCAAAGGTTAATGCAAGGGATAGGTCAATATAGAATTGAAGACTATAGTAGAATTTTGTATCTTTACCCCTAGCCCGGAAACCTAAGGCTCCCGGGTTTAGGTAAAGCTTAAAAAAGTTAAGCTAATTTTAAGTAAGGAGTAGACATTTTTAACTAATTCACTAAGAGAAGTTCGGTACTTAGAGTCAAGTTCCAAATACAATATTAACAAACGAAGTTTAGTAACTAAGGTTTAAATTTAAAATCTACATTTTTAAAGAAAGTTTTAAAGTTTAACGAAATCTTCCATTCCGCCCTTATCTAAAACTTTCTTCTTAAATTGAGGCAAACCTTTCTAAACACGGTAAGGGTGGAAGTATTCTAGGTTTTTAATTGGAACAGCCTCTTGGGTTTTTAATCTGTTTGAAAGAGGGTACCGACCAAGAAGCTTTACGCTTTGCCCCGGGAGCCTTAGGTTTCCGGGCTACGGTAAAGCCTACGGGTATGTGAGCAAAGCTCACCAACCTCCCTACCTTCGGCCATTGCTTATTAGTCCAAAGTTTGTGTAAAACACAAACTAGGATCTTCCACAAAGTGGAAGTCTTTACCTAAATGTTTTATCAAAGATAAAACATAAAGTTTTACGCTTCGCGTAAAGCCTCTGGCTATTGCTCATTAGCAAGAGCTAATGAGTAAAGACCAAAGGGTAAAGACCAAAGGGTAAAGACCAAAGGACAATGGCTAAGGAATAGTTTAGGTAAAGCCTAGTTAACAAACGTTGTTTGTTAACTTTGAAAAATAATTTTACTATCAATTAAATATTTATAAATTTAATTGATCTCCACGTCGATATTGTAAATATGCAGTAACAAATAGCCCTGCTAAAGTAACAGGTACTAATCCTAATACAATTCCAGATAAAAGAGGTTCAACCATGAAAACGTTTAAAATAAATAAGTATTTTTTTAAAACTTTTAATTAATAAACTAATTAATTAAACAAAAAATGAATTTTTTAAAATTTATTCAAAATAAATGTTGCTTTTAATTGTAGTAAAAAGCAAAAAAATATAATTATTAAAAATTAAATTAATTTAATTTTTAATAAACTGACATAAACAAATAAAGTAAAAAACAATACACCAGTAAGTAAACCGATATAGCTAATAATTGTTATCATAAGATTAAAATAGATATTTAAAAAAATTTACTAGAACCTGGGATCTAGAGCTCCCAGGTTTGTGTTCAAATAATCAATTCCACTTCACCATTGCCTCACCCTAAAATAAGCTACGCTTGTTAAAGCCTCACCCGTAGGGTGAAGCCTTCAAGGCAAGGTTGTCAAGCTTCGCTTGACTACCCTTTAGCCGTTGCTCATTAGCAACGGCTAATGAGTAAAAACCAAAAGGTTTCACTCATAGGGTGTTTTACAAATAAAATTTGTAAAACTTGATTTAAAAGCTACGCTTTTAAATTTAGAAACTTGAACAAGCTTTGCTTGTTTTAGCAATGGAGAATGAGTAAAAAATCATAATACAATTGAAGACTGTATTTTAGAAACATAAAGATTGATTAGACCACGTCAGATTTTAGTAATAGTTTAAAAATTCATTTCTGCTAATTGAACTTTTTCAAATTGCTTTTTCTTTAAAACTAAGAAAATTTGGGCAACAATTACAAACCCAAAAAATACAATTAAACCTTGAACACGAGTAGGGTTTTGAAGAACAATTTCAGTATCCATTTGTCCAAATCCACCTACGTTAGGGTTGTTTGTTAATGGTTGATCATTTTGAACACTTTGCCCAACTTGAACAATCAATTCTGGTCCAGCAGGAATTTTATCAATTTTTTGCTCACCATTATTTGTTTCAATTGTAATATTGTAGCCACCTTTTTCGATTGGTTCAATTTGACTAATTTTTCCTGCAGCTGAAGCATTATATACAGTATTATTACTTTTAGATCCATCCGGATAAACTTGCCCACGACCTCTATTTCCCCCTAAATAGATTGGGTATTTTAAATAAGAAACATTTTTATTTTTAGCTGGATCAGGAGAAAGAATTGGAAAAACCATTTCGCTATACTTTTTACCTGGTAAAGGCCCAACTACTAAAATATTTTTTTTATCATCACTATAAGGTTGAAAATAAAGTTTTCCTACTTTAGTTTTCATTTCTTCAGGAATTCGATCTGCAGGTGCTAACTCAAATCCTTCAGGAAGAATTAAAACAGCCCCGACGTTTAAAGGTCCTTTTTTACCATTTCCTAAAACTTGTTTAATTTGTTGATCATAAGGTATTTTAACTACTGCTTCAAATACAGTATCAGGTAAAACAGATTGTGGTACTTCAAGTTCAACGGGTTTTTGAGCTAAATGACAGTTTGCACATACAATTCGACCGTTAGCTTCACGAGGACTAGGGTAATTTTGCTGCGCAAAAATAGGGTAAGCTTGTGCAGGATTTGTAATAGTTAAATCAAAGGCTAAAAGAGCACTTAAACTAAATAATATTACTTTTGATACATTTAGAAAGTAAAATTTATAACAAAAAATTTTTTTCATAATTACTAATTTATTCTAACATTTTTAAATTTTCTTCTCATTTCTATATTATCGTCAAATTTAAGATAAAGAAAGAAGTTTTTTTGTAAAGTTTTGTTCGAAGGCTTTCTTTTATTAAGATATTAAGAATGTCAGTTAGTAGAATAGTCGACTCTAATTTTCAATTGTATTTTGGAAAAGTGGATTTAAATATCATATTATGCTTTAAACCTAAGTTTGTTTCTTTGATTTATATTTAGAGAATACTTTTTTTAGGAGCAAAGCTCCAAAGTTACTAAACTTTGTTTGTTAACTAGACTTTGCCTAAACTACTCTTTAGCCATTGTTAATGAACAACGGCCGAAGGTAGCGTAGCGCAGAAAAAAAGTAAGAAGACTTTAAGCTTCGCTTAAAGATCCTAATGTGTGCAAGCACACATTTTGGACTTCCACGAAGTGGAAGATCCTAGTTTGTGTTTCACACAAACTTTGGACTTGTATTCTTACCATGGTCTTCTGCGGAAGGGTTACGTTTTGCTAGAAGCAAAACGAATACCCGTAGGCTTTACCGTAGCCCGGCCATTGCTCATTAGCAATGCCTAATGAGGAATCTAGGGCTCCCGGGGCAAAACGTAAAACTTCATGTTTGATCTTCATTGCCCTTGACAATGGCAAGGGCTGATCAAACATTTAAGCGAAGCTTTATGTTTTATGTTTACGTTGTCTCATTAGCCCTTGCTTATTAGTAAGGGCGGACAGACAACATAAAGTTTTACCAAGCATAGCTTGCTTGACCTGAAAGGTCAACCCTTGCGAAGCACAGCGTAGCACAGAAAAAAAGTCCATAATAGAGCTAATTTAACCAAACATAGTTTGTTTAGATTAGCTCTAAATTTAACAACAAAGTTGTTAAATAAAGTTTTCCGCGTCAGGCTTTACGCGAAGCGTAAAACTTTATGTTTTACCGTTGCCCTGCCGTCAACGGCAAGGGTCTAAGATAAAACATTTAGGAAAGCCTTTAGGAAAGTCCAAAGTGTGTGCTTGCACACTAGGATCTTTAAGCTTCGCCCGTTGCCCTGCCGGGCACGGCAAGGGTTAAAGTCTTCTGCGTAAAAACTTTATGTTTTTACTTAGGGAAAGCTTTAATAAAACATTTAGATCTTGAAGTTTTTGAGAATGCACAAACCAATGGCTATGCGAACGAAGTTTGTCAACCTTACCCGGGAGCCCTAGATTCCCGAGCTACGCTACTTAATCAAGTAAAGCTTGATTAAGTAGTTTAGGCGAAGCTTCAAGTCATAATATTATAAGATTATAAATCTAGCTTTTATCCTTTTAATATTTATTCATAGTAAAATCCTAAGTTTTTTATAAAATGGTAAATAAACGGAGGTTATTTAGGCCGATTTTTATAAAAATAGAAACAACCTGATTATCAACCTAGAAAGGTGTTTTAGTATGTAAGCTTTTAATTTTTTATTAAAATGTGAATAATATTTTCTAAGGTTCAAAGTAAAGTTTTTTACTTAAGCTAGCTCTGAAAAAACGAGAATACTTAGGATATTAGCTTCGAAAATATACAAATAGTAGAATAAACATATTTTTAATTATGACTTTTTAAACAAGCTAGCAAAAATTTAAAATAAAGTTTAAAATAAAATTTAGAAAGTATTTATAAATTATTTATTGTATAAAAATTGAATTTATGGCTAAAAAAAGTATGGTTGAGCGCGAAAAAAAACGCCAACAATTAGTAATGAAATATTCAAAGAAACGGTTAACTTTAAAAGCACAAATGAAACAGGCTTCTTTTTTAGAAGAAAAACTAACAATTCAAAGACAATTACAAAAACTTCCTCGTAATAGTAATCCCGTAAGACTTCATAATCGATGTTTAATAACTGGAAGACCTAAAGGGTTTTTTCGAGATTTTGGGTTATCACGCCATGTATTACGTGAAATGGCTCATGAAGGGTTTTTACCAGGAATTACAAAATCGAGTTGGTAATCAAGCTTTGCTTGATAATCTTGCCCGTTGCCCTCTTGGGTAAGATATTTATGAATAAATATCTAACCCAATAGGCAAAGGCTAAATTTAACAAATTAACAACTTCGTTGTTAAATAAAGTTTTCCCTAAACAAACATAGTTTGTTCAGATTAGGTCCTAAATGTTTTATCTTAGACCCTTGCCGTTGACGGCAGGGCAACGGTAAAACATAAAGTTTTACGCTTCGCCCCGGGAGCCCTAGGTTCCCGAGCTACGGTAAAGCCTACGGGAAAAGCCTGCCGCCGTTGTCTAAATTAAAAAACGAAGTTTTTTAATAAAGTTTTACCCAAAGGGGAAATCCCGTTGGGTAAAATATTTATGAATAAATATCTAACCTGGGAGCCCTAGATTCCCAGGCTACGCCCAACAGGCAAAGGCTAAATTTAACAACGAAGTTATTAAATAAAGTTTTGCTCCCGTTGCCCTGCCGGGCACGGCAAGGGGTAGAGCAAATCCTACTGGACACGGTAAGGAGGCACAGCAAGGGCCAATTAAACTTGCCGTTGTTAAATAAAGTTTTGCTTTACCAGCAAATCCTACCGGATACCGGTATCAAGTAGCGTAGCCTGGCTTTAACAAGCTACGCTTGGTAAAGCTTTATATTGTTGCCAACGGCAACAATATTTAGGAACTTAGCAAGAAGACTTCCCTAAAGGGAAGATCCTAAACAAACTATGTTTGTTTAGATTAGGTCGACACTTTGGACTTCTACTATGTGGAAGACTTTAATACAATCTCTGATTGTATTTTAGACTTGTGTTCTTTCCATAGGGCTGCTAGATAAGGAACTTTGTTCGTATACCCCTTCGGGGTGAGGTAATTTTTCTAAATTTTTTATTTACCCCTTTAATTTATTGACCAATTAAATTTTTTCTTTTTAGTGAACTTACTTAACTTCAAAAGGTAATAAGTCCGTTATTAGCTTTTTTTGATTGTTTTGTCTTTACATGTTGAACATTGCCCGTGAATCTTTCCTTTCCTCACCCCGATCACCTCTAGAAAATAAACATCAAGAGGCTTTACTTGTAGGGTGTTTTAGCAATGCTTAACGAGTAAAGATTAAGAGTATTAAACTGAGTTTGCTTCTCGAAGAAAATAATTTATTAAGGTTTTACAAACTTTGTTTGTAAAACTTGATTTAAAAGCTACGCTTTTGGAGTTAGAAAACATAAAATTTTGTGAATTTGCTAAATTTGTGCCCATTGCGAAAAAATTGGCAATGGATCAAATCAGAGTACTCGTTCGGACAATTAAACAACTTAGCTAATTAGATAAAAATAAATTGTCGAAATTACGTTATATCTACTTTTATACGATGATAAAATATAATTTTCTTTCAAATACAGTTCTCGCTCCAAAGGTCAATAAAGTTATGTGGATTTTTTATGAACCCAGGATAGAACAATTAAGTAAAAATTAATTAAAAATTGGCTATAATATAAAAAGAGTAATAAAACTTGCTCTAAAAAAGACGCTGAAATAATCAAACTTTATTATGAAAACGTGAAAAAAATATATAACCCACAAACTGAAGGTTCTAAAGATGATACGACTGGCAAAGCGTACTGGAAATTTTTTAATTTAAGTATAATTCTAATAAACAAATCAAGTGTGGTTAGAGTTTCGTGGACTATAAAAAACCAAACTCTTGTAGAACCTATTATATTCTGGTAAACTTATAATTATATGAGCGCGGGATAGAGCAGCCTGGTAGCTCGCAAGGCTCATAATCTTGAGGTCGCAGGTTCGAATCCTGCTCCCGCTAACTTATTTAAAAAATTTGGTTTAGAGTATAATATTTAAATTATTGACATCTTAAATAAAATAAATTAAGATACAAAGTAAGATGTTCGCCCCCATCGTCTAGAGGCCCAGGACATCTCCCTTTCACGGAGGAAACGGGGATTCGACTTCCCCTGGGGGTATTAATTATCTAATATATTATTTTTTGTAGATATCTTTTAAAATAAGCACTTTAGTCTATATTAGACCTTAAATTGTAATACTTAAAAAAAGTAGAGTGTTTCTTGAATTTTTTATTTCTTAATTTAAATAAAAAACAGGCTTTTAAAATTAAATTTTGATTTTTTATTTAATTTAGATTAAACTACTAATATATTACCAATACGTTTTTGTTTAGATAGAACCATAAACTTTTACTTAATATTATTTAAAAGTTTAATTTTATTTAAAATGGGACGTATATAATTTTTTAGAAATAAAGTTTATATCACGTTTTTTAAAAATTAGAGCTTCAAAGCTATAATAAATCAAACTTTTTACTAAAACTATATACAATAATAAATATTTAATCTGATAAAAAATTTGCCTTACTAAGTTATAAGTTGCGATTTCTATTTCGTAGAAAGCCTTATTTTAATGTTCAAATGAAACTTTCTTTCATTATCTAAGGTCCAGAAAGAGAACATATAGGCAAAACTTTAATTTGAACAGCGGAATCTTAAACTACCTTTTGTAGCGTAGCGCAGAAAAAAAGGTCTTCTGCGTAAGGTCGGCAAGCTTCGCTTGCTTACCCATTGGTTTAACTTAAATTTTAATACAAGGTATTCAAATTTAAGTTTTGATCTCTGAGCAAATCCTTGCTTTACCAAAAGGTCAATAGCAATGTAAAGGAGGATCTATAAAGAAAAGTTTTTTCTTCACATGTATATGCGAACTTCGCGTATTCAAGTAGTTTAGGTAAAATAATGGTTGTTTTACAAACTTTGTTTGTAAAACTTCATTTAAAAGTATAGCTTTTAAATTTAGAAATGGGATTTAAATTTGGAACATGGTTCAGAATAAAATTTCAAAGTTGCCATAAAGTCTAACCTAGTAACCAAATTGATATAAGGTTAATAAGTTGCACTCGCATAATCAGCGGGTTTTAGCTAATCAATAAAGTAATTCGAAATTATTTTAAATTTAAAGGATAATTATTATGACTCGAGTAAAACGAGGGAATATTGCTCGTAAACGACGTAAAAAAGTACTAAAGATTACAGAAGGGTTTCGTGGCTCATCTTCGATTTTATTCAGACCGGCTAATCAGCAAAAAATAAAAGCGTTAAAATCTTCTTATAGAGATCGAAATCAACGAAAACGAGAATTTAGACGCCTTTGGATTACAAGAATGAATGCTGCTGTACGACTTTATGGCTTAAACTATAGCCAATTTTTACATGGATTGAAAAAATCCAATATGTTTTTAAATCGAAAAATGTTAGCACAATTAGCAATTCGAGATCACGAAGCTTTTCGTCAATTAGTTCAATCTTTAAATTAATATGTAAAACTTTTGAGTGCAAAATTAAAGTTGTCAAGCAACGCTTTGCTAGTTGATAGATTTATAAAAGGGCCAAACCTAAGTTTTCAAATTAAGTTTTTTTTAAATCTAAATCTTGGGTTTTGATAAAGTTTTCTAAAATACAATCGAAGCTTCTCTAAATATTACCCTCGCTCCTACGCCCAACTTCGTTGGGCAATAGGGGCAACCCGGGAGCCCTAGGTTCCTCATTAGGTATTGCGCTTTGGTTTTTACTCCTTAGCCATTGATAAGGAGCAATGACCTAAACTACCTTTGGTAGCATAGTGCAGAAAAAAAGTCCAAAATAGAACAGAGTTCTATTAGGATCTTCCACTTTGTGGAAGTCCAAAATGTGTGCTTGCACACATTAAGATCTTTAAGCTTCGCTTAAAGTCTTTTCTTTACCCTTTGGTATTTACTCATTAGCCGTTGCTAATGAGCAACGGCCAAAGGGTAATGACTAATAAGACAAGGCTAGCGAAAGATATTGTAATTAAAAATCAGTAAATTTTTACAAATCAATTACACATCAATTTTTCATATTAAAATAAAAATTTTATTAACTATTATTTATATTATATAATTTTGCAGCTTATGACTTTTTCAAACCGAATATCAAAAAATAAGACCCTTCAAAGTCAACGAATAATTCCTATTATTCAACGTAAATCACAATCAAAACTGATTCCATTTCAAGGAACAATTGATTATAAAAATATTGTTTTATTAAGAAAATTTATTACTTCGGAAGGAAAAATATTACCTAGACGTATTAATGGTTTAACAGCTAAACAGCAACGACACATGGCAAAAGCTATAAAAAATGCTCGAATGATCGGTCTATTACCTTTCATAAATAAAAGTCAACCATCTCAGTAATTTTCTCTAAATAAAGTAAAACAAATTTTTAATATTAAAAATTTGTTTTACTTTATTTAGAGAAAATTATAACCAACTAGTTTCAAAAAAACACGCCCTGTAGGACTTGAACCCACGGCATTAGGTTTTGGAAACCTACGTTCTACCAACTGAACTAAGGGCGTTGCGTCTTTTTCTTTTAAAAAAGTTTATTGTAGTAACGTAGCCCATAACAAAAGTGTTCGGAGGAAGGACCACAGCCCTCATCCTAAAACAAGCTACGCTTGTTAAAGTTTCACCCGTAGGGTGAAGCCTTCGGGGCAAGGTTATCAAGCGAAGCTTGATTACCGAAATAAGATTTGTATCTTTGGGCTCGTTTATATTTAGGACCTCAGATTTTTAACGCAAATCATTTTATTTAAACGCGTAACTTTTAAAATAGAAGTAAATGAAGATAAAAAGTAAGATTAATTTAGAATCGGGATGACAGGATTCGAACCTGCGACCTCCTGTTCCCAAAACAGGAGCGCTACCAAACTGCGCTACATCCCGATAATTTATCTATTATAAATTTACATTTTCAAACTTAGTTATGCAAGTGATTTTTAATATATTTAAAAAAATAGCTTCTTTAACTTTTTAGTTTTATAATAAATTGTACAATAGCTCTAAAATTTTTTAGGAGAAAGTTTTCCCGGTAGCCCTGGGTTCCCGGGCTACGTCTCTCTAATTAAAACTTACTGTTTTTTTACGGAGAATATTAAAAGCACTCAAAATTGAAAAAAAACTAGCTTAAAGTAAAAACATTGTTTAAAATGAATAATTTACAAATTATTTTTTTAAAATGCTTACCTTCAAAAGAAATACAAGCGAAATTTATCTGTTTTGTGTGAAAGCTGTTTACTGTAAAATCTTGTTCTAAATGGCGAAGTGTTCATCAGTCTATGAAGAAGAACATCTAAGTATGAATTAAAGGTTCACTTATAAATGTAACACCTACCGCTTAAGATCAGCTGGGTAAACTTTGCTGGCAGCGAGGTGACACTTTGTTTAAACCTTCGGTTTAAACTTAGAGAAAACATTTAAAAAAATACACTTTAGAATAAATAAAGTTTATTTTTAAACCTTGGTTAACTCATTACTAAAAACTAAGATTTTCTATTTAATTTACGCGAACATTTCATTTTTATTAGGAAGAAATTTAACGGCTAACAATTATCCTATATTTTAAGCTGATTGTTTGTACAATATATTATCAATAATTTAAAATAAGGACCAGTTCAATGAAATATTTTACTACATATCTTTCAACTGCACCTGTTGTGGCTTTAATTTGGTTCACTTTAACAGCAGGTTTACTGATTGAAATTAATAGATTTTTTCCCGATCCATTAGTTTTTTCATTTTAAATAATTTTTATTTGTTTTCACTAAAAGTTAAAACCTTGGTTATCCAATTTTCTTTGGTAACCTTCGAGAAGTTGAATAATTTCTCTAAGTTTTGTCTAACAGTAAAAAACTAAGCTAACTCATAATTTTTTTTGAAGCTTTACCCGTTGCTAAATGTTTTATCTAAGATAAAACATTTAACAAAAACTGAAATTTTTCGCGCAAGATCAGGTTAAAGTAAAGTATAGCTTCGTTTTGTATACAATCTTAAAAATTAAATTCAAAATAAGATTTTCTAAGTTAACAAACTTTGTTTGTTAACCAAGTTTCTCTAAATTACAAACTTTGCGCAGCGCAGAAAAAAAGTCCAAAATAGAACAGAGTTCTATTAGGATCTTCCACTTTGTGGAAGTCCAAAATGTGTGCTTGCACACATTAGGGTCTTTAAGCTTCGCTTAAAATTTTCTGCGTTTGTAATCAAGTTTTACAAGCGTAGCTTGTAAAGCCCGTAGGGAAAATCCAGGGTGTACAGTTTTGTTTAAAGGTTAATTATAACAGCTACTCTTATTTTTCACTCGGTTTCTTAAAACTAAAACAGTCTAACTCTTATCAAAATTTTAAATTTGATTCTAACTTTTAGTGAACTCTTTTAAATTTGTTCTAAAATTACTAGTAACTGGTAAAATACTTTTTTTTAAAAGTAAAGTTAAATGCAACTTATTTCCCATATTTTAAAAATTTAAATTTGGCCTGCTCGCTTATGTATGGTATAATCACGACATAATTAGTTAAAAAAATTTGTATTTTGTAAGCTTTTATCAACAAATTAAAATGAGTCTTTATCTAATAAATTTTGTTGAGATTTTTATCACAAATAGAAACTAGTTTTTAATTTAAAATTAAAACTGAATTTTACTGCTAATTTTAAGCGAGTAATAAAATACCGCTTTTACTTTTTTAATAAATTAGAAATTTTTATAGAAAATTTTGTAACAAAGTTTTGAAACTACCACTAGGATAGTCAAGCGACGCTTAACAAGCTTGCCCCTTGCCTAAATTGAACAACTTTGTTGTTCAATTTAGGCAAGGAGCAAGGTCTTCCATGTAATGGAAGGCATGAGTAAACAAGCGAAGCTTGTCAACCTTACTACCTCCGGTAGTTTAGGGCTCCCAGATAAAGAACTTTGTTCGTATACCCCTTCGGTAATCAAGCTTCGCTTGAGAACCTTGGCTCGAAGGGGTGAGGCCGAAAAAACTAAGAGTTTATTTATAAAGTAATTTTAGCCGGGGTTTCGAAGTATAAATAGTTAAACCACGTTTGACGTTTATATCAAAAAGAAAAACCTTATGGGGCTTTTATCAATACTTTTATTTGTAAGGCTTTGTTTAAATAATTCTTATCCCTTGCGTTTGCTCCTTACGTTGCCCCTTGCTTTATCTCTTGATCGGTCCTTTTGTCTCTACTCATTAGCGTTTACGTCTGAGTCTTTACTGCTCAGCCATTGTTTGTGATTAGAAGTCTAGTCGTTTAGCCTAAAACACAAGTTCAAAATAGAATTTTTAATTCTATTAGGATTTTCCACTTGTTGCTAGCTTTCTTAAATAGAGTCACACCGAGAGGGTAATACGTAGCGAACAATTGAAGCTTATTTTAACGATGGGAACAACGTAAAATTTTACCGGTCAAAGTCTACGGACGAAACTTTATGTTGTTCGTATTTTAGAGAATACATTTCGAAAAATCAAATTATCAAACAAAAAAATTTTATTCAAATTTATTCTTGTTCTATTTTATTTAAAGATTCTCGAGTAATTTTTGTTTCCAATTAATTTTAAAGTAAATATTATGCCTACTATTCAACAATTAGTTCGTTCAGCAAGAAAAAACATTTCAAAAAAAACTAAATCACCTGCCCTTCAAGCTTGTCCTCAACGTCGAGGTGTCTGCACACGAGTTTATACAATGACCCCCAAAAAACCAAATTCTGCTTTTAGAAAAGTAGCTCGTGTACGATTAAGTTCAGGATTTGAAGTAACAGCTTATATTCCAGGGATTGGCCATAATTTACAAGAACATTCTGTTGTTTTAGTACGTGGCGGAAGAGTTAAAGATTTACCTGGGGTTCGATATCATATTGTTCGAGGAACATTAGACACATCAGGTGTTAAAGATCGAGTTCAAGGTCGTTCAAAATATGGTGTTAAGCGCGCAAAATAAGTTTGAGCGTTTTTTAGGTAGCAACTGTTTACTTGTTATCTTTTAGCCAAAATAAAATTTTTTTTACTATATAAAATGTTTATAAACTTTTGTCACTAAAAACTTGATAAAATCTAGTTTTAATACAACTGAAGCTTTTAAACTCTAAAAATGATAAATCAAAAATACGAATATAAAACAAATGAATGCATTTCCTTTTCGATTCTACTAGGATCTTCTACGTAGTAGAAGTTTAAGTCTAAACTTTTAGCTTATACCAAGTTTATAAATTTAAAAGCTATGCCCATTGGTTTGTGCATTCGCACAAACTTTAAAACACAGAAAGCTTGACAAAATCCTAATACAATCTCTGATATGAAATATACTTTCTTAAATTACCCGGGAGCCCTAGATTCCCGGGCTACGCTAAGGTAATTTAAGGAAGGATTGTATTTTGGACCTTTTTTTCACAAAAGACTTTTTTCTGTGCTACGTCAAGTTTTACAAACTTTGCTTGTAAAGCGTCCTACGGACGAAGTCTTTCGTGTTTAACAAAGGGTAAAAACTACGCTTCGTTTGTTAACTTTAGAGAAAAGCTAAATCTTAAAATAATAAGTTTGTCAGAATAGTTGCTTTTCATACAATTCTATAAATAATGGAGTTATTATCTTATGTCTCGTCGTCGTACCCCTAAAAAACGTTTTTTATCTCCAGACCCTGTTTATGATAGTCATTTAGTGCATATGATTGTAAATCACCTTATGAAAAAAGGGAAAAAATCATTAGCATATAGAATGTTTTATGAATCTATGAAACAAATTGGTGAAGTTACAAAACAAGATCCAGTTAAAATTATTGAACAAGCAGTAAGAAATGCCACCCCATTAGTTGAAGTAAAAGCACGACGTGTTGGTGGTTCGACTTATCAAGTTCCTTTAGAAGTGACCCCAGAACGTGGTACAGCCCTTGCAATTCGATGGATTTTAACTTCGTGCAGAAGCCGATCTGGCCGAAATATGATTTCAAAATTAAGTAATGAATTTTTAGATGCTTCTAAAAATATGGGAAATGCGATTCGTAAACGTGACGAACTTCACAGAATGGCAGAAGCAAATAAAGCTTTTACAAAATATCGTTTTTAAAAACGTAGATTGTATATTTTGCATAAAATTCGGTCATCAAGCGAAGCTTGACAAACTTACCCTAAAACAAGCTACACTTGTTCAAGTTTCACTCCTCGGTAATCACGCTTCGCTTGATAACTTTGCCCATCTTGGTCTTTACTCATCAGCGATAGCTAATGAGTAAAGACCAAGATGGGCAATGGCTAAGGAGTAGCAAGGGTGAGGGTGAAGCCTTCGATAATCAAGCGAAGCTTTATTACCTTCCCTCTACGCCCAACTTTATTAGGCGTAGGGGTGAGGCTACGATCGAAGTTCGTCACTTATAACTAAAAAATGATAAAAAACCATAAAAATTGTGAAATTATATTTGTCTATAATTTCTAAAAATAATTACTAAACCTGGGAGCCCTAGATTCCCGGGCTACGGACTTTCAATTTTTGGAAGAGCCTAGTTAATTAACTTTACGTACTACAGAAAAAAGTCCAAAATATAATCCCTCCTTAAATTACCTTAGTAATTTAAGAAAGTATATTTCATATCAGAAATTTTATTAGGATCTTTTCGAAACCAAAATATACTCAGAGAGTGTATTAGGATCTTCTACATAGTAGAAGTCCAAAATGTGTGCTTGCACACATTAGGATCTTTAAGCTTCGCTTAAAGTCTTCTGTATTTATTAACTTTGGAAACTGAATTGAACTTTATCATACAGATAAATCTAAATCAGCTAATTTGCTATTTTTTTCGAAATTATTTATTCAAAGTTCCAAAATAATGATTATAAAAAAACTATACAATAAAACTAGAAAAAGTGATTGAACGATTTATCTTAAATGAAAATCAAATATTTATTTAAAAAATTTTAACAATTAAGGACAAAATTAAAATATGGCACGCGCAAAATTTGAACGTAAAAAACCGCATGTAAACATTGGTACAATTGGTCATGTTGATCACGGAAAAACTACTTTAACTGCAGCTATTACAATGGCATTAGCAACTAGTAGTGGTGGGAAAGGACGAAAATATGCTGATATTGATTCTGCACCTGAAGAAAAAGCAAGAGGTATTACAATTAATACTGCTCATGTAGAGTATGAAACTGAAAATCGTCATTATGCACATGTAGATTGTCCAGGTCATGCAGATTATGTTAAAAACATGATTACAGGTGCAGCACAGATGGATGGAGCTATTCTTGTAGTTTCAGGTGCAGATGGTCCAATGCCGCAAACTAAAGAACATATTTTATTAGCAAAACAAGTTGGAGTACCTAACGTTGTTGTTTTTTTAAATAAAGAAGATCAAGTGGACGATGAAGAACTGTTAGAATTAGTTGAGTTAGAAGTTCGTGAAACTTTAGATAATTATGAATTTCCTGGTGATGAAATTCCTATTGTTTCTGGTTCAGCACTACTTGCTTTAGAAGCTTTAACTGAAAATCCAACATTAACACGTGGTGAAAACAAGTGGGTTGACAAAATTTTTGATTTAATGGATCAAGTTGATAGTTATATTCCTACTCCAGAAAGAGATACCGATAAATCTTTTTTAATGGCAGTGGAAGATGTATTTTCAATTACTGGACGTGGTACTGTAGCAACTGGTCGAGTTGAAAGAGGCAGTGTTAAAGTAGGTGAATCAATTGAAATTGTTGGTTTACGAAAAACTCGCACTACAACCGTAACTGGTTTAGAAATGTTTCAAAAAACATTAGAGGAAAGTGTTGCAGGAGATAATGTAGGAGTTTTACTACGTGGAATTCAAAAAGTGGATATTGAAAGAGGAATGGTGCTAGCAAAACCTGGAACAATTACTCCACATACTAAATTTGAATCTCAAGTTTATGTTCTTACAAAAGAAGAAGGTGGCCGCCATACACCGTTTTTTTCAGGATATCGACCTCAATTCTATGTGCGTACAACTGATGTAACTGGAAAAATTGAATCATTTCGTGCAGATGATGATACTGCAACTCAAATGGTAATGCCTGGAGATCGTATTAAGATGAATGTTGAATTGATTCAACCAATTGCGATTGAAAAAGGAATGAGATTTGCTATTCGGGAAGGCGGTCGAACAGTTGGTGCAGGTGTTGTTTCTACAATCATTGAATAAATTTGCTGAAAAAACCCGGGAGCCCTAGATTCCCGGGCTACGATAAGTAAAACTTATTTAAATTTTAATCTTTGTCGTTGTTCAAATCCAAGTAGAGGTTGAGACTTATAGCTCCGTAATTAGGTCTTTCTAGTGTTCTTTACTTTACTATTTATTTTACCTAAACTACTTAAATAAGCTTTGCTTGTTTAAGTAGTAAGGTTTATGAGCTTCGCTCGAATATCTGTAGGGCGTAGCCTGGGAACCTAGGGCTCCCAGGTCAAACTTTGTGTTTTACCGTTGCCCTGCTGGGCACGGCAAGGGTGAAAGATAAAACATTTAGTAAAGAAATAGAAATTCAACTTCTACTAACGCATTAAAACAACGGCGTAAGATTTTTAACTTACAAACTTTGCTTGTAATCAAATTTTACATTTTGTAGAACATAACCCTTCATCTATTTAAGTATGCAAAGACTTGAAACTTTGCCCGTTGCCCTGCCGGGCACGGCAAGGGTCCAAGTGTTCTCTGTTTTTTTCGAGTTACGTTAAAAGTCAAAACTTCGCTCATATAATGGGTTAAACAGTTAGCTTTACTTATGTTAATGTGAACGATGTTTTATGATAAAGGCGTGTACTTTGTTAAAGAATGAAACTCATAACTTAGAGAAAAATTTACTTTCTTTTTAAGTAAATATTTAAGCAAAATTTTATGTTCTTCTTAGTTCTTAGGGTACTAGCTAGCCTAAACCTAAAAAACATTGTGTTTAAGTTTTTATAGTTAGAATTTTATCTTTAAACACACTTAAAAAGATTATTTTTTCAAAATAGGGAACAAACTTATGAAAATAAAAGAACTTGTACGTACTATTGAACAAACTCAATTAAAGCAGGGATTACCAAAAATTTGTGTAGGTGATACGGTTAAAGTAGGTGTCTTAATTCAAGAAGGAAATAAACAAAGAGTACAACCTTATGAAGGAACAGTTATAGCTTTGCATCGTGCTGGGTTAAGCACAACAATTACGGTCAGACGTATTTTTCAAGGCATTGGAGTTGAACGAGTTTTTACTATTCATTCTCCGTCGATTCAAGATATTGAAATTGTAAGACGAGCAAAAGTTAGAAAAGCAAAACTATATTATTTGAGAAACCGTATCGGAAAAGGTACTCGTCTTAAAGAAAAATTTGATTTTAACAGAACCACTAATACTGATAATTAATTGGCGATGCCTCGATTTTTTATGATTATAAATGAAATCGAGATTTTATAAAATAAACAAAGTTTTGTTTTCTAAGTTTAAGACTTCCACTTTGCCATTGTCCTTATCGGACATGGTAAGGATGGAAGTCTTAAACAAAGTTTTCCTTTTCAAGGAAATCCAAATAAAATTTGGTTTAAACATTTAGATATAATAGAAATCAATTTTAAATAAAGTGTACTCTCGAACTCTGTACGAAGAGCTTTCTGTAATAGTGTTAACTGTCAACTATTAAATATCAAAAGGAAGAGGTAATCAAACAAAGCTAGAAATCTAACCGTTCCCGTCTAAGCTAGAAACTCTGCTTAGAGTAAGGGTGGACACATAGCCGTTGTTTTTTTTTAAATTGACTCTAAGTGAATGACTAAAATAGTTCGCAGAAAAAATATTTATATAAAACTTTGTTTTATTTCCAAGGGGTATGTAAACTACGCCCCCTAGCCTTCTGATTTAATAAAGTTGATAGTTTAGGAATAACATATAAAAGTTGCTTTTAAAAAAATTTATATTATATGGTTGATTTATACGAAACTCAAGAGTCTGACTTAATTCGTCGTTATATTGTAGTAGGTTCACGTAGATTTAGTAATTATTGGTGGGCCTCTGTTATTTTTTTAGGTGCTTCAGGTTTCCTATTAACTGGTATTTCAAGCTATTTACAATTTAATTTGCTTCCCTTTATTAAATCAAAAGATATTCTATTTTTTCCACAAGGATTAGTAATGTGCTTTTATGGAATTTTAGGTTTTTTATTTAGTATTTTTTTATGGTTAACTTTATTTTGGAGTGTTGGAGGCGGTTTTAACGAATTTAATAAAAAAGACGGTATTGTAAGAATTTTTAGATGGGGTTTTCCAGGAAAAAATCGACGTATTGACTTATTATACTCTATTAAAGATATTGAAGCTATTAGAGTTGAATTAAAAGAAGGGCTAAATCCACGTCGTACTATTTACCTTCGTGTAAAAGGAAAGCGTGACATCCCATTAACTCGAATAGGCCAACCTATGACTTTAGAAGAGATTGAGAAACAAGCTGCTGAATTAGCAAAGTTTTTACAAGTATCTTTAGAAGAAAGTTAATTTTCATGTATGTTTCCAAAGTTTATGCGAAGCATAAACTAAGGTTGTTCACGAAGTGAAAGCCTTATAAAAGTAAAAGATCAATGTTTAATTTCGATATATTTTAAATAAATTGAATCATTCCTCTAACTTTGCTTTAATGAACAAAGTTTAGTGCGAATTCTAATGAAATAGCAAAACAAGACGCTACAAAAGGTAACAAAGTTTTGTTTTAGAAGTCTAAATAACTATGAAAGGTATTCTAAGGTTATCAAGTGAAACATAGCACAGGAAAAAGTTTTCTGTGGAGCTTTGCAATAATGGAAAGTAAAATGGTCAAGCTTTTTTTTTAAAAATCTAAAGTTTGTGTGGATACTAAAATAAACGAAGCGTATTCAAGTTTTCTAAGTATAGTTTTGAAAGCCTTTTAGGTTTTTAAATTTCTGTGAAAGAAGAGAAACACCAAGAGGCTTTACGCTTTGCGTGAAACTTCCTGTTTTATTGAAGATAAAACATTTAGCAAAGCACAAATTAAGGTCTTCTGTGAAACATAAATTTAAGTTTGAGGGAAATATTAAAGGAAGATTTTGTAAGCTTTGCCTACGCTACCAAAGGTAGTGTAGGCCATTGCTCCTTAGCAATGGCTAAGGAGTAAAGACCAAAGGGCAATACCTAATGAGGAACCTAGGGCTCCCGGGTTTCCTATAAGGAAAACTTTGATATTACCCTTCGGTAATCAAGCGCAGCTTGGCAACCCGTAGCTCGGGAACCTAGGGCTCCCGGGTTGCCCCTATTGCCCAACGAAGTTGGGCGTAGGGGTAAGGGTAATATTTAGAGAAGCTTCGATTGTATTAAGATCTTTCACCTCGTGGAAGTCTTTTGGGTGAGGTTAGGGAACTTCACTGACATCCTCGAAAATAAGCAAAGCTGATTCAAGGTTCATCCGTAGTGTGAAGTGTACTATGATACAAAAAGCAATGACTTCTACAAAGTAACCTGATAGAGTCGAAAACGTCATCTCAGCAAAGTAAAATTTACAACACAAAAAATTAAATTCTATTAGATATGGTAAGGGTGAAGTAACTAATTTAGAAAATGTTTAAATTGACATATTACGAATTTTGGTATGAGTTTGTAGCTCAGTGGATTAGAGCTCGCGTTTCCGAAGCGCGGTGTCGAGGGTTCGATTCCCTCCTTACTCAAAATAATTTGTTTTTATAAGTCGATATTTTTCTGTCCTATTAAAAAAAATAGTTCTGGAAATTACAAATTTCCAGGTCGACAAATCTAGCTCTAAAAGAAAATTAACTTTATAAATTTAAAAGCGTAGCTTTTAAATCAAGTTTTACAAACTTTGTTTGTAAATCCAAAGTGCATAAACAGAATTTATTAATTAGGTCCCAAAGTAAAAGTCTTAATTAATAGAAATTTAGAATTCCAGAATAAAAAAAATTGAAAAATTTTTAAATTTTAAGTAAACTATGGATAGAGCTTTAAGCCTGCTTAACTCAATTGGCAGAGTATCGGTTTTGTAAACCGAAAGTTATCGGTTCGACTCCGATAGCAGGCTTTCCATATTTCATAATTAGTAAAAATTTTGAGTTTATTCAATCATACTATGATAAGTTGCAACTGTTGATGGGGAAATTTGGTTTAAATAACGGAAAATCCAATATTTAAAAACTGTATCTAATAATACGGGAAAGGTCGCAACAAATAAGTAAATAAAATCTTGGTTTTCCGGAAATCCAAAATGTCTTAATATTAATTCTAAAAAAATTTCCCACCCACGTGGTGAATGAAAACCAACAAGCAAATCAGTTCCTAAAATTAACAAAAAAGATTTTGTTGTGTCACTTAAACTATAAATTGATTCAGTTAAAAATGATTTTAAAATTATAATTTGTGGTTTCATCCAAATAACTAAAAAACTAATTATTCCAAAAGTAATAAAATCACCAAATAAATTAGTTAAGGCTATAATACTTTGCTGATTATAGTGAATTGCTAATTCAATTATTTTTTCTTGGAGATCTTCTTGTATAACATTTTTTGATTCAATTAATTGAATCTTTTTTCTTTTCTGCATGGTACTTTCGAAATAAAGCTCTTTAATTTCTTCAGTGGTTTGTTTTTTTGCAAGATCCTTTTCAGATAATTCTTTAAAATTTGAATTCAAAGAATATTTAATTTTATTAGACTCTCCTAAAGTTGTATTCTCCTGATCGCTTTTGTCAGACTCAAAAATAAAATTATTATCTAGATCATTAATCAAAAATTCAAAATAGATTTTCTCTTCAAATTTTTTAATCTCAGTAAAAGCGCGGTCTTGTTGATAAGAATTTAGAAAAATTTCATTTTGGTGTCTATTCCAAAAATTTTCTGTTACTGGTATTAATAAAAAATTTTTTAATAAATAATTTATAATTAAGGGTATAATTGTTAAACTAACTAAACATTTTACAGAGACTAAAACTTGGAATCTTGAAATACGAAATTCTTGAATAACTAACTTTTCAGCGCCGGGCAAAAGTTGTTTTCTAAAACGGTCAAAGGTCCGGATAATAGATCGTGGAATGAGTCCGGTTTGTTCAATTGCTTGTTTTGCCATAGAAATTTTTTAATTTTAATTAACAAAGACTTCCAATTTTTGGAAGATCCTTCTTTTATTGGCTTTTATTGGCTTTGCCAATAAAAGAAGTATTTTCTACTAATTAAATATATTTTAATTAGTAGAAGATCCTGGTTTGTGCTTCGCCTCTTGGTACAAGGTTACCAAACAAAGTTTGGTAACCAGGATCTTCCACCGAATGGTGGAAGTCCTTACGCATTAGCTATTGCTAATGAGCAATAGCCAAGGGGTAAGGACACAAACCTTGGATTTTCCCTACGGGCTTTACGCGAAGCGTAAAACTTTATGCCTCATTCAGAGAGGTTTATAACCCGTAGCGAAGCGCAGCATAGTACAGAAAAAAAGTCCATAATAGAGCTACGCTCTATTAAGATGTTTCCTAAACAAACATAGCGAAGCGCAGAAAAAAAGTCCAAAGTATACAAACTTTGTTTGTATACTAGGATCTTAAAGCTATGCTTTAAGTCTTCTGCGTTTGTTTAGATTACCCGGGAGCCCTAGATTCCTCATTAGGCATTGCTAATGAGCAATGGCCGGGCTACGGGTCTAAATTGAACAACAAAGTTGTTAAATAAAGTTTTCCCAGTCGGGCTTTACGCGAAGTGTAAAACTTTATGTTTTACCGTTGCCCTGCCGTCAACGGCAAGGGTCTAAGATAAAACATTTAGGAAAGCCTTTAAGGAAGTCCAAAGTGTGTGCTTGCACACACTAGGATCTTTAAGCTTCGCTTAAAGTCTTAAAGTCTTCTGCGACCCTTGCCGTAACCGGCAGGGCAACGGTAAAACATTTAGAAAAAACTTGGTTAGCAAACTGCGTTTGGGAAGTTAAAAATATTGTTTTTTAAATTTTTAGTTTTGTTTGTAATCACAGTTTTATCGACTACAGTTATAAACTTTTAATTGTTAACTCTTTTGTTCCTAGGTCTTCCAACGTAAGACGTTATAAGCTAAATATATTGTTAAACAAAACTCTATAATGACTTGGAGTGAAGCTGGAAGATTTGAATTACCAAACACAGAATCTTGGTTTGTGTAGAGCACAAACCTAAAAAACGTTAGGCGAAAACTAAAATCTATTTTTTTTGTTTTAAAAAAGCTATGTTTAATAGTATTTTATCACTAAAAATCAACCTTTTAAAAATAAAATAGGACTATATCGCTTTAAAAAAGAAATTAAACTAAAATAATGTTAAAGTAATTTACGATAGTAAGACTTTCATAAAATGGAACACCTTAGTTAACAAACAAAGTTTGTTAATTTTGAAAAGGTAGCTAGAAAATTGATTTTTAAAAAAAACTTTTGTTTTTAAAAAATATTATTTTGAAAGCTTTATCTTAGTTTTCAAGTTCTATTTAAAACGTTTTTCGATCTATGTTTGTAAAACTTTGTGTAAATCAAAGGTTTTTATAAATAGTAAAATACAACAAAATTTATAACAGACAAAGCTCATTTTGGTCTTTACCAAGAGCTAAAGACCAAAAACTTAGTTCGTTCGAAAATAATACAAATTTATAAATATCTGTTTTGTTAAGGATAAAACAAAAAATTTTATGATGATTGATTTAGTAAAATATCCTGTTTTAACAGAAAAATCTGTAAGATTAATTGAAAATAATCAATATACTTTTGATGTTGAGCCTAAACTTAATAAAATACAAATTAAGAAATTAATTGAAGGTTTATTTGAAGTAAAAGTTATTGCGGTCAATACTCATCGACCACCACGTAAAAAAAAAAGACTTGGTATTTCTCAAGGTTATCGAAGTCGTTATAAACGAGTTATTATTACAATTAAATCAGGTGAATCTATTCCATTGTTTCCAGACACTTAAATAAATACTAAATAATTTGTCAAAACAAATCTTGTCCAAAATAGACTCAAAGAGTCTATTAGGATCTTGAAGCTTCGCTTCAAGTCTTCACTACATTTTGTTTATTTCAGATTTACCTAAATTACTAACAAAATTTTGTTGTTGAAACAAGTCTTTTAATTCTATGAATTTTGTTCATCAACCTTGTTACTCAATCATTCTTATGTCTTGTTTCGTTTATAAATTCGGCATTTTAGACTTTTATTTCAAAGTGCGACGTATTTAAAAACCACCTTAGATTATTTTGTAGCGATGGAGGGTGATTAAAGATTGTATTATAGTCTTGTATCTTTACCTTGGCCATTATCGAAATTTAAGAACTTGTTCTTGAATAAAGTTTCGCCTAAATGTTTTATCTTCGATAAAATTTTACGCTTCGCGTAAAGCCTACGGGTAAATTCTTCCGGGCATGGGAAGGATAAAAGTTTTGAATAAATTTCAAATTATATTTTGTCGCTAGTTTATCGTACAGGATAAGATTTAAGAACTTCGTTCGGATACTTGGAGAGTGAACTTGATAGTACCCTACTGGTTGACAAAATAAGTAAAGCTTGATTTAGGAAACTATTGGTAATCTTTATCCACCTTAATTGTGAACTTTTAATTAGTTTTGAAAGAATGTCGAAATCACCAGCTTAGCGAAATTTTTAGAAAATTCTATCAAATATTTCTCACAACCTTTTATTAAAAAACTTAAGGATAGCTTTTTTTTTAGTAGTAATTAAATATTATGGGTATTCGTCTCTATCGTGCTTATACACCTGGTACACGAAATCGTTCTGTATCGGAATTTAATGAAATTTCACAAACGAAACCCGAAAAATCTTTAACTTATTCGGTACATAGATCAAAAGGTCGAAATAATCGTGGAGTTATTACTAGTCGTCATCGTGGTGGCGGTCATAAAAAATTATATCGCCAAATAGATTTTAAACGGAATAAAATTGGTATTATTGCAAAAGTAGCGACTGTTGAATATGATCCAAATAGAAATGCACGTATTGCTTTACTGCACTACCAAGATGGTGAAAAACGATATATTCTTTATCCTCGAGGATTAAAATTAGGTGACAATATTATTGCTGATATTGAAGCTCCTATAGTTATTGGAAACTCTCTACCTCTTTTTAATATGCCACTAGGAACTGAAGTTCATAATGTAGAACTGCATCCGGGATCGGGTGGACAACTAGTAAGAGCAGCAGGAACTGTAGCACAGCTTGTCGCTAAAGAAGGTAAATTTGTAACTCTTAGATTACCTTCTGGTGAAGTTCGTTTAATTTCAAAAGAATGCTGGGCAAGCATTGGTCAAGTCGGTAATGTTGATGTTAGTAACTTAACATTAGGTAAAGCAGGGCGTACTAGATGGCTTGGTCGTCGACCAACGGTACGAGGTGTTGTTATGAACCCAGTAGATCACCCACATGGAGGGGGAGAAGGGCGCGCACCAATTGGACGATCACATCCTGTAACACCTTGGGGACGACCAGCATTAGGTCAGCGAACTCGACAGTCTAAAAAATATAGTAATAAATTAATTCTTAAACGACGCAAATAAAATAAGTTTTTATAAAATTCAAAGAGTTTTAGCTCTTTTTCTATTTTATCCTACAAATAATTTTAAAAAATTTATTTTTTATACAAAATTTAAGTTCTGAATTTTTTTATGAATAAAGGGTGAGCGTAAGAATCTAAATCCAAGGTTAACTCTCTAAGTTAACCAACTTCGTCTGTTAACCGAGTTTTTATCATAGGGCTTTATAAGTGTAGCTTGTAAAACTTTATTACAAACGCAGAAAAAAAGTTTTTTGCGAACCCACGTTTTCCGAAATAGAATCTGAAGTAGAATTATAATAATGCTCCCACGCAGTGGGGGTATGTTCTACTACGCTTTGTAACATTTTAGTAAAGTAAAAAACCTTTAAGCAAATTATTTTGTAATGAAGGGTTTCATTTTAAATAAAGGAAAAAAACGCTCATGTCACGTTCGTTAAAAAAAGGCCCTTTTGTAGCCAGTCATCTTTTAAAAAAAATTGAAAAGTTAAACGATCTCGGAGAAAAAAAAGTTGTATTAACTTGGTCTCGAGCTTCTACAATCGTACCTATTATGATTGGGCATACAATTGCTGTTCATAATGGACGTGAACATATTCCCATTTTTGTTACCGATCAAATGGTAGGCCACAAATTAGGAGAATTTTCACTAACACGAACTTTTCGAGGTCATATAAAAAGTGATAAAAAATCAAAACGCTAAATGTAAAATTATGAGGTTTTTAATTAACTTGGTAATTGCAGTGTAAACATTTTTTTATAAACTTTGTTAAAATTAATAGTTTATTTTAAGTTTTTCTTCTTTAAAATAAGCTTCGCTTATTAAAAATTTTTTTCTACTTTCTCACTAAACACAGATAATTTTAGAAATTTTTGGGTTACTGTTGGCCTTCTAATACCGCAAAGGATGTAGCCCGGGAACCTAGGAAGAAGACTTCCCTAAAGGGAATATCCTAAACAAACATAGTTTGTTTAGATTAGGTCTAAATTTAACAACTTCGTTGTTAAATAAAGGTTTGCCCTACGGGCAAAGCCTAGTGTGTGCAAGCACACACTTTGGACTTTCACATAGTGATTTAATACAATCTCTGATTGTATTTTAGACTTCTGTTCTTCCCGTGAAGCTCCCGGGTAAACCAAAATTCAAGGTATAGAAAAACTAAAATCTTTTTTAAATCTTCTCGTGAAAGTCATTGTTTGAACACTTTATATTCAAATATTAAAAAAAAACAACTTTTAAAACTACGCTTTTAAATTTGAACTTGTAGTAGAGCTAGAAGATCTTAACCGAGTGTAGTTTGGCTTTGGAAAAGTATATCTCTTATTATATAAAATCCGTAATATTTTTTAAGTTCGACCTAAACTTCAATTTTAAATTGAAATGTAGGCAAATCATTACCTCATTGCCACCTCTATTATCCGGTATTAAGATTCAAAAGGGAACAATTTTGCTTTTAGTGAAAATCTTAGAAAACAAATTTCTAAATTTAAAAGCTACGCCCATTGGTTTGTGCATTCGCACAAACTTTTAAATCAAGTTTTACAAATTTTGTTTGTAAAACATTAGAAAAACTAAAAAAGCAATCCTTTAGGGTAATAGACAGCGGTAAAAACTAAAAACTCTAAAAAATGTATTTTATTGGATTTTTTTAAAGAAACATATTTTTTGGTCAAAAACCAAATTTACAGTTTCAACAAATTAATTAGTATAAAAAAATATAACCTTATGGGACAAAAAATTCATCCTCTTGGGTTTCGTCTTGGTATTACGAAAAAGCATAGATCTCAATGGTTTGCAAAAACAAATCAGTACCCTCAACTTGTAGTTGAAGATAGTTTTATACGAAAACTGCTTCTTGAAAAATTTGCTGACGCTGGAATAACTCATATCGAAATTCAAAGAAAGCTCGATCAAATAAAAATTGAAATTCGTGCAGCACGACCAGGGATTTTAGTAGGTCGAGATGGGGCTAATTTAGACATTCTAAAAAAATTATTAGAACAAAAATTAACCACCTATCGTTTAAAAACGATTTTTAATTTTAAATCATCTAATGTAGTACCTTCGAAAATCGAAACTGTTAAACATTCTATCCAAGTTGCAATTCATGTAACTAAATTAGCTAACCCGGATTCAGAAGCAGCTTTTATAACTGATTTTTTAGTAGAACAACTCGAAAAAAGGGTTGCCTTTCGACGAGCTGTTCGTCAAGCTATTCAACGTGCACAACGAGCAGGGGTTAGTGGTATTAAAATTCAAGTATCAGGTCGTTTAAATGGTGCTGAAATTGCGCGTAGTGAGTGGGTTAGAGAAGGACGTGTGCCTTTACAGACTTTACGAGCAGATATAGATTATTGTTATAAAACCGCCAAAACTATTTACGGATTATTAGGTATAAAAATTTGGGTTTTTAAAAATAATTAAAATAATTTGTTCCTAAAATAAAAGTTTCTCATAAAGTTGAACTTAAAATAAAATTAAATTTTGTTTTTTAAGTTAACAAAAACAGAAGACTTCTACATAGTAGAAGATCCTAATACACTCTCTGAGTGTATTTTGGACCTTTTTTTGTGCTACGTTGTGTTTGTGTTTGTTAACCAAGTTTTTCTCGTAGAGAAAATCCTATCCTTTTATTATTTGGACACACGGGTTTCATAACAACTAAAAATATTAATTTACAAGGTCTAAACTACGCTTGGCTAATCAAGCGAAGCTTAATTACCTTACCCCTACGCCCAACTTCGTTGGGCAATAGGGGTAAAGTCTTACTTTTAGATAAATTCAAACCTAAAAAGTTTTAAATTTTTACCGTGTTTAAGTGAACAAACTTCGTTTGTTCACCAAATTTTCCCCATAAGGCTTTACAAGCGTAGCTTGTAAAACTTGATTACAAACGCAGAAGACTTTAACCCTTGCCGTGCCCGGCAGGGCAACGGGCGAGGCTTAAAGATCCTAATGTGTGCAAGCACACATTTTGGACTTCCACAAAGTGGAAGATCCTAATAGAACTCTGTTCTATTTTGGACTTTTTTTCTGCGCTGCGCAAAGTTTGTAATTTAGAAAATCTTTTTTACCTTACTATAAAGCAAAGTTTTACCTAAACTGTTACACTTTGTGTTCAACCATTAGGAAAACGATTACAATTATTAAAAAGATCATTATGTTAAGCCCAAAAAGAACAAAATATCGTAAGCAACATCGTGGACGTATGCGAGGAAAAGCTAATCGAGGTAATACAATAGCTTTTGGAGATTTCGGGTTACAGGCCTTAGAACCTTGTTGGATTACTTCTCGACAAATTGAATCAGGTCGTCGTGCAATGACACGTTATGCTCGACGAGGTGGTAAACTTTGGATTCGTATTTTTCCAGATAAACCAATTACAATGCGACCAGCAGAAACGCGAATGGGTTCCGGTAAAGGTTCTCCAGAATTTTGGGTTGCTGTAGTTAAGCCTGGGAAAATTTTATACGAAATGAAAGGTATTTCTGAAAGCGTAGCAAGATCTGCTATGCGAATTGCTGCATACAAAATGCCAATACGAACTCAATTTATTATGAAAGAGGCTTCATAGCTTAAATAGATTAAAAAAATTAGAGTTAATAAAGCTAAAATTTTTAAAATGCAGTGTAGGAAAAAGATTTTTCAGTTTAGAAAAAAACACAGTTCAAAAATTAAACTTGGATGTTTGAACAAGGCTCCAAGTCTCTAGAATAATTTAAATTTTTTCTAGGGCCATATAGAAGATCTCTAAGTGTTTTCTAAATGATAAACGTACCCGTACACAAAAACCAAAAGTTTTCACTAAGTTTTCTTCTAATTTTCCTTGCTCATCTTTGGTTTTTACGTTTTGTGTAAAATTTGATGTTATATACAACATTTAAGGCAAGAAATAAATAACAATACAAAAAAGTCTAAATTTATAATTTTTAAATTTAAATCAAGTTGTACAAGCTTCGTTTGTACAATTTAGATAAACCAAATATGTGTTTATAGGATTAAAGTTTGTTTGTCTTTGACGTTATCGCAAGGCTTGACCTTAGTCCGGTATTTAGGGCTTCCGGGTAATCAAGCTTCGCTTGATAAACCTGGCCCGTTGCCCTATTGGGTTAGATATTTATGAATAAATATCTAACCCAATAGGCAAAGGCTAAATTTAACAAATTAACAACTTCGTTGTTAAATAAAGTTTTCCCTAAACAAACATAGTTTGTTCAGATTAGGTCCTAAATGTTTTATCTTAGACCCTTGCCGTTGACGGCAGGGCAACGGTAAAACATAAAGTTTTACGCTTCGCCCCGGGAGCCCTAGGTTCCCGAGCTATGGTAAAGCCTACGGGAAAAGTCTACCGCCGTTGTCTAAATTAAAAAACGAAGTTTTTTAATAAAGTTTTACCCAAAGGGGAAATCCCGTTGGGTAAAATATTTATGAATAAATATCTAACCCAACACGCAAAGGCTAAATTTAACAACGAAGTTGTTAAATAAAGTTTTGCTCTACCAGCAAATTTTACCGGACACCGGTATCAAGTAGCGTAGCCTGGCTTTAACAAACTACGCTTGGTAAAACTTTATATTGTTGCCGTTGACAACAATATTTACGAACCTAAGAAGAAGACTTCCCTAAAGGGAAGATCCTAAACAAACATAGTTTGTTTAGATTAGGTCTAAATTTAACAACTTCGTTGTTAAATAAAGGTTTGCCCTACGGGCAAAGCCTAGTGTGTGCAAGCACACACTTTGGACTTTTACATAGTGATTTAATACAATCTCTGATTGTATTTTAGACTTGTGTTCTTCCCCCGTTGCCGTTCCGGGGACGGCAACGGCAAAATACAATCTTCGATTGTACCCTTGCCGTCCCCGGCAGGCTTTCCCTAAATGTTTTATCTACGATAAAACATAAAGTTTTACGCTTGGCGTAAAGCCTTCGGGGAAAACTTTATTTAACAACTTCGTTGTTAAATTTAGCCTTTGCCTATTGGGTTAGATATTTATTCATAAATATCTTACCCAAGAGGGCAACGGTGAAGGTCTTCCATGTAATGGAAGGCATGGGTAAACAAGCGAAGCTTGTCAACCTTACTACCTCCGGTAATTGAGGGCTCCCAGGTGAGGGGTCAGGGCTTTGCTTTAAACCTTATGGTTTATCTTTGCTAACACAATTAGCAACGGGACCAAAGCCTATTAAGAAATATTGAAGTTATAAACTTTATTTATACCTTTCCAGTTAAATATTTTACTATCAATTAAATAATGTTTTCATTTTTTTTATAAATATAATGCTATGATTCAACCTCAATCATACCTCAACGTAGCTGACAATAGCGGTGCGCGAAAATTAATGTGTATTCGAGTTTTGGGTGGAAATCAAAGACAATCTGCTAATATCGGCGATGTTATTATCGCTGTTGTTAAAGATGCCATTCCAAATATGCCTTTGAAAAAATCTGATATTGTTCGAGCTGTTATTGTAAGAACTTGTAAAGGATTAAGACGTGAAAACGGAATGACCATTCGTTTTGATGATAATGCAGCTGTAGTTCTCAATAAAGAAAATAATCCTAGAGGAACGCGAGTTTTTGGTCCTATAGCACGTGAACTTCGTGATCGGAATTTTACAAAAATTGTTTCATTAGCTCCAGAAGTTCTTTAATTTTACAAACTAAAAAACATTTTTCAATTGTATTAAAAATAGACGTTATAAACCATACTTCTAAAATCACAACCTGTATTTTAATTGTAAACGTATATATTTCTCCATCAAAGATATATTTTCTATCTTACTTCATAGAGGTTTACAATTAAAAAATCTAAACCCTAAACAAACATAGTTTGTTTAGATTAGGTCCTTCGTTTTTTACATTGCTCTTTCTAAATTTAAAAGCTACGCCCATTGGTTTGTGCATTCGCACAAACTTTTAAATCAAGTTTTACAAATTTTATTTATAAAACCTAAATGTTTTATCTTTACGTTGTCTAAATTTAACAACAAAGTTGTTAAATAAAGTTTTGCTCTACCAGCAAATCCTTCGGACAATATAAAATTTTATCAAGCATAGCTTGGAAAAGCTTTGATAAAACAGAAAGTTTCACCCGTAGGCTGAAGCCTTACTGTGAAGTAAGGTGTATCCGAGCGAAATTCGCCAACCTTATTACCTTCGCTAGTTTAAGTAATGCAAAGGATAAACATTAAAAATTAAAATAAAACTATTATGGCACAAAGATTGAAAAAACTTTATTTTCAAAATATTGTTCCAAAATTATTAGAACAATTTCAATATAAAAATACACTCCAAGCTCCACGAATTCAAAAAATTGTTATTAACCGCGGTTTAGGAGATGCATCACAAAATGCAAAAATACTAGATTCTTCTTTAAAAGAATTAACAATTATCGCAGGACAAAAAGGAGTTATCACTCGTTCAAAAAAAGCAATTGCAGGATTCAAACTCCGTCAAAAAATGCCTGTTGGGGTATCAGTTACTCTTAGAGGCGAACGAATGTATGGATTTCTTGATCGATTAATTAATTTAGCATTACCTCGAATTAGGGATTTTCAGGGAATTAATCCAAAGAGTTTTGATGGACATGGTAATTATAGTTTAGGGTTAGAAGAACAACTTATGTTTCCAGAAATTGATTATGATAAAATCGATCAAATTCGTGGAATGGATATCTCTATTATTACAACTTCAAAAAATGATCAAGAAGGATTAGCTCTTTTAAAAGAATTTGGAATGCCTTTTAAAAACTAATCAGGTTCTCAAAAATATTTATAAATATTTATTATTTTAAGGAAAATAAAAAACAAATGGTCAATGATACTATTAGTGATATCTTGACTCGGATTCGAAATGCAAATTTAGTAAAAAGTCAAACTGTATCAATACCTTTAACTCGAATCAGTCAAAAAATTTCAGTAATTTTAGAAAAAGAAGGATTTATTGAATCTTTCCAAATATTTCCGTCAGATGAAATAGCGTTACGTTTAAAATATAAAGGGCGGGAAAAAAAACCTTGTATTACGAATTTAAAACGAATTAGTAAGCCTGGACTTAGGATTTATGCAAATCATAAAGAAATTCCTAAAATTTTAGGTGGTATGGGTATTGTAATTTTATCTACTTCTCAAGGAATTATGACTGATCGAGAAGCCCGTTTTTACGGAATTGGCGGAGAAATTTTATGCTCAATTTGGTAAAATTTTTTAATTTGCACCGTAGCCCGGGAACCTAAGGCTCCCGGGTTGCTTGTTGCTAATTGTTTCTCATAAAAACATAAAGTGTTTTAAAAAAACTTTATCTATTACAGGCAAAGACCTTATCGCTTTGTTAAAGCTCATTTAATTTCGATAATCAAGCTTTGCTCGACTACCTTGTCCCAAAGGTGGTGAAGGCGTTGTACAAGTTTAAGAACAAAGCGTAGCTCCATTGCTTTTCCTTTTGCTAAAACAAACTTTGGTTGTTTTCTAAACATTATACGCAAGGTAATAGCAAGTCTCGATCTATGGATAGGCGAGCAAAGTTTCCCCAATCTTATTGTGCCTGGTAGGTTTTCTCCTACAAGTGACACTTTGTTTAAGAACGAAGTTCTTAAACTTAAACAACGTCAGAATACAATAGGAGATTGTACTCAGAACTTCCAAAAAGTGGAAGTCAAATTTCGCCTAAATATCTGGATTCTTGTCTAAGTGTTAAGTGTTACCCTACGAAGAAAACCAACCTTCTTCAAAAATTTTCACGAAGTCGCAAATCTTACTAGAATAGAAGATTCTATTTTGGACTTAAGTTTTTGTCTAAACTTAGTGTATTCCTTGAGTTAACCTTTGGCTTTTACTCTTTAGTGATTGCTTAAACAAGCAATTTGTAGTTTTAGTGTTAAACTGCTAAATTAGGATAAACTTTTGTCCACCTCTTTTAAATTTATTAAAAATAAATTCGATATACTTTTATTTTTAAAAAGGGAATACTTGCACCCTTACCGTGTTCAGTAGGCTTTACCTTACGGGTAAAACTTTATTCAAGACTTCTATATAATAGAAGATCCTACCTTATGCTACGCATAAGGTTTGGACTTCCACCCCTTGCCATTGCAATGGCAAGGGGTGGAAGTCTTGAATTGAGACAATGGTAAGCGTAGGTTGTTTTAAACGAAAAAGCACCTTAGACAAGTGCCTCTTCGCAAAAAAAAAAATACCAATAATCAAATTGAATAGTGAAAAACAAAGTCTTATTGAAATGCAAGGTGTTGTGACCCAATGTCTCTCAAATGCAATGTTTCGAGTGAAATTAGAGAATGGATTTCAAGTGCTTGCTCATGTCTCTGGGAAAATACGACGGAATTATATACGTATATTATTAGGGGATCGCGTTACTGTAGAATTAAGTCCATACGATTTAACAAGAGGGCGAATTGTCTATCGATTACGACAAAACGAACAAAAAACAGAAACTTAAAATAAAATAAGCTTAAGACTAAAAAAAAGGAATCTTTATTGTAAAATTTCGCATTAAATTAAAACAAAGCTTGTTATAATCAACTTCGTTTATAATTGTGGACCCCTTAATCTTTACAAGGGGGTGAATAAAAGTATAACTTCTAAAATTTTGCTCAAAGTGCAAGACTGCGACTACTAACCTTAATCCTAAAATTTAGGATATTTAAACGGTAATGTAATTTTTACTTTTAGTGAAAATAGAGTTTTATTAGACACGTAAAATTAAAGCCTAGACAACTAGGTTTTTAAACAAATAACTTTATTAAAAATGTTCCAAATTTGATTTTTAAGTGAGTGGTTAATAGTTCATATAATAAAATCGGAAATTTTGATAAAAAGTGTATTTGTTCTAGATTTGTATTATTAAATTTTAAAAAACTAATTATATGAAAGTTCGTGCATCTGTTCGCAAAATTTGTGATAATTGTCGATTAATACGTCGAAAAAGAAAAATAATGGTCATTTGTTCAAATCCTAAACATAAACAAAGACAGGGTTAATTATATATATTTTTAAATTACTAAGTTACAATTTCTATTTTTTAGAAAGCCTTAATTTAATCTTTGAATTATGTTCTTTGCCAAGATAGAGTCTTCGACTCCATCAGGATTATTTGCTTTGCGAAAGTGATTGCTCCTTATTTTAAGGTAAAGCAAGGCTTCACTCTACAGCTGAAACTTTAATAAATTTTGCTTGTTAAAGTAGTTTAGACAAAGCAATGATTGTTTTGCAAACAAAGTTTGTAAAACAAGATTTTATTTTACAAGACGTAAGAAAATTTTCTCCAACTAACTTTACTCTGAAGGGGTGGAGTTTGTACGAAATTTTAATTTAAAGGTTTTATCTACGATAAAACATAACAGTTAAGATCTTTCTTAAAAACTCTTGCTCTAAGATTTTTGTCTAGAACAAGCTTTTTTTTATTGGAAATAAAATTTTATTGTACCGTAGCCCGGGAACCTAGGTTCCCGGGTGTAGTATTATCTGAAAATCAGCTTATTATCGGTAATCCAGGGTAGGGGTTATATATTTGTATGATTTACATTTAAGACCCTGGATACAATTAAAGGATTTAGTAATATATAAAAAAAATCATAAATTAAGGAATTGTTACTATGGCAAGACAAAATCGAAAATCCCTCCCAAAAAAAATAAAACGAAAAGTTCCGAAAGGTGTTGTACATGTACAAGCAAGTTTTAACAATACAATTATTACTATAACTAATTTAAAAGGTGAAGTTATTTCATGGTCATCTGCTGGGGCTTGTGGTTTTAAAGGAGCTCGTAAAGGGACTCCATTTGCGGCTAAAACTGCTGCTGAAACTGCTGCTAAACAATCTTTGGATCAAGGAATGAAACAAGCTAGAGTTATGGTAAAAGGCCCAGGTGCGGGGAGAGAAACAGCTATTAGAGGTTTACAAGAAGCAGGCTTAATAATTACATTAATTCGTGATATCACTTCTATTCCTCATAATGGCTGTCGACCACCTAAAAAACGACGAATTTAATACTAAGCAGCTCGGTTGACGAACTGCGTTCGTCAACCTTGCCCCGTAGCCCGGGAACCTAGGAAGAAGACTTCCCTAAAGGGAATATCCTAAACAAACATAGTTTGTTTAGATTAGGTCTAAATTTAACAACTTCGTTGTTAAATAAAGGTTTGCCCTACGGGCAAAGCCTAGTGTGTGCAAGCACACACTTTGGACTTTCACATAATGATTTAATACAATTTCTGATTGTATTTTAGACTTGTGTTCTTCCCCCGTTGCCGTTCCGGGGACGGCAACGGCAAAATACAATCTTCGATTGTACCCTTGCTTAGATGTTTACTTGTAAACATCTTAGCCCGGCAGGCTTTCCCTAAATGTTTTATCGTAGATAAAACATAAAGTTTTACGCTTGGCGTAAAGCCTTCGGGGAAAACTTTATTTAACAACGAAGTTGTTAAATTTAGCCTTTGCCTATTGGGTTAGATATTTAGTCATAAATATCTTACCCAATAGGGCAACGGTTAAGGTCTTCCACGTAGTGGAAGGCATGGGGCTATGCCAAACATTGCTTCGCATACTTTAGTATCTGCTTCGCAGAAGGAGACATTAAAAGTGGAAAATTTATTGCTTTCTTGTATCGAATCGAGAGTTGAAAATAATCGTAGTTTTTATGGGCGATTTCAATTAGGGCCCTTTGATTTAGGACAAGGTTTAACAGTTGCAACAGCTTTAAGAAGAACTTTATTATCTGAATTAACGGGATTAGCGATTACCGCTGTGGTCATTAAAGGCGCAAGTCATGAGTATTCTACTCTAAGTGGAGTTCGCGAATCAGTATTAGATATACTTCTGAATCTTAAACAGGTTGTATTAGCTCCTGTGGATACAGAATTGGAATTCGAATCTTTTCCTGACTCATCAAACAAACAAATTCTAACTGAACCACAGATTGGTTTTTTAAAAGTTTGTGGTCCTGGAATTGTCAAAGCCCGTGATATGAAATTACCTAAGTCAATTCAATGTGTTGATCCTGATCAATACATAGCAACTCTTACGGCTAACGGTAATTTAGAGATGAAGTTTATTATCTCTGAAGGTAAAAATTATATTGTTCAAACTATATCTCCATCAAAGCTATCTTCACGATTATCCAAACAAAATTTTTCGAGTAGCTCTCTTAATTTCGTGTCATCTACAGATACAAGTAGTTTATTAGGACTTGAATCTCATTTTTCAAAGAACTCAAAAAAAAATTCCTTAAAAAATGAAGGATTAATGAGCAACGAGATTATCAACTCTAGACGATTAAATTCAGATAAAGTTGATTCGGACTTGATAGATCAATCTCAAGTTATAGAAAATACGAATGGAACTGGTGGAAATTATCCATTGATAAATGCTAACAGTATTTTAAATTCTGATGGTTCCCTTGCGTTGCCAAAAGGTAACGATACAAATAACCCTTTAGAACAAATGTCTAGACGTCAAAATTCATCCGAACAAATAAATTTTCCAAATCTAAACAAAAATAAATCTTTTTCGAAAGCGAATTCTTTAGAACATCAAATAAATTTAAGACAAGATTCTATAAAAAAAAGCCAAATAGGTCTATTAAAAACAAATAAAACTAAAAATGTTCTTTTAATTGATGCGGTTTTTATGCCTGTTAATCGAGTAAATTTCCTTCTAGAGAATGATGAAGAAACAATAAAACCAAAAGAAAAAATAATTTTAGAAATTTGGACTAATGGGAGTATTCATCCACGAAAAGCAATTCATGAGGCAGCTTCAGCACTTATTCAAATGATTGCTCCTTTTCAAGAAAGTAAGTTATTAAAAGCCTTTACTTTAAATTGGAGCCTCAAAGATTCACAAAATTATCAAGAAAGTGTACGCCGTCGAGAATTATATTCAAACCAAAAAAAAGTAAAATTTGCAGCAAAAAAAGATAATTTAGCCATTAAAAAAAATAGAGCTTCGATTGATATCGGAAATTTAGAACTTTCTTTAAGACCGTATACTTGTTTAAAACGAGCAAATATTAATACAGTAAGCGACCTTTTACAATATTCTGCTGATGAATTACTTTTACTTAAAAATTTCGGTAAACGCTCTTTAGAAGAAGTAGAAGCTACTTTGGCTCCACTTGGGTTTAAATTAGGTAAACAAAATTCAAAAGAATTACTTTCAAAAAATATAATTCGTTAATTATATTTTTTTATGGGAGCCCTGAATTATCGAACTAGACTTCACATAACACATAAAGTGTTGTATGTAAAACAAAACGGACTATTCTTAAACCACAAAAAACACAAAGTATTCAAATTTTAGGTGTTTTATCTAAAAAATAAAACTTGGTTTTTTGATCTTAAAAAAAACCGGGAGCCCTAGATTCTTCATTAGGCATTGCTAATGAGCAATAGCCGGGCTACGGTGCATGAAAAAATCATTTTATTTTTACGGTGTCGGGTAAGCTTTGTTTAAAAATAAAGTTCTTAAACTTAGATAATAATTAAGTAAATATTTGTCATCTTGAATTTTTGAGCTTTTTTATTTATAGTCACTATTAATTTATTTGAGGAGGACATACATTGTCTATTAATATTTTAGCTAAAGGTACTGGACGTCGAAAATCAGCTATCGCACAAATAAAACTTGTTAAAGGAACTGGTGAGTTTATTATTAATGGAAAACCAGGAGTGTTATATATGCAAGAAAATCCAGCTTCTGTATTATCTATTCAAGCTCCTTTAGAATTATTAAGATTACAAAAAACATATAATACTATTGTAACAGTTCAAGGTGGGGGGCTTATTGGCCAAGCTGAAGCAATTAAATTAGGAATTGCTCGAGCTCTTTGCGATATTGAAAAATCTTATCGACCTTTTCTTAAAACTAAAGGCTATCTAACCAGAGATTCTCGTTGTAAAGAGCGTAAAAAATATGGTTTAAAAAAAGCTCGAAAAGCTCCTCAATTCTCGAAACGTTAATTTAGCCACATAAGTTTAGTTATCAAAGTAAAAACTCAAAATTTATGTTCTAAAAGTCTAAGCTTTTTTTTTACTATTTTGAGTTGAAAGAAAGACTAAAGTTTCAAGCACGTCAGTTTTACAAACAAAGTTTGTAAAACTTGATTTAAAAGTTTGTGCGAATGCACAAACCAATGGGCGTAGCTTTTAAATTTAGAAATCAACAATTTGTTCGTAACAAATTGAAATAAACCAAAAACTTCGTTTCTATATCTAAACCTTAACATACTAAATTCTGCGAACCAATGTTTCGTTTTCCAAAGGGTTAGACCTCGTTTTGTCTAAAAAAGCAAAACCTTATGGTGTATAAAGTTGATTATTGATCTCTGTTGAAGAGTATTTTATGACTTAACTAATAAAGTATTGTTTTGTTTAACTTTACTTTTAATATTTAGTTTTTAAGCATAAACTTATGGTTTTATAAAAGAAAGTCATTAATCTTATTGCTTTTTTTAATTTGACTTCTAAATTATAAACTTTGTTTATAATAAAGTTTTACAAGCTACGTTTGTAAAGCCTGGACAAAAATTGAACTTAATCATCACAGAAGACTTTTTTCTGTGCTCCGTTGCGCTGCGAGCGCTTGGCTTTTAAAAAAAAACTTTTGTTACGAATTTTTAAGCCGGGGCTTGATTACCGAAGGCTTCATCCTTATCCTTGCTACTCCTTGGCCGTTGCCGTTGTCTAAATTTAACAACTTCGTTGTTAAATAAAGTTTTCCCCGAAGGCTTTACGCCAAGCGTAAAACTTTATGTTTTATCTACGATAAAACATTTAGGGAAAGCCTTTGGTCTTTACTCATTAGCAATTGCTAATTAGCAATTGCTAATGAGTAAAGACCAAGAGGGGCAAGGTTATCAAGTGAAGCTTTATTACCGAAGGGTGGCACTTTAACAAGCGTAGCTTGTTTTAGGGTCAGCTTGTTAAGTGAAGCTTGATTACCCTTTGGTCTGTCGCACTAAGTAACGACTACCTAAAGTTCGTAACTTAGACTATGGCTGAAATTGAAAGATCATTGCCAACATGTGAACAAATAAAACTATAAATATAGTAAATTTATTAATTATTATCTTTAAAAAATTATGTCTACTACAACTAATGAAATTATTGAAAAATTAAAATCAATTACTCTGCTAGAAGCTGCCGAACTAGTGTCTCAAATTGAAGAAACATTTGGAGTAGATGCTTCTGCATCAGTTGGAGCTGGTTTTATGCCGGCTAGCGGTGAAGGAGCTGGTGGTCAAGAAGCTGCTGAAGAAAAAACTTCTTTTGATATTATTTTAGAAGATGTACCAAGTGATAAAAGAGTAGCTGTTTTAAAAATAATTCGAAATTTAACTTCTTTAGGATTAAAAGAAGCGAAAGAATTTACAACGTCATTACCAAAAGCATTAAAAGAATCAGTATCTAAAGAAGAAGCTGATACTGCAAAACAACAATTAGAAGAAGCAGGTGCTAAAGTAAAAATTCAATAAAAGTTCATAGCTCTGGAACAAAAGCTCTGCGTACTCACTTATTAACTTTTTAATTAGCCATTGCTAATAAGTCTTTATTTCTTGGTATGCGAGCGGAGCTCGCCAACTAATGACGAAAGACCTTCCCCCTATCACCTATCCAAGTTGGGTGATAGGGAGGTTTTACAAACAAAGTTTGTAAAACTTTATTTAAAAGCTTAGCTTTTAAATTTAGAGACTGTTAAGCTTTTCTTAATTAATCAAGAAAATTCACCTAAACTATTTAAATAGTAACGAATTTGTTGAGAGAAGTGGGGACTCTGAATAGACTGAGAAATTCTAGTCTGATATAAACAAAGCTTGTGTTACCGTCCAAAGAGCAAAGCATTGGGACTATCTCTCAATTAGACAATAAATTTTAAAACACTAATATTTTAATACTTCATTTAATTTACAAAGTCACTTTAAAAACTGTTTTAGAAACTCTAAAGGATTTTAAAAAACCTTGATCTTTATTTTATAAAGAAGTTATATGCAGTCTAAATATTTTTTGATAAATTAACTAAACTTTTAACAAATTATCTTTTTTAGGGCCTTTTTAGCCCAAATTCGATTTATACAAAGCAAAAAACATTTAGCGCTTGCGTTATCACAAAGCAACTGGTATTCGTTTTGCTATAAGTAAAAGATCAACCTTACTATCTTCGGTAGCGTAGACAAGGTAAGAAATTCACTACGGGTGAGTAAAATACATAAACTTTGTTTACCAAAGAGTTATAGAAAGCTTTAATTAGCCAGTTAGATCACGTCGTTTTGTGACAAGCTAATGACAAAGTTTATAATATAGGGAAGATGACCCATTTTAGCTTGCATATCTCTATCTTTACCAAAGAACTGAAGTTTGATACCAACGAAGTTGATAATAAAGTTGATTGAAAAAAATTATTAAACTAACAATTTTTCTATAAAATAAATTAGTATAAAAAAAAATTCTATGATAAAATAAACAATACTTTTATTAGTGTAAAATAAATAAAATTTAGCCTAATTGTGATTTAAAATACTATAAGGAGCTCTTTTTTATGAGTAAAGTATATGATTGGTTTGAGGAACGTCTTGAAATTCAATCGATTGCAGACGATATTACAAGTAAATATGTTCCACCTCATGTAAATATTTTTTATTGTTTAGGTGGTATTACATTCACGTGTTTTCTTGTACAAGTAGCGACTGGTTTCGCTATGACCTTTTATTATCGACCAACAGTTGCAGAAGCATTTGCTTCAGTACAATACATTATGACAGATGTAAATTTTGGTTGGTTAATCCGTTCAATTCATCGTTGGTCAGCAAGTATGATGGTTTTAATGATGATTTTACATGTTTTTAGAGTTTATTTAACTGGTGGCTTTAAAAAACCTCGTGAATTAACATGGGTAACTGGAGTAATTATGGCTGTTTGTACAGTATCGTTTGGTGTAACGGGATATTCTTTACCTTGGGACCAAGTAGGTTACTGGGCTGTAAAAATTGTAACTGGGGTACCGGATGCAATTCCTCTTGTTGGGCCAACTCTTGTTGAGCTGTTACGTGGAGGTGTTGGTGTAGGCCAATCTACTTTAACTCGTTTTTATAGTTTACATACTTTTGTATTACCATTATTAACTGCAGTTTTCATGCTAATGCATTTCTTAATGATTCGTAAACAAGGTATTTCTGGACCACTTTAAATCTATACAGATTTAAAGTTCAGTTTTATACTGATGTTTAAGCTAAGTGTCACTTTACAAGCACGCGAGCGAAGCTCAATATCCTATCTCGTAGGCTTTGTCAGTAGGGTGAGGTTTAATTTAAAAGCTATACTTTTAAATTTATACAAGGGTCATAGAGAAAAATTTAGGTAAACTTTGAATTGTAGCACCCCAGCAATGCAAAGGAGGTGTCCAAAGAATACTTGTTTTCCCGTTGCCCTGCCGGGCACGGCAAGGGTAAAAGCCTCTTGATGTTTTCCCGTTTTAAAAAAGTTTCAAAACCTCACCTCTTCAGGGCAAGGTAGTCAAGCCTTGCTTGACTATCCAAGAGGCTTTATTTAGAAGCTGAAACTTGAACCCTTACCGTTGTAAGACAATGGCAAATTTTGCTTGTTTTAGGAACGGCTTCACTCCGAAGGAGCAAGGTTGTCAAGCGAAGCTTGAATACCCAATTATGTAAATTTGTCCGTTTACTAACTTTAATTTTGAAGGAGATTTTATTCCATGGCAGTTACAAAAAAACCAGATCTATCCGATCCTATTTTAAGAGCGAAATTAGCAAAAGGAATGGGTCACAATTATTATGGAGAGCCTGCTTGGCCAAACGATTTATTATATATTTTCCCAGTTGTTATCTTAGGTACTTTTGCTGGTGTTATTGGATTAGCAGTTTTAGATCCAGCTGTAATAGGAGAACCTGCAAATCCGTTCGCTACTCCATTAGAAATTTTACCTGAATGGTATTTTTATCCTGTTTTCCAAGTTTTAAGAACAGTACCTAATAAATTATTAGGAGTACTTTTCATGGCTGCTGTACCAGCAGGTTTATTAACTGTTCCTTTCATTGAGAATATTAATAAATTTCAAAATCCTTTTCGTCGACCAGTTGCTACGACTGTATTTTTAGTAGGTACACTTGTTGCTATTTGGTTAGGAATTGGTGCAACATTACCAATTGATATTTCATTAACTCTTGGTTTATTCTAATTTTTTTATTAACTTATTTACTATATTTAATAATTCTGTCTTTGTTAAATTGACATTTAGCAAAAACAGAATTATTAAATATAGTACTTATTGATTAGCAAAATAAATCTTAATTAAAGATATCGAGAAAACTACTTCGCTATCTCAGCTTAGTTTGTTAAAATTAATTAAATTTTAGACTGGTGCGTAGCCCGGGAATCTAGGGCTCCCGAGTTACTTACTGTAAAATTTTAAAACTTCTTTAAATTTTAAGCGAGTTATAAAAAGTCAAATCTATTTTTTTAAAGTTTTTTATTAATAAAACGAAAATGTTTAATTGGTTTGAGTAAAAAAATTTTATGATATAAATAGTGATAATAAAAAAACTAAGTATTTCAAGGTTTGTGCTTCGCACAAACCAAGATTTTCTACCAATTAAAGTATGTTTAATTAGTAGAAAATACTTCTTTTATTGGCAAAGCCACTAAAGGAAGGATCTTCCAGAAATTGGAAGTCTTTTTAATTAATTTGTGAATTAAAAACTTAAATACCGAAAAAATGATAAATTTAGAGTATATTATTCATTTAAAAAACAATTGTAAAAAACTTATTTAAGAACGTTTTTTTTTATAGAAAGAAATTATATTATAAAATAAATTTATCACCCGCTCAACTTATTTTAAGCAACATCCTAAATTTAATGGTTTGTTTAATATTTTTTATCAATATATGCTGATTAAAATTTATAAGAAGTTATTTTATAAAAAATTGTCGTACTGAACCTAAATTAAAATCCCATGTTACTCTAAAACATCATCCTTTGCTTGTATTAAAAATAAATATTTTCATTCCTTCCCAACCAAAATTTAGGCTTTTATTACCTTTTGGTTTTTACCAAGAGCTAGTAAAAGATCGTACATGAGACAATGTGTAGCTTAAAAATATAAAGTAACTAAGCATAATCACTTTGCTCTTTCGAGGTTAGGCTCCTGTCTTTGCCCTGGTTTAAAACTTCAGCTCGAGGGGGTAAGGTTGGCGACCGCGGTTCTAAAGTTTGTGTCTTTACCTCTTGATCTTGACCAAGAGGTAGAGCACAAACTAAGGACAAGCTTTTTTTGTTAAAGCCTTTACCAAAGGGGTGAATTTTTATTTTGGAAAAAGAAAATTCTTCAAAATTAAGAACCAGACCATTTTACATCAACAGCAACTTGATCTACAATTCCATACTCTTTAGCCTCTCGAGCAGACATAAACTGATCTCGGTCCATATCTCGTGAAATTCTACTTAAAGTTTGACCAGTTCTTTCAGCGTAAATTTTGCCAACTTGACGACGAATTCGCATAACTTCTTCTGATTCTGAAAGTACTTCTGACGCTTGGCCTTGACTTCCTCCTTCAGGTTGGTGAATCATAATTCGCGAATGTGGCAAAGCAATTCTTTTTCCTCGATCCCCACCAGCTAATACAAAAGAAGCCATAGAAGCTGCTGTTCCAACGCAAATGGTTGTTACGTCTGCTTTTACATAATTCATTGTATCGTATACTGCAATTCCACAAGTAACGGACCCTCCTGGCGAGTTAATATAGATATATAACCCTTTTGATTTTTCTTCTGCATTGAGATATAGCATAATCCCAATTAATTGGTTTGCTAACTCATCATCTAAGTCTTGACACAAAAATAAAACTCTCTCTCTATAAAGCCGATTGTATAAATCGACCCACTGAGCTGTTGGTTCTCCTGGTAAACGAAATGGTACTTTAGGAACTCCAATCGGCATAAATACTATCTCCTTAAACTTGTATATAGATTATTTTGTAAATTATCTAGTTATGGTGAAAATTGATGGGACTGTTACTCAAAAATACACTATTTTTTGTAGAAAAAAGGTTTGGCTATAAAGTTCTTTGGACACCTAATTTCAAATATTCTAACGCTACATATTTTCTAAAGGTTTTTACATAGACTTTATAAGTTTTTATAGTACAATTGAATTATAAACGTCGTTTATAATTCAAAAACTATCTTAATTAAGATTGTCTATTTCACAGAAATCCAAAGTAAACAAACGAAATTTATTTACTAGGGTATTCCACTCCATGGAAGGCTTATAAATTATTTTATAGAAAATTGGATAAGTTATATTTTAAAATGATGTCTAAGTTTAAGAACAAAGTCCTTATACTTATAAAAACTTTTTTAAAAAGTTTAAACTAATTTAATTTTAATCTGTTTCTTACGTTGTTACAAGTTTTATTTTCAGTAATTAATAGCTATATAATTGTTTTAAATTTGTCGGTAATTAATGATATTAATACATAGTTATTGAATATTATTTATATTAAAATAAATTAGTTTGGCTTAAAAATTTAAGCCAAACTAAAATACAATTTTTACTAGATTTATTTTGCTAATGAATCCCAGCTAACAGTTAAATCATCTAAAAGAACAGAGCTATTATAAATTTCTAAAATAATTACTAGAAACACTGCAAAAAGAGCCATAAAAACACCCATAAGAACAGTTGTTCCCCAACCAGGTGCTACTTTTCCATACTCTGAGTTTAATGGTTTTAGTAAAGTTCCTAAAGCAGTTACTTTACCAGTATCTAATGGACTTTGTTTAGTTTTAGAGGTAGTTCCTATTGCCATAAAATGTTCAAAAAAATTCTTAGATTTTTTTACTTTCTGTAATATTATTAAAAGGGGGAAGGTTAAATAAAAAATTTATAACTTTTAATTAGTTTATTTGCTAAAATATATTAAAAATAAACTAAATTATTAAACGCTTTTTTTGTTTAAACTTAAACTGTTAATAAATTTATAACTAAAGCAAAAAATTTATTACTTACCTTTGTTTTAACAAAAGAGTAAAAATCTAGCTTTTTGCTTTATGGCCACCTTAGCCTTTGGCCAGGGCAAAGGCTCAAGAATAAAAAATTATAAATCTTTTAATTTAAAACTCGTTATGGAAAGTCCTGCTTTTTTTTACACAATCTTTTTATGGTGTCTTCTTTTAAGTATTACTGGATATTCAATTTATGTAGGATTTGGACCACCATCAAAACAACTTCGTGACCCTTTTGAGGAACACGAAGATTAAATTTACTTGGTTTCATATCCAGTTTTACGAACCTATCTTCATAAGCTGTAAACTGAACAAAATTAAAGTCAAAATCTACGTTTTATCCTCCTTTTGGTCTTTACCAAAAGGTAAAGACTAAGTGTAATAAATAAAAAATAACAGCTTTTAGAATAAAAGTTTAAAAGTTGCGTTTCTAAATATTTTATCGTAAATAAAACATAAAGTGTCACTCGTAAAACGAATCTAAAATACAATCGAAGCTTCTCTAAATATTACCCTCACCCCTACGCCCAACTTCGTTGGGTAATAGGGTCAACCCGGGAGCCCTAGGTTCCCGGGCTAGGGATTGTCAAGCTGCGCTTGACTACCGAAAGGTAATAGTAAGTTTTCCCTTATAAGGGAATTTACGTAGTAGAGAAATTTTAATTCCATAAAGTGGAATAGGAGATTGTATTAGGAGATTTCACGTTGCAGAAGTCCCAAATTTTTGCAAACTAAGGTTTTTTATTTTTACCATGTTTGGTAAAATTTCTCCAAGGTTTTCACTAAAAATTTAAACTAAAGAAGTCTTAATCTTTTCAAAGCCTCTTAATTTTATAAATTTTTATTTAATGTTCTAAAAACTCATATCGTTCTTAAAATATTGCTAATAAAAAGATTAATAATAATTTTTAAATTCCCCAAGTTGTAAAGTCATTAAGTTTTCCAAGGTTTATGCAAAGCATAAACCAGGATCTCCCACTAATTAAACATAGTTTAATTAGTAGAAAATACTTCTTTTATTGGCAAAGCCAATAAAGGAAAGATCTTCCAGAAACTGGAAGTCTTAAAAAATAATTTTTTAAGAAAAGTTTTTTTACTTTTATTTAACAATACGAGGAGGTTCTCTAAAGAAAATTGCAAAAAAGATAATTCCTAAAGTTCCTACTAATAAAAATGTATAAACTAAAGCTTCCATAAAAATAAAGTTTTTATTGAATTGGCAACAATATTAAAAGAAAGTTTTTTCAGTCTGGAACACAAATGCTTACATATTAATTCAATAGTAAATCTAAAGTGTGACTAAGAAAAAAGCTTTCCAATTACCTTTTAAAGGTACAGGTTTTCGTAAGATTTTTATATAAGATTTCACTCTTAGTGAAAACTTTGCATAAATCTTATTTGAATTTGAATGTAAACATACGTAATGTTCAAAAAATAAAGCTTGTAAACAACATGTTTACGAAATTATTTACTTCACATATTATTTTGCTTTTTTACGGAATATAAAGGTTTTGAAATAGCTTCTATAAGCGAACATTATGTTTTATTTCACTCATGAACTCGTATCAAAATTTTATTTGTAATCTAAATGTAAACTTTATAACCATAAAAAACTCTTCCTACGTAATTTATACTACGTGTGTCAAATATGCCTGGTTTTACATAAAACGTAAAACAAAGTAAAAATTTGAGTAAGGTGTTCCAAATTTTAGAGCGCATATTTTAAATAAGTTTGCACTATTTAAACATTTTGTGTTCAAAAACTGATTTTCACTTCGTGAAACATCCTAATACAATCGAAGCTTCTCTAACTATTACCCTCACCCCTACGCCCAACTTCGTTAGGCAATAGGGGCAACCCGGGAGCCCTAGGTTCCCGGGCACGGCAAGGGGGTAAGGTCAAGTTTTTACTTATAGGAAGGGAGCCCTAGGTTCCTCATTAGGCATTGCTAATGAGCAATAGCCGGGCTATGATCCACTACGTAGAGAAACTTTAATTCCACGAAGTGGAATCGAAGATTGGATTTTGACAAAATTAAATGAAAGAATGGCCCTTGGTTTTAACCTTTATTTTTTACTTTATAAAGTTCTATCGCGATGAATTTTTAAAACAAAGATTAGAAAATATCTAATATCTGTTCGCTAACTTTCAAAGCTATTAAATTAAATTTTGTTCTACGACTTGTCTGGAAGACAACACCTTAGTTAACAAAGTTTGTTTGTTAACTTTGGAGATTTAAAAATGTTTATACTGATTGACGGCGAGTAGAAGAGTCACCTAATTTTTGGAACGCTCCAAATTCTACTTGTTCATCTAAGTCAACATCAATACCTGCAAAAACATCACGGAAAATGGTTCTTGCACCATGCCAAATATGACCAAAGAAGAATAATAAAGCAAAACATAAATGACCAAAAGTAAACCAACCACGTGGGCTACTTCTAAATACACCGTCAGATTGTAAAGTTGCACGATCAAATTCAAAAACTTCACCTAATTGTGCTCGTCTAGCATATTTTTTAACAGTTGCTGGATCACTAAAAGTAACCCCATCTAATTCTCCACCGTAAAAACTAACAGACACCCCAACTTGCTCAATACTGTATTTTGATTCAGCTCGTCGGAATGGTACATCTGCACGTACAACACCATCTTTATCAATTAATAAAACTGGGAATGTTTCAAAGAACGTTGGCATACGACGAACATATAATTCATTTCCATCTTTATCTTTGAATACGGCATGTCCTAGCCAGCCTACAGCGATACCATCACCACTATTCATCGCACCAGCTCGGAATAATCCACCTTTTGCGGGATTATTACCAATGTAATCATAAAAGGCCAATTTTTCAGGAATTTCTGACCAAGCTTGAGAAAGTGATTTTCCTTCTGCTAAATTAGATTGAACTCGTTTTTCAATTTCCTGCTGGAAAAAACCCAAATCCCATTGATAACGAGTAGGTCCGAATAATTCAATAGGAGTTGCAGCTGATCCATACCACATTGTTCCAGCAACAACAAATGCTGCCCAAAAAACTGCTGCTATACTACTTGAAAGGACAGTCTCAATGTTCCCCATTCTAAGACCATTGTAAAGTCTTTGAGGAGGTCGAACACAAAGATGAAAAAGTCCAGCTAAAACACCTAGAATACCTGCAGCAATATGATGAGCAGGAATTCCTCCTGGGTTATATGGATCAAAACCTTCTGCTCCCCATGATGGAGCTACAGGTTGAACACTTCCAGTAATCCCATATGGATCAGAAACCCAAATTCCAGGACCAAATAAACCAGTAATATGAAATGCACCAAATCCGAAACATAAAAGTCCAGAAAGGAATAGATGGATGCCGAAAATTTTTGGAAGATCTAATGCTGGATCACCAGTTCTTGGGTCGCGAAAAAGTTCAAGATCCCAATAAACCCAGTGCCAAATAGATGCAGCAAATAACGCACCCGACAGTAGAATATGAGAAGCAGCTACACCTTCATAACTCCAAATTCCTGGATTATTAGCAGTTTCACCACTAATAGTCCAACCACCCCAAGATTGTGTTATTCCTAAACGAGTCATAAAAGGTAGAACAAACATCCCTTGACGCCACATTGGATTTAAAACTGGATCAGATGGGTCAAAAACCGCAAGTTCATAAAAAGCCATAGAGCCAGCCCAACCAGCTACAAGTGATGTATGCATTAAGTGTACAGAAATTAAACGACCTGGGTCATTTAATACAACTGTATGGACACGATACCAAGGTAATCCCATAAATATTTCTTATAAAATAAAAACTGTTTTACTTTCTTTCTTTTATATAATTATTTTAAATTATACCATAAATATAGAATTTTTTTTTTCAACATTTTATAATTTAATTTTAAAAGTTTAAAGACAAGGCGTATTCCTAAACAAACATAGTTTGTTTAGATTAGGTCCTATTGCTGTGTTTTAAAATTTAGACATAAAGTGCCTTTTACTCCTTACTCCCAATGCGCTGCTAAAATTCGAGTGGTCTTTACAAAAAGACTTTGCCTAAACTACCTTCGGTAGCGTAACGTAGAAAAAAAGTTTTCTGCGAAAGGTTGTCGAGTTTCGCTCAAATAACCATAGGCTTTCCCCCTAGGCTTTATCGTAGCCCGGGAACCTAGGGGTCCCGGGTCGAAGTGTAAAACTTTATGTTTGATCTTTGATACTACATTTAGCAACGGGTCAATAAGAGTGAAACTCGCGGGTTTTTAACTAAAGTTCCAACAAATAAATCAAATTTTTAATTTGAAATATAGAAGACTTCCATAAACTGCAAGATTTTTCCTTTATTGACAAAGCCAATAAAAGAAGTATTTTCTACGAATTAAACTATGTTTAATTAGTGACCTGGTTTGTGCTTTGCACAAACTTTGGGAAATTGGAATCAACTTGATTTTTACAAAATAAATTGCTAGGATAGATTATTAAGTCCATTGCCCTGTAATCTTAAAACTGGAATCATGTCAGGACGTAAAAGTAGCAACATTAAAGGTTATTTTAGATAGCCAGGGCTAATGGACCTTCGCTAAAAGCTAAAATTAAACACTTATAACAATTTTTGATTAGATTCACATATGCAATTTGCTAGACTTACTAAGTGTTGATAATTTAATTTTTAAGTTCAATCTAAAAATTTGTTATCGAGGCTTCATCGAAAAGATTTAGAAAAATTGCCTGTTCATTATTTGAATATTTGATTTTTAGAAATCGAAAATCTTGTTCTAATTGTTTCATTTTTGGAGCATAGAGTATTCCAATTTCAAAGATAATCTTCAGCAAAAGTAAATATCAAGCCGTGCGCAAACACCCGAGACTACACCTAACCTATTTTAACAAACAAAGCTTATTTTACTAGCTTAACACGGAAGACAATTCTTTTAGGTAAAATTCGCGAGCTTTACTAACTTACCCAAAAATTAAAAATTCTTCTAAACCTTATATCTCTAAAATATAAATTTTTTTTTCTAAATTTGAATTTTCGGAGAAACTTTGAACTTCCTATCCTTCTTTTGTACGGGATTTACCGGGTGGTGATCATCTAGAGATAATACAAGAAGAGGGTAACAATTTTTTATCAACTTATGAATCTAAAGCGTGCAGTTAATCAGGCAATTTAAATTAATTCTAAAGTTTCGAGCAAAGATCTTGTTAAAAAATAGCCGTAGTCTGAGATATAAGGCCTCCACAATGGATAAAATAAAATTAATCAAATTATATTTAAAAATTTTCTGTATTTCTTTAAAAACAAAGGCTTCAATCACTCATAAGACAAAAAATAAAATTTATTTATATGCAAAAATTCTTAAAATCTCAAAAGTTAACAAACAAACTTTATTAACTAAGGTTTTCTCTGAAAGAGAAGTCGTTATAAAATTTACAGACGTAGTCTAAATAAAACGCCGCTAAATTTTTTTTAAGAAATTTGTTAAGTAGTCTCTATGATATTAGTTTGAAGATTACCCGTTTGTTTTTGAAAACATATTATTTACTAATGTAACAACTTTTACAATTTAATGTTTTTATAGTTACCATATTCAAAAAAATTAAAAGCCTAATTATATAAATTAGATTAGCTTTATTACAATATAAATAAAGTAATAACCATTATAAATGTATTGAAACTCATACAAATTTTATTAGTCAGTTTGTAATCTTGACAAAGACCATTTAATTTGAAAGGTTTACATCTTAAAAAGATAAAAATGTTAGGCGGCACCCAGATTCGAACTGGGGGTCGCGGATTTGCAATCCGATGCCTTACCACTTGGCCACGCCGCCTTTTTTATACAATTATAACATATTTCTAAAATTAGATCTACTAATTAATATATAGAAGCTTGAGCTTTTGTTTAAGTTTAAAAACTTTGTTCTTAGCGTTCAAGTTTTAATAAAATATTAAAACAATTCACTTTGTCAAAGCCTTCCACTTCATCGTTGTCTTTTTCTTTGCCTAAGCTACCTTCCGTAGCTTAGGCAAAACCTTTTGGTCTTTCCTAAAACAACCCAAGCTTGTGCAAATTTCACCCCTAGAGTGAAGCCTCTTTACAAAAACCACCGAGTAATGGCCTTAGGAGAAACATCAAAAGATCTAAACCTAAGCTTTACTTGCTAAAGAGTAGAAGTAACAAAAATTCAAAGTTAATAAACTTCGCGTAGCACAGCGCAGTCTTTACCCTTTGCTAAGCAAGCGAAGCTTGCCAACCTTACGCAGAAGACTTTAACCCTTGCCGTGCCCGGCAGGGCAACGGGCGAAGCTTAAAGATTCTAATGTGTGCAAGCACACATTTTTGACTTCCACAAAGTGGAAGATCCTAATAGAACTCTGTTCTATTTTGGACTTTTTTTTCTGCGCTCCGCTACCCAAGTTAGTTTAGGCTATTGCTCATTAGCAATAGCTAATGAGTAAAGACCAAAGGGCACACAACACAAGTCCAAGGTTTGTGCAAAGAACAAACCAGGATCCTCTACTACGTAGAAGTCAAAAGTTAACAAACTTTGTTTGTTAACCAAGGTCTTCGCCTTCAGTGGAGTCTTCTGTGGAAAAAAGTCCAAAGTACAATCCTTCCTTAAATTACTAGGGCGTAGCCCGGGAATCTAAGGCTTCCGGGTAATTTAAGAAAGTATATTTCATATCAGAGATTGTATTAGGATCTTCTACATAGTAGAAGTCTTCTGTGTTTGTTAACTAAGGTCTTGGAGCCTTGTTCCAAGTCAAATTTATTATAAATTCAATTGGAGCTGACAAAAAATGTCCTTTTCTTCCGTAAGAATTTCTTATTTTATTCCTGATTTTGTAGAGATTCAACGAAAAAGCTTTTTAGATCTTTTAGACAAAGGCTTAATTCAAGAATTATATAAACGAAATCCAATTACTAATACTAAACAAAATTTAGAGCTTCGTTTTTATCCCGAATATTACAAATTAAACCCTCCCGACTGGACACCAAAGGAATGTATTTTAAAATCTAAAAGTTATGCTTGTCGGTTATATGTTCCTATCCATTTAATTAATAAAGCAACTAAAGAAAGCAAACTACAATGGGTACTTCTTGGTAATTTGCCTTTAATGACAAAAAGAGGTCATTTTATCTTAAATGGTTCACCTAGGGTTATTATCAATCAAATGGTTAGAAGTCCAGGAATTTACTATCAACAAGTAGTTCATAAAAATAAAAAACGTACTTATTATGCAGATTTAATATCTCATCGTGGTGCTTGGTTGAGATTGGAAACAGATAAAAAACGAAAAGTTTGGGCTCGAATGAAAAAAACACCAAAAGTTTCTATTTTAGTGTTTCTTCAAGCATTAGGGTTAAGTAAAGAAAAAATTTTTCAATCTATTAATTACTCCAATTTTTTAAAATCTTCTTTTTTAAAAGAGGAGCATTCATTCGCTCACCCAATCTCAAGTGGTCAAGCATTACAAGCTCTTTATTTCGAAACACATCCAAAGAAAGAAAAATCAGAAATTACTACAGATCTAGGTCAAAAATTTTTACTTAGAAAATTTTTTAATTCTCGTACATATGATTTAAGTCGATTAGGTCGTATTCAATTAAATAAAAAATTAGGTTTATCAGTCCCACTTACTAAGTCAGTATTAACAGAACAAGATATTTTATTTGCTACCGATTATTTAATTAAACTGGAATACGGGCTTGGCACACTAGATGATATTGATGATTTAAAAAATCGACGAGTTCGCGCATCTGGTGAATTAATTCAAAATCAATTAGGTACTGGATTTATTCGACTAGAAAAAATGATTCGAGAAAAATTGAAAAAGCCTCGAAAAAAATTAACTGTTCGAAGTTTAATAACAACTAAACCAGTTAATGGAGCTTTAAGAGAATTTTTTGGGTCAAGCCAACTTTCACAATTTATGGATCAAACAAATCCTTTAGCTGAACTTACTCATAAAAGACGTTTAAGTTCCTTAGGTCCAGGTGGTATCAGTCGTGAGACAGCTGGTATGGCAGTAAGAGGTATTCATCCTAGTCATTATGGCCGAATATGTCCTATTGAAACTCCTGAAGGCCCTAATGCAGGACTGGTTAATTCATTAACGACATATGCAAAAGTGAATTCTGAAGGATTTATTGAAACTCCATTTTATAGTGTTTATAAAGGCCAAATTCAGATGTCTGCTGGACCTATTTTTTTTTCTGCCGCTCAAGAAGAACACGTTAAAATAGCTCCAGGTGATTTGAAACTAAGCCAATTAGATTTTTTACCAAAAAGCACTATTCCAGTTAGGATTATAAAAGAATTTAAAAGAATAAGTCGAAGCGAGGTTGAATATATTTCAATATCCCCTATCCAAATGATTTCAATTGCAACTTCGTTGATTCCATTTTTAGAACATGACGATGCAAATAGAGCTCTGATGGGCTCAAATATGCAACGTCAAGCTGTTCCTTTAATTGCGCCCGAACGACCTATAGTAGGAACCGGATTAGAAGGACGGGTAGCCGCTGATTCAGGACATGCTATTCAATCAAGAACAAGTGGTTTTGTGTCTTATGTGAGTGGTGAACGAATTACTATAAAAAATTTTATAGAACCAACTTTATCCCTTGTGGCAACACAAGGCAATATAACAAAATCTTTAGTTTCAAACTTAGTTAAAAAAATTAAGAAAAAAAGAGTTTTTTCTCGAAATTCACCCAATTCAAAATTTCGTTCTCAGGCTCCGGTCTATAATTTATTAGAAAACAGTTCTCGATCTTTTTTAAAAACAGGAAAAGTCAATTCTCATGTACAGTTAGCTTTAAATAACCAAAAAAAATCAAATCGAATTACTCAAGAAAAACCTTTTATTTTTCGAAGTCTTAAAAAAAGTCAAAATAAATTACATTCCATAGAGTTAAAAATGAATCTGTCGACTATAAAAACTAGTCCACAATTAAAAAAATTTTCAATTCTAAACAGTTTTTTGTCTTCTAATTTTGTTTTACCCGTTACTAATAAAATTGGTCGTGACATAAATAAAGTAAAATCCTGTACACAAAACAAAATAAATAAAGAAAAAAAATTATTTGAATTTTCACACGTTCAAAATTTATCTCGTCAGGTTTTATTAAAGCAGCAAAATTTTGTGGTGAATTCAGAAGATCCTAATACAATCTTCCGTAATCCCAGTTTTTGTACACCCAGGGATTGTATTTTAGAGTTTTGTTCCTCTTGTCTTACCCTTCGTATCGATAAAAAGCAATGGAAAACACAACCGGTGCTTGGGGAAAATTGCAACTTGGATAAAATTTATTTGAAAAATAATGTAGAATTTCAACCTCAACTTACAAAAAAATTAAATGAAGAGAAATATCAAATACTATCATTTAAAAAAATGATCTGTCGTGAAATTTGTGTTTCAAAAAAGAAACGATATTTTTTAGAAAATTCACATTATACGAAAAAAAGTTTTTTAATAAGAAAAAATATTTTAAAACTCCAGTTTACTAGTATTTTTAATTGGTACCATTTTCTTTTTCAACACCTAATAGACTTCCAGTTTCTGGAAGATCCTGGTTTGCGCGAAGCACAAACCTTGGACTTCCACTCCGTGGAAGACTTGAATACAATCTCTGATTGTATTTTAGAAAACAATAATTTTTATAATAACACTCATTCTAAAAAACCGTGGAAAGGTCATTTTAAGTTCAAATTTGATGAACTGCAGGGTTGGAATAGAGCTTCTAAATTATCAAAATTCAGTTTTTTGAATTTCCCTGGTATCTCTGAATCTCCTTTTGAAGTGCCCCTTGTGTTAAGGCAAAACAACGTAGAAAACACTGGAACTAAGGTATCTTTTAATTATGAATTTATTAGGCAGCTATCAGTTTTAGATTATTTTAGTAATTTGAAGTGGTCGAGTTTTCAAAGCACTAAGCACAATACGTACGTAGAGTTTAATAAACAATTAACTAAACCTAGTAGGTTATTAGAAATAAAAACACGTTTATCAAATAATTTTTCTTCTATCTCTCGAACTGATTTTTTGTTTAAACAAAGATCGGAACTAGCAACTAGATTGTCTGTTCCAGCGAAATGGAAAACAACTAACTCTTCAATAAACCACCAAAGTGCAAATTCTAATACGTTTAATATAGAAAAAAATTTTAGTTTGTCTTCTATCAATTATTTTCTTGATCAATATCAACGGTCAAATCAAGATACTTGTTTGACTCAACGGCCAATTGTCCATGAAGGGGAGTGGGTTCAGAAAGGAGATTTATTAGCTGATGGGACAGCGAGCGTTGGGGGTGAATTATCATTAGGAAAGACTATTTTGGTAGCTTATATGCCGTGGGAGGGATATAATTTTGAAGACGCTATTTTAATTAGTGAAAGACTTATTTATGATGAGATCTATACGTCAATTCATATTGAACGATATGAAATTGAAATTCGTGATACAAAATTTGGTGTTGAACAAATAACAAATCAAATCCCGGAAATTGAAGCTTCTCAAGTTTCACATCTAGATAATCGTGGAATTGCTAAAATTGGAAGTTGGATAAAAGAAGGAGATGTTCTTGTTGGAAAAATAACACCAATTCAGAAAAAATCACTTTCACCTCACGAAAAATTATTATATGACATAGTTAAAAAAGAAATTCCTACAACACGGGATACATCTTTGCGAGTCCCAAAAAATGTTCATGGTCGAGTAGTTAATATTCAAATTCTTGAAACAGAAAATATTCCACCTGAAATTGATTTTGAAGGACCTGGTCGTGTACATATTTACGTTGCCGAAAAACGGAAAATACAGGTTGGAGATAAAATGGCTGGTCGTCATGGTAATAAAGGAATTATTTCTAAAATTTTACCGCGCCAAGATATGCCATATTTACCTGATGGCACCCCCGTTGATATGGTATTAAATCCATTAGGTGTTCCATCTAGAATGAATGTAGGTCAAGTTTTTGAGTGTTTACTTGGTTTAGCAGGTAAACAATTAGAGCAGCAATTTAAAATTATTCCTTTCGATGAAATTCACGGTCCTGAAGCGTCTAGAAGTCTAGTTTATTCAAAACTTTTTGAAGCAAGAATGAAAACAGGTCAAAAATGGTTGTTTGATCCCAATTTTGCAGGAAAAACAAAACTTTTTGATGGTCGTACTGGAGAATGCTTTGATCAAGCTGTAACTGTTGGTCAAGCCTACATGTTAAAATTAGTTCACTTAGTTGACGAGAAAATTCACGCTCGTTCAACTGGACCATATTCGTTAGTTACTCAACAGCCTCTACGAGGAAGATCTAAGCATGGTGGGCAACGACTTGGTGAAATGGAAGTGTGGGCACTTGAAGGATTTGGTGCAGCTTATACACTTCAAGAACTTTTAACTGTAAAATCCGATGATATGAAAGGACGCCATCAAGTAATGGATGCTATCTTAAATAATCGACCAATTTCATTGGGAACACCAGAATCTTTTAAAGTTTTAATCCGTGAGCTTCAATCTTTGTGTTTAGATGTTGGAGTCTATACTATTGAATCATCTGGGCGACGTAAGCAAATAGATGTTATGAAACTTTCTTAATTTTTTTAATATTTTTCATCTCGAAACATTACCCATACGGTCCAGTTTTACACTAAGGGTATTACCCAAGTGTAGTTTGTCTATATTGTTTCTGGTCGAATTTTCATTTTTAATAACATTTTCGTTATGTTTTGCAAAAAAACATAACGAAGATAGCCAAATTTCATTAGAAGGTTAACACTGTATATAAACTTTTAGTTTTATATTTAGCGAGGGGTGTAACTTAAGAATTTTAGCTTTTTAAATGCTTATTTACCCCTTGGTAGACGTTTTAACAATAAAACCTTAGTTTGTGTCTTTACCTTTTGGTAAACACCAAGAGGCCGAGCACAAACTTCGGAACTGTTTTTATAAACCTTGCCTAAACTATTTAAACTTACCGCTGTGTAAATTCAAGAACGAAGTTGCAAGCTTTGTGCAAAGCACAAACCAGTATCTTACACCTTCCAGCGCCCTTGTAATGGCAAGGGGTGAAAGTCTTGAATAAATTTTTACCCGTAAGGTAAAGCCTACTGGATACCGGTACGGATTAAAGTAGCGGAACCTAATAACAAGCGTAGCTTGTTAAAACTTTATATTGTTGCCAACTGCAACAATATTTAGGAACCTAGGAAGAAGACTTCCCTAAAGGGAAGATCCTAAACAAACATAGTTTGTTTAGATTAGGTCTAAATTTAACAACTTCGTTGTTAAATAAAGGTTTGCCCTACGGGCAAAGCCTAGTGTGTGCAAGCACACACTTTGGACTTTCACATAGTGATTTAATACAATCTCGGATTGTATTTTAGACTTGTGTTCTTCCCCCGTTGCCCTGCCGGGCACGGCAAGGGCAAAATACAATCCGAGATTGTATTAAGGTCTTCCACGTAGTGGAAGGCATGGGTAAACAAGCGAAGCTTGTCAACCTTACTACCTCCGGTAGTTTAGGGCTCCCTGGTACCCCTGAATAAAAATTCTCGGGTTTATGTTTACAGCTAAACAAAAGCAAAACTTAAACTTAGATAAAATATTTAGTACACGTTAAAGAACAATATTAAAAAGAATGGCTTTAAGGTTTGATTTTTTGACATAATCAGTAAAATAAACGGCTTAAACAAGCTTTATATTTTTTATAATGAATATTCATTATAAAAAAACCTTACTGCAAAAATTGAAATTTAGCGCTTTTTATGAATATAGAAAATACAAGTAAAATTACTAAAGTAGACTCTATTAGAGTTGGGTTAGCACCTCCTGAACGTATTAAAAAATGGGCAGAACGAACTTTACCGAATGGTAAAATTGTAGGACAAGTTCTAAGTTCACAGACTGTTAACTATAAAACATTAAAACCTGAAAAAGATGGCTTATTTTGTGAGCGGATTTTTGGTCCCGTAAAAGATTTTGAATGTGCTTGTGGTCGAAAAAAAAATAAGACGCAACAACAATTTTGTCCAGATTGTGATGTTGAATTTACTTCAGCGCGTGTTCGCAGATATCGCCTTGGATATATTCAATTGGTTTCACCTGTTACTCATGTTTGGTATTTAAAAGGGACACCCAGTTATATTTCTATTATTTTAGAAATGCGACGAAAAAAAGTAGAAGCAATTACTTATTGTACAGAAACAACAAATATTTCAGGAATTAATTTTGCAGATTTATATAGTGGTATTACCCCCTCGCGTTTCAGCAATGCAAAGAGTAATCAAACACTTCCAGGTATCGCAGTATTAAATTTGGAAAATTTACAGGAGCAACGTTTTGAACAAACTAAGTGGAACTCTGATTTTATTCAGTCTAAAGATACCCACAAAACTCAAGAAATAGAACAAGATTCAAATTCAGAGTCGAAGCAAAGAAATTATAATGTTTTTACCCGGGAGCCCTTAATCCCGGGCTACGATGATTTGTTGTCTTCTTTTTCAAAAGAAGAACTGCATTCTTCTAAAGGGAAAACATTGGGTGAAAGATTTAATATCAGTCTAGAAAAAAAAAAGGAAGGTCGTAGCCTTGGACCTAGTTTTGAAGAGACAAGTTTAACTAAAACTCCCGTTGAAAAATCTAGTCAAAACAAGCAAGTAAATAATTATTATACTATTTTTCAAACCGCTTCTTGGGAAGTTCAAGACGATCTAAATAAATTTTCCTATTATATGTCAGCTTCATTTGAAGCTGAGGATACACCTATACCAATTTATTTTGATCGAATAAAAGATCAATTTTTGCTTTTAAATAATATTTACATTAATCCAACACATTTTGATATACCTTTGACAGGTGCAGAAGCACTTCGCTCTTTTCTTAAAAATTTAGATTTGCAGCTTTTAAACAGACAAATTCGAGTAGAACTTTTCGAATTAAATGAAGAAATTCATGAATTTGAAAATCAAAATTTTTTATTCTTAATTGAACAACGTCGATTAAAATTTTTACTTTCTTTACGAGCTAAAAAATTAAGACGATTGAAGCTCGTTCGTCATTTTCGTCGAACTAAAGCACAACCAGAATGGATGATTTTATCAATTCTTCCAGTTCTTCCTCCTGATTTACGACCAATTATTCAATTAGATGGTGATCAAGTAGCAGTATCTGACCTAAATAAACTCTATCAAAAAGTTCTATTTAGAAATAATAGAATGAAACGTCATAAAAAAAGTAATTGTTCTAATAAATCTGATGAAATTAAATACGCACAAAGATTATTACAAGAAGCAGTTGATGCATTAATAGAAAATGGTAAAGGGGGAGCAGATCCAATTTGTGCTTCTAATGATCGCCCTTTAAAATCTTTATCAGATATGTTAAAAGGGAAAAAGGGGCGCTTTAGACAAAATTTACTAGGCAAACGTGTAGATTATTCTGGTCGTTCCGTAATTGTTGTTGGGCCAAAATTAAAAATTCATGAGTGTGGATTGCCAAAAGAAATGGCAATTGAACTTTTTCAACCCTTTTTAATTAGACGACTAATGACAACTCAAATTGTTCGGACAATTGTAAGTGCAAAACGATTGATTCAACGACAAGATCCTGTAATTTGGGAAATATTACAACAAGTTTTGAAAAACCATCCAATTTTATTAAATAGAGCTCCAACACTTCACCGCCTTGGTATACAAGCATTTCAACCAAAGTTAGTTGATGGTAGAGCTATACTTTTACATCCATTAGTTTGTCCAGCTTTTAATGCTGATTTTGATGGTGACCAAATGGCTGTGCATGTTCCTTTATCATTTCAAGCGCGAGCTGAAGCTTGGAAATTAATGTGGTCTCGAAACAACTTATTGTCACCAGCAACTGGGCAACCAATACTTATTCCAAGTCAAGATATGGTGCTAGGTTGTTATTACTTAACAACTACAAATTCAAAAGCATTAAAAGGGATTGGGAAATACTTTATTGATTTAAGTGATAGTTTAAAAGCTTTCAATCAGAAAAAAATTGCATTACATGCGCCAATCTGGGTACGATGGTCAGGTCAGTTTGAAACAGGTAATTTAATTGAAAAACCACTAGAAATTAGAATTGATTGTTTTGGAAATATAAGTAATCTTTATCATAAATATCAACGTACTTCAGATAAAAATTTAACTCAAAAAAGTCAATTTATTCGAACAACTGCAGGTAGGATTTTACTGAATCAAATTCTTTTAAATAATTAATTTGTTTAGATAGACTTCCAGTTTATGGAAGATCTTTTTTTTATTGGCAAAGCCCATAAAAGAAGTATTTTCTATTAATTAAACATAATTTAATTAGTCCTTGCCCCTTGGCTATTGCTCATTAACAATAACTAATGAGTAAAAACCAAGGGGTGGAAGATCCTAAACAAACTACGTTTGTTTAGATTAGGTCCTGGTTTGTGCGAAGTATAAACCTTGAAAACTCAGAGGCTTACATTATCAAGCAAAATTTGAATGGATTCAAACAAAAAATTTAGTATTTCTGAAGTAACCTGACATTGATCCAAGCGTTATCTAAGTTTAACAGCCTAGCTTTAAAACCAAATTCTATAAGTTTTAAAGCATTATTTTAAAACTTAAATAACCTAAAATAAGTTTGGCTTGTTCTCTAAACATTACCCGTAAACTAAGATTAAGTATCTCTCTACGGGTATATGAGCGAAACTTGCTAATCTTATTGTGTTCGGTAGGTCTCATACTACCAGTGAAATTTTGTTTAAGACTTCGACGTAGTAGAAGATCCTGGTTTGTGCAAAGCACAAAGCTTGGAACTAAGTTCTTAAACTTATACAGCGGTAGAACATTAAGGACGGTAGAGTCTATAATGTAATGAAAAAAACTCAAAAAGGAGACAAGTAATGGTTTCGAATTTATCTTTTTTTAATGGCTGTTTTGATAAAGGAAGATTAAAATCTTTTATATCATGGTCTTTACTTAATTGTGGTGAACAATTTACCATTGAATTAGTTGAAAATTTAAAAAATCTAGGCTTTGAGTATGCAACTCAAGCAGGCGTTTCACTTAGTCTTGATGATTTAAAAATACCTCCTACTAAATCAAAATTAGTTTCAGAAGCTGAATTACAAATTACTTCAGCCCATATTCAATACCAACAAGGACATTTAACTGCTGTTGAGAAGTTCCAACAACTTATTGATACGTGGCATAGAACAAGTGAAACTTTAAAACAAAACGTTATTCAATATTTTAGAGCAACTGATATTTTAAATCCGGTTTACATGATGGCGTTTTCAGGAGCACGAGGAAATGTTTCACAAGTTCGTCAATTAGTTGGAATGCGAGGTTTAATGGCTGATCCCCAAGGGCAAATTATTGATTTTCCAATTCGAAGTAATTTTAGAGAAGGGCTAACTTTGACCGAATATGTTATTTCGTGTTATGGGGCACGTAAAGGACTGGTAGACACTGCATTACGAACAGCTAATTCTGGTTACTTAACACGTAGATTAGTAGATGTTTCTCAACATGTTATCGTTTGTCAACTTGATTGTGGAACGCAACGCGGAATTTTCTTAAGTGATATGATGGAAGGCCAAAAAGTATTACTTTCTTTAGAAAATCGATTAATAGGACGAATTCTAGCAGAAAATATTTATTTCGATTTTGCTCAGGTTCCCAGCCAGCGTTCTGATGATATAGATGAAACAATATTAACTGGAAAACCTCTAATCTCATTAAGTTTAAATTCTAATAGAAAACCAAATTTAAATTTAATTTCTAGTAATAAAAAATTTCTATCAACTAAAAATGCAGGCTCGCCGACTAACTTAATCGGCAGTAAAGATCAAGAAATATCTGCAACTTTAGCAAAAAAAATTGCTAAATTAAGAAAACAAGTCTTAGTTCGATCTCCATTAACTTGTGAAGCAAAAAGTTCTATTTGCCAATTATGTTATGGGTGGAGCTTAGCTCATGGAAACTTAGTATCATTAGGCGAAGCAGTTGGTATTCTCGCAGCCCAATCAATTGGTGAACCGGGAACACAACTAACTATGAGAACTTTTCATACTGGTGGAGTTTTTTCTGGTGATTTAATGACTGAAGTTCGTGCACCATTTGATGGTATTATTGAATTTACAGAATTGTTACAAGGAATTTTAATTAGAACACCTCATGGAAAAATAGCTTTTCTTACTAAAGTTCAAGGTGAATTTTATATTAAACAATTAAAAAAATCCCAACAGTTAACAAGCCTTGGGTTTGAAACAATATTGAAACAAAATTCGCAAAAAGAGGGAATTTTGTCTCGGCTAGAACAAAAAGACAAAACTGGTTCGAAACAAAAATTTAAAATACCAGCTTCCACTATTTTATTTGTACGCCAAGGTGAGTTTGTTCTCGAAAAACAACTTATTGCTGAATTCTCATCAATTTCAGCTCAAAGTAATCAACGAATTCAAGCAAAACATAATTTAAATTCAGAAATGGAAGGTCAGGTATTTTTTGAAAATGTTGTTTTAGCTGTTAAAGAAAGTAAGGAGGGGGACATAACCCGTGTTGCTAAAAAACTAGGGTCTATTTGGATCTTATCTGGAAAGATATATCAAACCATGATACCAACTTCTTTTTTTCCAAAACCTTGTGATTTAGTAAATTCGGGTTCAGTTATAAATCAAATTTTGGTTATTAGTCCTTATACTGGTTTTTTAACTAAAAATCAGTTTTATAATTCAAAATCTGCTTCATGGAAAGCTTTTCCTTCCAAATCAATTTTTAATACTAATGCAACTAGAAAACCAATTTCATTTAGTGAATTAAAAAAACGTTATGAAAATTGCCAAAACTTATTTATATCCTCAGATTTTAAAAACATACAAATTTCTACTTTGCCCGTTGCCCTGCCGGGCACGGCAAGGGTACCAAAGTCGACAAAGTTTGATCGTTATCCTAGGGACTATAGTAAGGATAAGGGGGAAAATTTATCTCTAAATTATCCTGTATTGTCTTTTCCTATAAAAAATATTTCTTATTATCAAATGGGTTATTTTTTAAGTTTTTGGAGCAATAAGAAATTAAGCTTTGATTTAGTTAAAAGCTTTACAAAAAAAACTTTTGATTATGATTTTCTAAGTTTTGTGCCAAGCACAAACCAGGATCTTCCAGAAACTGGAAGTCAACTAGAATGTGGTTTGCTTACTACTGGATTCACCTATTGTTCTACCGGACATAGTAAACATCAAAATAGGGAACTAAGAAAAAAGTTGTTTAAAGACACAGGTTCCAATTTAATTCAAAATGCTCAAAAGCCTAGTATAAAATCTAGGATGCCTCTCGCTGGTTTACCAAACCCAGTATCCACTGATTTATTTTTTTTATCGAGCTCTTTAAAACAAGAACTCGATAATTCAGTGAATTTACCAAAATTATTATATCTGCAAAGCTTTCCATCAAATTATAAAACTAAAACAGGAGGATTAGTTTTTTATGACTCTCTTTATTTAGAAAATGATTGTGGACAAATTTTTTGGGTTCCGCAAGAAAGTTATAAAGTTAATCCGAAAACTCTTTTTGTTCCTAATGATACAGGATTTGTTTTATTTCCGACATTTGAAATGACTCCAAACAATTTATCTTATTTTGTTAAAAAATTTGCAAAAAAGTGGGTTAATAAAAATTTCCCGCTTTTATCTAAATATAATTCACAAGGACAAATTAGAAACTTTTCGTCTAAGATGAGTGGCTGGTTAGAAATTAAGTCTACTAAGAAATTAACTGGTTATTGTTCCATTCAACCTAACGGCGAAATATTAAATTCTTTTCCAAAGTCTTGGTTCTGGGAAGTAACTTGCTTGAAAAATTTCCTTTCCAAGCAATTTATAAATTTTAAAAATAGATCTCTATTCCTTACGTTGGTTTTTATTTTATCCCAAGGTAAAAATGAAGTGATCAACTCGGGTTTCCTTACCTCATTGATTTTCAATAAGGCAAGGGGTAAACAAGCGAAGCTTAGCAACCTTACTACCGTAGGGCTATTGTCAATTAAAAATAATTGTTTTCGCCCAAACCCTTATATTTTAGTTAAACAAAGACATGGTGAAACTTATAAAAGTGTATCTTATAAAAAAAACTATCTAAATAACATTAATGAAGCTCGACAAATTTCACAATTTACAATTAATTCTATCAAATTAAATTGGTTTTTAAAGTTTGAAAAATACACATGTAACAAAGTTTTTTTAAAATATGACAAAATTACAAGATTAACATCGAGAACACCTTTTATAAATTCTCAACAATCTTTTATTACTAAAAACTCGGTTACATCTCATTTTCAAGTTTCTGATTGTACCCAACTTTTTAATTACTCAGCTTCAAAGATCAAACCTTATTCTATATCTTTAAAAAAAGGTGAGGGTTTCCAGATTGATTCACAGACTCGCCCACCATCTTCTGTTTTGCCTGTTAATTTAGTTCAAGAAAACAAAAAATCTTCTTGTGACAACTGTTTGGAAATAGGAATCAAATCTGGTTGGGTATATTTTCCCCGAAATCAAACTGATATTTTAGACTATCATAAACAACTCTTTAAACCTGGATTTTCATTTATTGATAATGTTGAATTTGATCAACACATTACTTATTTAGAATGTATTTCAATTCCATTTTTGTCAGTTGACACTTATACATACCAGTTTAGCGCTTTTCAAGTAAAAGAAAAAAATGTATATTTAGGCCTTCAACTTAATTTTAAAGAACTTTTTAAAGAATTTCCGTTGTCATTTTTAAAACTGAACACAACTCAAGTTCCATTCTCGAGCTATGATTCTTCTAATGTAGAGAATTTTATAATGAATTTGGACATCAAAAAGTCAAAGGTACTTTTTAAAATGGGGAGTTTTAATAAAATACAAAATTGTAACAATTTAAATTTATTTTTATTTAAATTAGATAAATTCATTTTTTTTAAAAAAAAATCAGTTGATTTAGCCTTTGCGTTAGCACAAGGCAACGAGCAAAACTCTAAGACGGCAGAGTTCCACCCTTTTACACGGAAAGAACTTAATTTTATAAAATCTGAATTACCTGATTTTGTTAAATTTGGTTCAAACCTAACATTATGTTCAGACAAAATTTATTATATAAAAAATAAAAATCATCGTTATTTTGAATTTTTACAAAATAAAAACATCAACGTAAATAAGTCTTTTCTTCCCAAAAAACTAAAAAATATTAGTTCGTTTTACTTAGTCAAGTCTTATCAAAGTGTTAAAAAAAAAGTTAGCTTAGCAAATTTTAAAAATCGCCTCACTCCGAAGGAGCAAGGTTGTCAAGCGAAACTTGAATACCCAATTCTTAAAATTTTTCCTTTCAATTTAAATTCATTTGGATTTCAAAGTGTGTTGCCTGAGCAGTTTTGTAACATAGCTTTCTCTACAAAGGTTGATACATTGAATAACAATTTTAGTACACCTAGCTTTTTTATTTTAATACGAAAAGTAAAAGAGTATTCTGTTTTTAAATCTAAACATTATAAAAAGGTACTTTTAAATAATAACCAAGGGAAACCAAATAATTTAATTATTCAATCCCAAAATGACATAGGAAGACTAACAAATTTAACTTGGTTTAATAAACAAGTGATAACAAAACTTTTTTCTTCTTTCCCATCTGCTGATTTTCAGTTCAACTCTTCATTTCGGTTCAAAAATTCAAAGCACATGTTTTTTACAAAAGAACTTAATATTGTTGAATTTTTTATCTTATTAAATATTCCAAAAAAATTTCCTTTTAAAACAGCAAAAGTAGGATTTGTTTCAAAACACACTTTGTTGTCTACTAATAGTAGATTTAAGCATAAAGTTAGGGGTTCACAAGAAAAGTTTACCAACTTTGCTATCACTAAGGTTGCGAGTTTAAGAATAGCTGCTAGTAACAAAAGTTCAGAACTTGGAAAACAATTAAATGGTACAACAAACTCTAGTTCCAATTATCGTCGAAATTTAGGTTCGGTCAGAGCTCAGCAAGGCAACCTGAGTTATATAACCAATTATTTAGAATTTTCATTATCTCGGCAAATTGATAACGCTAGTTTCCTGATACCTGAACTAAAAAACAAAACTATTCAATTTACGAACACAAAATTAGTATTACACCCCCAAAATTCTATTGCTGCTCATAACCCCTTGAGTTTAACAGATTTTTTTTCTCCATATCAGGGAGAAATTACGGATATAAAAACTGATTTTCTGGGCAAACAAAGTTTTTTTCTTCTAACAGAGAAAGATCAAATAAGTTTTAGTACAGAACAAAAGACACCTTTAACCTTTGTTGGCAAATTAATTCGATATGGAGAACAAATCGCTAATAATCTTTCAATAGCTAATTCTGGTCAAATCATTCAAGTTGATAAATCGAAAGTTATTTTACGTAAGGCACAACCAATTCTTTTTTCTTCAAAGGGTGTTTTTTATGTTCATCATGGTGATTTTGTTGAAAAAAATTCTCCTCTTCTTACGCTCTTTTACCAACGTTTAAAAACTGGTGACATCGTTCAGGGTATACCAAAAATTGAACAACTTTTTGAAGCTAGACAAACAAAAGAGGGTGAAATTCTTCCCGAAAATTTACATGACAAGCTACATAATTTTTTTGAGAAGTATAAACAAAAATATAGTCCTCGAGATGCCGCTCGAAAAAGTTTAGAAAAAACTCAACAACTTCTTGTAGATGGCGTTCAAAGAGTTTATCAATCTCAAGGTGTTACTATTGCGGATAAGCATCTTGAAATCATTGTTCGACAAATGACTTCAAAAGTCAGAATTGTCGAAGGTGGACAAAGTGGTTTATTACGAGGAGAACTTATTGATTTAGATAGGATTGAAATTGTTAATAACGGTATTAACTCACAAAAAGCTGAATACGAACCTGTAATACTTGGAATTACAAAAGCGGCCTTAGAAACTGAAAGCTTTATTTCAGCAGCTAGTTTTCAGGAAACTACACGTATATTAGCTAGAGCAGCTATTGAACGAAAAACTGATTTTCTTCGGGGACTAAAAGAAAATGTTATTTTAGGGCATTTAATTCCTGCTGGAACAGGTTTTTCTCGCTCGTTTGATCCAAAAAATTCAGCTTATTCCAAAAAAAGTGAAAAAGAAAAACTTTTCAAAAATTTTTTTTTAAAGGTACAGAAAAATGAAAATTAAATTTTTTGTACCTTTAAAAGTAATTTAAGATTTTTTAACAAAACAAAGAGAATTTATTTCGCTCACTTCTTTTTTTTTGCTAAACTATTAGTTGCATTGAGACGTATAAATTAGTAAAAAAATTTCTATTTTATTAAATAAGTTTTTAAAGGTTGCAGCCTAAGCTACTCCTTCGGCCATTGCCCTTTGGCCGTTGCTCATTAGCAACGGCTAATGAGTAAAGACCAAAGGGTAAAGACTTCCACTTTATGGAAGATCCTAGTTTGTGTTTTACACAAACTTTGGACTAATGAGCAATGTCCGAAGGTCGTAAAGTTGACGTTTTGCTTACAGCAAAACGAATACCCGGCGCCTTAAGTATAAACCTTTATACTTAAGATTTTAGGTTCAAATTTTTTATAATTATAAAAACTATTTATTTACATATTATTTATATAGGAAATATAAAAAAAACTTTTTAAATAATTTGTTAGTTCGAAGACTTCCCTTTAGGGAAGATCCTAGTGTGTGCAAGCACACACTTTGGACTTAAAGCAGAGCTACAAGATTTTTTTCTACAATTATTTCCAAAATTAAGAAACCTTGTTTCTTAGCTAGGCTTTGCCCTACGGGCAACCCTTTATATTTTCTCAGAGATAAAATATTTAGATCTTTAAGCTTGTTAAACTTTTATTTAAGATTTTCATAAAGTGGAAGATTCTGCTTTGTAGAAAGCACATACCTTGGAACTTCATTCTTAAATTTAGACAAACCGAGTGAAGTTATGGAGTAACTTGGGTTATACTTATAATTTAAACTTTAGACCGTTGTTTTATTGTTTTGCCTCTTGATTTATCTTATGTTAAGTTAAGTAGTAAGACAATAAAACGACGCAACGCTCGAGTACCAAATCTCGTTTGTTAACTTTAGCAATGCTTTGCAATACTTAAGTTTTCAAATTTAAAACTAGATAATTTAGAACGTAGGCTAACAAAATATTTAAACTAGGAATAATTTCGGATTATGATAAATAGCATCGATGAAATGGTTGAAGTAGGCATGCATTTTGGACATCAAGCAAGAAAATGGAATCCTAAAATGGCACCCTATATTTATGCGGAAAGAAATGGAATTCATATTATTGATTTAATTCAAACTTATTATCACTTAAAAAAATCAACTCAATTTTTAAATGATTCGGCGGCACAAGGAAAAAAATTCTTATTTGTTGGAACAAAAAAGCAAGCAAGTAAACTAATTGCTAAAGTTGCATTACAATGTGATTCTTACTACGTTAATCAACGATGGTTAGGTGGAATGTTAACAAATTGGAAAACCATAAAAAGTTCAATTGGAAAATTAAATCAATTGGAAGCTCGTGAAAAAAATGGAGAATTTAATAATCTTCCAAAAAAAGAAGCTGCTTCATGTAAAAAAGAAAAAGATCGTTTACAAAAATATTTGGGCGGTTTAAAAAAAATGGATTCTATACCAGATGTTGTAATTATAGTTGGACAATTAGAAGAGATGAATGCTGTAAGGGAATGTCAAAAATTAGGTATACGGAGTATTACTATCTTAGATACTGATTGTAACCCAGCTTTAGCAGATCTTTTTATCCCAGCAAATGACGATTCAGTTGCTTCTTTACAATTAATTTTAAATAGTTTTTTAGAAGCAATACGTCAAGGACAAAAGTTATACGTTGAAAAAAAGCTTCCAAATGACTTCAAAACAAGACAGTTTAGAAAAAATTAAAGTAGACATTCTATTCTGTAAAATGATTTCTTCTTCAATATTGTAACAAAAATAAAACAGCTCGAATAAAATTTATGTCAAAGATAAAGTTTTTAGTAACGTTAATAAATTAAAATACTAGATAACCAAAAGTAATAATTTAGCGTAGCCCGGGAATCTAGGGTTCCCGGGTTTCTTACTTGAGCTACTTTTTTTAGTTCAATAACACATTATAGTTCGTCTATGAAGAAAACTTCCACTCATTAGCCCTGGCCCTTTGGTCTTTACCAAAGGGTAAAGACTAAGGAGTGGAAAATCCTAATATAAACTTCAAGTAAGTTATAAATTTAAAGAGCTTCTCGTCTTAGATGCTGAGGTTATCAAATAAATTTATCTTACTAGACACTTCTTAACTAAAATTATTTAGTATCACTATTTTTTAGCTGGAAAGCCCTTTTTTTATTATTTATTTTGACTAAAAAATTGATATTTAAAACTCAACACGGCGCTTTTTTCTAGTTTTTTATATTATAAAAATTTAAAAAAAGTTGCATACACTTGAAACTATAAATTTTCTCTAGTCTAAATTTTTGTTCTTAAAAATTTTACCAAGTACTCGACAATTTTTTTCTAAAATTTAGTTTTTATCAAACACTTTATAAAAGCATTTACTTAAATATCATAGTTTACATTTAAACTAACTACGGTAGTTAAAAAATTAGAACTTTGTTACTTAAGTAAAAGTTAAAAAATTATTGTCAAATTGATTTTAAACGTTTATGATTTTATGGGGAAGGCATTTTTAAAAAAGCTTAGTTTCGTATAGTTTGTTCTTTCTTTAAAATAAATCCTGTTTTGCTTTTTTAGTAGATTTACTCTTAAGGCAAACAATATGAAAGATTACTACAATTTTTTTTGCAGGACTTTATTTGAAAACTTATTTTGAAAGTTATTCTAAACTTAAAAATTTCTTAATCAATTTTATAATTAAAGAGTAGACGATTTTTAAAGTAAATTTTTAAGTTTTAATGTTTTATTCAAATAAATCTATAAAGAATTTAAATGACGAAGAAAGTTCGTAACTACGTTTTACATAAAGTGTAAAACCTTTCCATACTATAGTGATCAGTTGCGTTCTAAATTTAAGTTTTGCTTTTGTCAGGGTCTTAACTAAATCTAAACTGAAGTTCGAAAGTCCTAAATTAGTTTGCTAAGTGAAGATTGTTTGAGTAGTCAGTTTGATCTTCACCACTTGGGTTTTTAAACCTTTCTTTGCATTACTTCAAAGCAATGGTCAAGGGATAATAATACCGAGTACCGAGTTTGAGTCATGTGTCAATGAGTTTATCTACATTTGTGTTCAAGTAAAGTTTAAACAACCTTTTTAACTGAAAGTTTTTTTTGAAAGACTGATTTTAAAAATATTACTTTGAGTGGAAATTTTGGTGTTTACTAAATATTTTATCTTTGATAAAACATCAAGTTTTGCTCATAGGGCAAAGCCTTGGATAAAAATTTAATAAGCTATGTTTGATTTGAGAACAATTTTTAATGAGGTTTGCCCAATCAGTTAAGAGTACAAAAACTTTTATGTATTTATGACTATAACCTTTAACTATAGTATATAGTGGGGCGAAAAGATTTTCTGCTTTTTTATTTTTTTGTAGACTATAAAATAAACCGTTCAAGCTGACGTTTTTTGAAATCCAATATAAAGACTTTAGACCTGTAGCCCGGTAACCTAGGAAGAAGACTTTCCTAAAGGAAAGATCCTAAACAAACATAGTTTGTTTAGATTAGGTCTAAATTTAACAACTTCGTTGTTAAATAAAGGTTTGCCCTACGGGCAAAGCCTAGTGTGTGCAAGCACACACTTTGGACTTTCACATAGTGATTTAATACAATCTCTGATTGTATTTTAGACTTGTGTTCTTCCCCCGTTGCCCTGCCGGGCACGGCAAGGGCAAAATACAATCCGAGATTGTATTAAGGTCTTCCACGTAGTGGAAGGCATGGGTAAACAAGCGAAGCTTGTCAACCTTACTACCTCCGGTAGTTTAGGGCTCCCGGGTTTGTTAATAAATAAAATTTTTTAACTTTGGACACGATAAGAGCAAACTTTTTAAGTTCTCTAAGCTAACAAACTTTGTTTGTTAACCAAGTTTTTCTAAATTACAAACTTTGCGCAGCATAGAAAAAAAGTCCAAAATAGAACAGAGTTCTATTAGGATCTTCCACTTTGTGGAAGTCCAAAATGTGTGCTTGCACACATTAGGATCTTGAAGCTTCGCCCGTTGCCCTGCCGGGCACGGCAAGGGTTAAAGTGTTCTGCGTTTGTAATCAAGTTTTATAAGCTACGCTTGTAAAGCCCGTAGGGAAAACCCATTTCGTTTGTAAACAAAATCTGTTTTACGTATAAATTAGGCGACAATTTTTTCTGTTTTAAAATTGAAGAAATTTACAACAAAATTTTTAATGATTGAAGTTTTTAGTCAAAAATTTCTTTTTAAATATTTATATCTATCTAAATTGTTAGAAAGCTTTATAAAAACCTAAAATTAAGCGCTCTGGATATTTAAGTTTAAGCTTTGTTTTAGCCTTTGGCATCCTTGTTAGCCTTATCTAGGTGATTTCTACTTGCCATTGCCCTTGGCAATGTCAAGGGATGAAAGATTCTATTCTGGGTGGACTATGTTACTTAAACAAGCTTTACTTATTTAAATAGTTTAGGCATTTGCCACGAGTAAAAATATAACTTAAACAAAGTTTTGTTCGCAGATCAAAACCTTCTATCTAGAGGTGCACTCCGTTACGTTTGTATAAGTTTTATAACAAAATACCTTACCGTAGCCCGGGAACCTAGGGTTCCCGGGTAAGCTTTATCTTGAAAGAGAAAATCTCTAGTTTGAGGTACTATAGAATTTACTCTCATCAAAATTAGAATGTGAGGTTGAATTTTTCAAGATAAAATTTTAATTTAAAATATTAATATTCGATATTCGACTTTATTCTAGTAACCCTTGCCGTGCCCGGCAGGGCAACGGTCAAATATTAAAAATTAATCAAACTTATTTAGAAAAAAAATTTAATTAATATGGTTATAATGAATGAAACTTTAGGTACTTTTTATCAGCTTAATTCTAAAAATCCTATATTTGAAATGTCTGAAGTATCAGTTGGTCAACATTTTTATTGGAATTTTGGAGATTATCAGGTGCATGGTCAAGTTTTATTAACTACGTGGGTAGTTCTTGGCTTAATTATTTTATTATCTCTATTAGGAAATCGTGATTTAAAAAAAATTCCTACTGGCTTACAAAATTTAACTGAATATATTACAGAATTTATCCGAGATTTAGCTAAAACTCAAATTGGTGAGGAAGAATATTTAGCATGGGTACCTTTCTTAGGTACAATTTTTCTTTTCATTTTTGTTTCAAATTGGTCTGGTGCTTTATTACCATGGCGATTAATTGAATTACCTCATGGTGAATTAGCAGCTCCTACTAATGATATTAATACTACAGTTGCTTTAGCTTTATTAACATCTATAGCTTATTTTTATGCTGGTCTAAGAAAAAAAGGACTAGGCTATTTTAAACGTTATATTGAACCAGCTGCATTTTTATTACCAATTAATGTTCTTGAAGATTTTACAAAACCTTTATCACTTAGTTTTCGACTTTTTGGAAATATTTTAGCAGATGAATTAGTTGTAGGTGTTTTAATTGCTCTAGTTCCTCTTGTTGTTCCAATCCCACTAATGCTTTTAGGCTTATTTACCAGTGCTATTCAAGCACTTGTTTTTGCTACATTAGCCGGTGCATATATCGGAGAAGCCTTAGAAGGACATTAAACATTTTCAAAACCAAATTACATTTGGGAATTTGGGGAGACAAAAAGACTTTCGCATAGGGAGTTCTTTGAAAACAATCCTAATTAAAAACTATAGTAGTATGAAATACGACTTATTTACCGAAGTTTTATAAAGCTTATTTGTACATCTCTAGCTTTCAATTTAAGACTAAACAAAAATTGCCATAATTTTATAAATTTAAAAACTACATTTTTAAACACAGAAAACTTTTTTTCTGTGCTACGTCAAGTTTCACAAACTTTTTTTGTAAAACCTAAGTTTAGGTATTATATCTTTTGAGTTACGATATTCTTATTTTCAGGTAAAACAATCTCTTAGATAGGTGTTATTTTATTATCAGATTTTATTTAAGTTTTTGCTTGGATAAAAGACCTAAACTACTTGAGCAAGTAAAGCTTATTCTATTAGCGTAGCTTATAATACGAGTCCAAAATAAAATCTTTGATTCTATTAAGATTAAGATCTTCCACCCCTTGCCATTACCAAAGGCAATCGGAAATGAAAGTCTTTGAGGGCGAACTTCGCTTACAGATTGCATACCAAAGGTTAAAACAACACTTAAATTTAGATTTAAATTTAGTGAAGTTAAGCTATTAATCAAATGTTTGTTTAAAAATAGAGTTCTATTAGTATTTTTAAAATACATCGCTTAGTTTTCTATTAAAATTAAAATACTAACACGTAATTTAGTAAATTTGAATATTTGAGAGTTTGTCTGTTATTTGTATCTTTACTTTATAGAAATGGTAAACTGAAAGATACTAGAAAAATGACGTTTTCTGATATTTTTAACGGTTTATACTGGTTTTGGCAAATTTTAATTCTTTGTCGGAAAAGCTATAAGCTGTGAACAATTAAGTATTACACTAAAAATAAACTATTAAAATGGCTAGTTTTAGAGTGAGCTAAGTATCAGGATTATATGTGTACTTTAATAGAATTTTTGTAAAAAACTTTTTCTTAAAAAAATATTGGAGGCAACTAAATTTTTTAGTCTCTTTTATTAAAAGTTTTATTTTTTTTTAGGTAATTTAGTTTTAAATCTCTATAATTTAAAGTTTATTTTAATAACATATTCTGAAATAAGACCAAATTAAGAATTCAATAGAATCGTAATTTGACTAAACTTTACTTGGTTTTTCAACACTTTATTTTTAAATAATCTAAGAAAGCGCTAGGTTTGGTTTTTTAGTCTTTATTTGTTTCAAATAATGAAGTCTTAGTAGGCATATACTGGTAGAGTTTTAAAAGAATTAAGAAGCTTTTATTTAAATTATGTAAATATTTCAATTGTATTAAAAAAAGTAAATTATTCATGACTTGAGTTTTATTTTAAAGTCTAACACTATGAAAAAATATATTATTTGGCTAAATTATAGACCTAGCTTGAATTTTTATTAATAATATTGAAAAGTATAAATAATAAATAGGCTTTAACTTTTAGTGTTAGTACAAACCTGATTTTAAAATCTAGCTTTTTGAAAAACAAATAAAATATGTCAATTTTTTTGCATTTTTAAATCTAGTTTATAACCTAGATGTCATTTTTAAATGGTTAGCAAAATTATTAGCTTAGTTTATTTAAAAATTAATTTAAAGATAATCAGCATCTGAGCAAAGCTTACTTAAAAGATTTAGCTTTTAAACTAAACTAATACAATATCTTTTTATTTTTAAGCAATTAAACTAGAGAAGCTAAGCTTACTAGCGTTAATATTTTTCTTTTAGTCAAAATCAAAAATTTATAATTTCGGCTTTTTTAAATAAAAAAGAAGACAACCTTGTTGTTAAAATAATTAGACTAAAATATTAAGTGTAGTAACCAAAAATTATTCATTTCAACAAAATATGAATAAAAATTCTATTCGGTTAAATGTTTTTGTTATTTACAATTTAAGTTATAATTATTTTAATTTACTTTTTATTTGATAAACTTTAATATTTAAGTGTTACTATACACTTAAATAAATGTTTAAACATATAGTAAAAATTTTTTAAATATAAAAATTGGAGGAAATCATCATGAACCCACTTATTGGCGCTGCGTCTGTTCTTGCGGCTGGATTAGCTGTAGGTCTTGCTGCTATTGGACCTGGAATGGGTCAAGGAACAGCTGCTGGTTATGCTGTTGAAGGAATTGCAAGACAACCTGAAGCGGAAGGTAAAATTCGTGGTGCATTATTATTAAGTTTTGCTTTTATGGAATCTCTAACTATTTATGGTTTAGTTGTAGCTTTAGCTTTATTATTTGCTAATCCTTTTGCTTCATAAAAAACTATCAGTTACTTTAGAAAATTACATAAGAATTTATTTAGTATTAATTAAATTCTTATGTAATTTTAAGTTTTAGCAAACTACTTGTTAAAACTTAAAATTACATAAAATGGAAACTACTGAAGTATATTATAAACTAAATTTCTCAAACTCAGACTAAAAGCCTCAATCAGATTTTTTTCTCTTCAAAGAAAAAAGTTAGATTTTTCAATCCTAAAAACAAGAGCTGAATAGCAAACAACTGTTTTTAGCGATTTTTTCAAACTAGAATCATTTTGGCAAAACTTCTATTTAGGTCTTATAATTTTAAGATGAAAGTTAAAAGACTTCCAAAACTGAAAGATCCTTCCTTTATTACCAAAGCCAATAAAAGAAGTATTTTCTACTAATTAAACTATGTTTAATTAGTCCTTAACCCTTGTCTATTGCTCATTAACAACCGCTACTGAATAAGGACCAAGGGGTGGAAGATCTAAATGTTTTATTTCCGATAAAACATAAAGGGTTGCCTAAATGTTTGATCAGTCCTTGCCATTGCCAAGGTCAATGGGGATCAAACATAAAGTTTTACGCTTTGCCATTATCTTATTAGACATGGTAAGTATGTAAGGCCTATGGGCAAAGCCTGGTTTGTGTCCTTACCCCTTGGCTATTACTCATTAGTAACAGCTAATGGGTCAAGACCAAGGGGTAAGGACACAAACTTTGAATTCTCCCTACGGGCTTTACAAGCTACGCTTGTAAAACTTTATTACAAACGCAGAAGACTTTAACCCTTGCCGTGCCCGGCAGGGCAACGGGCGACGCTTAAAGATCCTAATGTGTGCAAGCACACATTTTGGACGTCCATAAAATAAAAGATCCTAATAGAACTCTGTTCTATTTTGGACTTTTTTTCTGTGTTTGTAATCTAGAAAAACTTGGTTATTCGTTTGTTAGCTTAGAAAGTTGGAGAAAATTCAGTAGTTTCGAATATAACTATAGAGCATTCTAAAGACGGAGGTTTTTATGACTTTTTTAACCCTCTTTGCTCATATTCCATCTGGAGAAGGTTTTGGGTTTAATGGTAATATTTTAGAAACAAATCTTATAAATTTATCAGTTGTAATTGCGGTTGTTGTTTCATTTGGAGGAGATGCTTTACGATCTTTACTTGATAACCGTAAACAGACAATTTTAAATAATCTTCAAGAAGCTGATCAAAAAGCTAAAGAAGCTGAAGAAAAATTAACTAAAGCTCGAGCTCAATTAGAGCTGGCTAAGAAGAAAGCTATTGAAATTCGTGAGCAGGGTGTTATAACTGCTGAGCAAGAAAAAAAACAAGCTATTCGACAAATGCAAGAAGATGTATCACGTCTAAACGAAATTAAACAAGAAACTATTCGTTTTCAACAGCAAAAAGCGATTAGTCAAGTTTCTCAACAAGTTGTTTCTCTTGCTTTAAATCAAGTGCGAGAAAAACTAAGTAATCGATTAGATTCGACATTTCATTCTTCTGTAAATAATTTTAATATTGTGCTTTTTACCAATTATAAACCTAAATAAATTTCAATACGCTTTGAAATAAATCGTTGAGTTTCAAATAATTTGTACTTTTTTTATTTATTGTATCTTTGCCGTATCCGATAGGCTTTTCTAAATATTGAATAACATTTAGAAAAACTTTGCGGAGCGTAAAAAAAAAGTCCAAAATAGAACAGAGTTCTATTAGGATCTTCCATTTTGTGGAAGTCCAAAATGTGTGCTTGCACACATTAGGATCTTTAAGCTTCGCTTAAAATCTTCTATGTTTAAAAGCAGAGCTTTTAACCTTAGACAACGGCTTAGTAAAATTGAATTTACTGATTAACACTTTGTTTATGACTTAGAGACTTTACGACCTGGTTTTAATGGAATATTAAAACTGGGGGTTTTATTCCTAAATTTAAACAATTAAAAATTTAGGAGTTTTTGCTTTTAAAGCTGAAATTTTAACTTTGTATGAAATTTATTATAGTTTTTAGTTTAAGGTAAAAATTTAAATATAAATTTTTTTAAAATAAGTTTTAATTTATAAGTAGAAAACACTTAGATTATATTTATAATTTTAGGGAGTCTGTTTACCAATGGTTAAAATTCGACCTGATGAAATTAGTAGCATCATTCGACAACAAATTGAACAGTATAATAGTGAAGTTAAAGTAGTAAATGTGGGTACTGTTTTCCAAGTAGGAGATGGTATTGCAAGAATTTACGGACTTGAAAAAGTAATGGCTGGGGAGCTTTTAGAATTCGAAGATGGTACAGTAGGAATTGCTCTAAACCTTGAATCTAAAAACGTTGGTGCAGTATTAATGGGAGAAGGCTTAACAGTACAAGAAGGAACGTCTGTTAGAGCTACCGGAAAAATTGCTCAAATTCCAGTAGGTGATGGTTATTTAGGTCGAGTTGTAAATTCATTAGCTCGCCCTATTGATGGTAAAGGTGAAATTCCAACTACTGAAAATAGATTAATCGAGTCAGCTGCACCGGGAATTATTTCTCGACGTTCCGTTCATGAACCCCTACAAACTGGACTAGTAGCAGTAGATGCAATGATTCCTATTGGACGTGGACAACGTGAATTAATTATTGGGGATAGACAAACTGGTAAGACTGCAGTAGCCGTAGATACCATTTTAAATCAAAAAGGAAAAGATGTTATTTGTGTCTATGTAGCTATTGGTCAAAAAGCTTCTTCAATTGCTCAAGTTGTTAACGTTTTACAAGATCGAGGGGCTTTAGATTATACTATTATTGTTGCTGCTACTGCTGATTCTCCAGCTACTTTACAATATCTTGCTCCTTATACTGGTGCTGCATTAGCAGAATACTTTATGTATAAAGGTCGACATACTTTAGTTATTTATGACGATTTATCAAAACAAGCTCAAGCTTATCGTGAAATGTCGTTATTATTAAGACGTCCTCCAGGGCGAGAAGCTTATCCAGGTGATGTATTTTATTTACATTCACGTTTATTAGAACGTGCAGCAAAGCTAAGTGATAAGTTAGGTGGAGGCAGTATGACTGCCCTTCCAATTGTAGAAACTCAAGAAGGTGATGTTTCTGCTTATATCCCAACCAACGTAATTTCTATTACTGATGGGCAAATCTTCTTATCTGGTGATATTTTTAACGCGGGTATTCGTCCAGCAATTAACGTAGGTATTTCAGTATCTCGAGTTGGTTCTGCTGCTCAACCAAAAGCTATGAAACAAGTTGCTGGCAAATTAAAACTAGAATTAGCTCAGTTTGCAGAACTTGAAGCTTTCTCTCAGTTTGCTTCAGATTTAGATCAAGCTACTCAAAACCAATTAGCTCGTGGTCAACGTTTACGTGAATTATTAAAACAACCTCAAACGTCACCTCTTTCTATTGAAGACCAAGTTGCAAGCATTTATGCGGGAACAAATGGTTATTTAGACAAAATTAAGGTTGATCAAGTTCGTTCGTTTTTAGTTGGATTACGTCAGTATTTAGCAAATAGTAAACCAAAATATGGTGAGATTGTTAAATCTACTAATACTTTTAATGATGAAGCTCAATCACTTTTAAAAGAAGCAATTCAAGAATACACGGAAGAATTTTTAGCAGTTTCTAAATAATTTTTTAATTTATAGTAAAAATATCTTCTTAGTTTAAATGTAAACTGAAACATTTATCTAGGTGATATAAAAAAACTTAAAGTACAATCTTGTCTTAAATTACTAACGTAATGTAGCCTGGCTTTAATTTGAACCCGTTGTCCTATTGGGCTTTGCCCAATAGGCGAAGGCTAAATTTAACAATACAAAAGACTTAAAGCTAGGCGTTAATATCTAAATGTTTTATCTCTGAGAAAACATAAAGCTTTGCTCTATGGGCAAAGCCTAGTATACAAACTTTGTTTGTATACTTTGGACTTCCCTAAAGGCTTTCCTAAATGTTTTATCTTAGACCCTTGCCGTTGACGGCAGGGCAACGGTAAAACATAAAGTTTTACGCTTCGCGTAAAGCCCGACGCGGAAAACTTTATTTAACAACTTTGTTGTTAAATTTCGACCCGTAGCCCTAGATTGCTCATTAGCAATACCTAATGAGGAATCTAGGGCTCCCGGGTAATCTAAACA